ATGCAGCGGTTGCCCCGCCGCCCTTTTTGCATTCCTCGGCGACCGTTGATGCACCCTATGAAAATTATCAAAGACCACTTATCGATGAGGCCGCCGGGGGGTGGGGCCGGGACCGAAACAGCAAAGCCACTCTGCGCGTCACGAGGCCCGTAGGGCAGTTTACTTTTCCGTGCGTCGCATAAACCTACCGGGGAATGCAGATTTAAGTGCTTTAGCCACAACTAATCTTTTCTTAGCTATTACCTCGTCCATTGCTATGTTTCCGCACGCAGGCCCCGTTAGCTGGATTTCGTAGCAAATTCCATTTGTTTTTTGCCGCTTCGGGCTGTGGGGCCTACTTACTAGCCTTAATAGGAGTAGTTACTAGCGCTATCAGTTGTTTCCACTACATGCGCTTTGCGAAAATAATGGATTTTGATACACCTAAAACCATAGAATATACCTCAACTTTAATGTGTATTTCATCGAACGGGTCGGCGTCCGTCGTAGGCGCCTTGAACACATTCACGTTGATCAAGAGCCGCTTGCGATCGGGCAAATTGAGTCCTCTACAAATTATCCCAAACCGCTGACCCTAGTTTTGCAGTCTCCCCAGGAACCCGGATCGCTACGCACTGAATTTCCCGACCAGCATTCAGATCGTTCTCCCCCGATACCCCGACAGGCCAGTGAGTGTGTCGAGCGAACTCAGAGAACCCTTTGGCGTGGTTTTAAGAGGCTCAGAATGATCCGTATGATTGGTTGGATAAAAAATACGCTCCGGAAATGAAGAGAAGATCTAGCTTATTAAACCGGTTCGAATTCACGGACGGCCACTAACGCGTCCAATCGCCGTTTTACACGATAACCAACGAGTCATTGGGGCTGAACCGGATGGACTGGATGTTCGAGTCGGATAGGGCCGCAGAAGCAGGGATACGAGTCTTCAAGGCCATAGAAGCTGGGGGCAATTCGGCGGAGCTGTCAGACGGGAGACCTTCTCCGTCTAATAGATCAACGGGTCGCCTGATGGTGTGTCTGGTTCGATATCGGGTTCGAAATCCCGTCACCCGTTACCTTCTGCTTGAGCTTTTTTTTGAAGAGGCCGCCGTCGCTCCCGTCACACTGTAGGGATAGTTGCTTCTTGAGCGGGGATGATAACTAGCTTGGAGCCAGTTATCAATCCAATATTGAACCCTCCTCCGGCAAACCCGAAGCCCGTTGTCTGCTTCTAGTTCCGGGTGAACCACGCCTCGTTAACCACACGCTCACCATAATAGCGAGGCGAATATCCTAAACGTAATTTCTGTATACTCGCTTCCCCCGTCTTTTCTTGACGACGCTTTAACCTTATTAATATTTATATCTTCCACAGGTCGTAGGACTTCATTTTGTTTCTTACGATAATTCATCATTCTCATGAAGTTTCTAAGAGATGCGCATTATTGGACTTGAACCAATAACCAATAGGAACGGATCTTAAATCCGTCGTGTTTACCTTTTTCACCAAATGCGCGAAGGAGCGGAGACAAAAATAGATATATTGCTTCAGTTTTTTCTGTTTATTCTGTCTCGCTGCGCGCTCGACAACATCTGCTAAAGCGTAGAGCCTCCCTTCATGGCTAATACTGAGCCATATATTTCGCGTATCCCGAAGCATTAGTATCTCCTTCGTGATCCAACTGTAATTCGATGACGCGAAATCAAACCGTAATTCGAGTACGGGACATTCACTATTATGTAAATTTATTATTCAATTCCTATTCCTTAATATATGATTATACATGAAAACGAGATCATCTTATCGCGAAGCGATTCCCTCAGCAATGGGCTGAGAAATGGCAAAAAAAGGTGTATACGGCGATCTAAACCTACTAGACCGACCTTACTAAATCGAGGTGGCAATCGAGAAACAAACATTCTCGAAAATAAAAAGTTTAAGTTATCGGTACGGCTTCGGCAAACAAAAAACATATGTGTATTTTCGGTTTTCGATTAGTAGATTTTCCAAGCCGGAGGCCGCAACTATTTATCACATTAGTGAAAAGTGGATATACTAGTAATTCCATCCGAAATTTTACTGCTGGCCAGGCACTGTCAGACGGGTAAACCCCGCACGGACCCATAGAACACTGTTTCCATGGAATGGAGCAAAGATAATACCTAGTGCCTGAGTACGAAGCCAATGTAAGGGAAGCTTACGATGAGCGAGAGACTACAGGGGATAGAAGCAACTCCACGGGGACTCGCTATATTATAAACGTGGCCGCCCGGCCTGAGGTTGCCTGAATCTATTCCGCGGATTAGAGGTAGAGCCTACATAAATTGGATCCCTTTCCCATCGATAAATAAGAATGCCTTCCGGCAGGTCGAATTCAAGCAAAAAAAAAAATAGTACTTATGTATTTACTTATAGTCATTTTACCGTTGATTGGGAGTTTTGCGGCAGGTTTTTTTGGTCGTTTTCTTGGTTCAAGGGGAGTGGCTGTAGTCACAACCACGTGTGTTTCATTATCTTCTATTTCATCTTGTATTGCATTCTACGAAGTCGCGCTGTGTGCCAGTGCTTGCTATATAAGGATTGCTCCCTGGATTTTTTCGGAACCCTTTGACGCTGCTTGGGGCTTTTTATTCGACAGCCTTACAGTCATTCTATTATTGGTCGTCACAATTGTAAGTAGCTTAGTTCACATTTATTCAATTTCCTACATGTCTGGGGATCCGCATAGTCCACGTTTCTTTTGCTATTTGTCAATTTTTACTTCTTTCATGCTTATGTTGGTAACTGGAGATAATTTCATTCAGTTATTTTTAGGATGGGAGGGGGTCGGACTCGCGTCATATTTATTGATAAATTTTTGGTTTACGCGCATCCAGGCGAATAAAGCGGCTATTAAAGCTATGCTCATAAATCGCGTAGGTGATTTTGGATTAGCTCTCGGGATTATGGGTTGTTTTACTATTTCTCAAACAGTTGACTTTTCTACTATTTTTGCTTGTGCCAGTGCCTTTTCCGAACCCCATCATTATTTTCTTTTTTGTAACATGGAATTTCACGCCATAACTGTTATTCGTATTTTAGTGTCCATTGGCGCTGTTGGAAAATCCGCACAGATTGGATTGCATACTTGGTTACCCGATGCAATGGAGGGTTTTATAATATTTGAGGGCTCTCATGTGCCATTAGGTACATTCCAACAATCTCACTGTATGCTGGAATCGTCGACCAAATGAGAGTCCCTATCGGCGGAAAAATATCTCATTTTGACCAATCAGCAGGAAACCTATCAGGGTCACCCGGCGAAATCGAGGCCGAAGGAGCTCTATAGGATCCCCAGAGACTGTACGTAAGACCTCTTGTTCGAAATGGAATCTCTCCTCCCGAACCCGCCGCTGGCCCAAAGGGCACGAAGACCAGAAGGAGAGGCCCGCTGGAGGGCGGGGGACTTTTTCTGACAGGGCCGCCCCCCGGACTATCAGACGAGAGAGATAGAAAGAACTGAAAAAAGAGGGGACGGGAAAAAGGAAAAAAACTGACGGGGATACGAAGAGAAGTAGACAAAAGAAGGGCAGAAACTTATAAGTTTTTGTAAGAATCTATATTTTCGACGTCGAGTCTATTCGTGTATAAAGGAAAAACCACATCTTAGTTTTTAGGGGCACAGCGGCCACCCGTGAGATTATTGGGGGAGCCCATATTCCATAAGTGGAAGATCCAGTCCCTACTCTTGCCAGAGGTAGACTCACCAACCAATTACCCAAGGAGAAAATATATATTTTCCGGCCTTGTGAAATCGGAAACGGTTATGCAAGAGTAGCCCACTCCAGTATCCGCTTTGATTCACGCAGCTACTATGGTAACAGCAGGCGTTTCTATGATAGCGAGGTGCTCCCCTTTATTCGAATACTCACCTAATGCTTTGATTGTTATTACTTTTGTAGGCGCTACGACGTCATTCTTCGCGGCAACCACCGGAGTATTACAAAACGATTTAAAAAGGGTTATAGCTTATTCAACTTGTAGTCAGTCAGGCTATATGATCTTTGCTTGCGGCATTTCCAACTATTCCGTTAGCGTATTTCATTCAATGAATCACGCCTGCTTCAAAGCACTTTTATTTCCGAGTGCAGGTTCAGTGATTCATGCCATGTCGGATGAGCAAGATATGCGTAAGATGGGAGGGCTTGCTTCCTTGTTCCCTTTTACCTATGCTATGATGCTTATAGGTAGCTTATCCTTGATTGGTTTCCCTTTCCTGACGGGATTTTATTCAAAAGATGTTATTCCGGAACTTGCTTACACGAAATATACTATCAGTGGTAACTTCGCTTTCTGGTTAGGAAGTGTATCGGTCTTTTTTACTTCTTATTACTCTTTCCGTTTACTGTTTCTAACCTTTCTAGCACCAACTAATTCATTTAAGCGAGACTTAAGTAAATGTCATGATGCGCCCATTCTTATGGCAATACCTCTAATCCTTCTGGCTTTTGGGAGTATTTTCGTAGGATACTTGGCCAAAGATATGATGATTGGTTCAGGTACCAATTTTTGGGCTAATTCACCTTTCATACTACCCAGAAATGAAATTCTGGCCGAATCCGAGTTTGCTACTCCAACCATTACCAAACTAATTCCTATTTTGTTTAGTACTCCAGGTTCATTCGTGGCGTATAGTGTAAATTTTGTGGTGAATCCACTCATTCTCGCTTTGAAAACTAGTCCCTTCGGTAATCGACTGTATTGCTTTTTCAATAAGCGTTGGTTTTTCGATAGAGTTTTCAACGACTTCTTAGCTAGATCGTTTTTGCGTTTTGGATATGAAGTCTCGTTCAAAGCTTTAGACAAAGGTGCTATTGAAATCTTGGGTCCTTATGGAATTTCGTACACGATTCGAAAAATGGCCCAGCAAATAAGTAAAATTCAAAGTGGATTTGTTTATCATTATGCCTTTGTTATGTTGCTCGGATTAACAATATTCATTTCCGTTATAGGCCTGTGGGATTTCATCTCTTTCTGGGTAGATAATCGATTGTATTTCATTTACATAGTTAGCTTTTTATTTATTAATATCTAAGGAAACATTGGTACGAACTAAAGGCCCACGCTTCATTGTATAATATATTAAATCTTTAGGGAACGCAATGATAAGAGCAAAGCTAGCTATGAAAGACCCGGGGGGGGCCCCCCGGCCTCCCCCCCGGTATAGGAGAGCCCCTCGGCCTTCGGGCCTTTTCTCTGATATAAAATGACTCTCCCGTTGGTCGAGACCTTCGTCGGACCTCGAGAACGAAAAAAAATAACCGAAGCGATAGTTGCCCATCACACAGCTCTCTGACCTTACTTTTTTCGGAGCTTCACGGCGTCCCCCCCCCGAGCTTACACGGTCCTTGGAAGGAAGGTCGTACTCCTGTCCCTAGTAGTATAGGTAATCCGCTCCATCTTGAACTCTATCCCTCCACACAAGAGAGTAGGTAGCGGACAAACCATTTATGACCTGGTTGATATATACCATCAATAGGCATGGAGCGAGCAACGTACGTTCCTGCGCTTCGCCATTCGCAGAGCTCAGGTGCCAATGGTTGATTGCTGGTTGACAAGGACCGAAAGAGTCTCCGATTCGCCGGTACAGAACCTCATCTTAAATACAAGAGAACCGGCTTGCTATTTCGGGGAGGAGGTCAATGAAACCCCAGAACTTCTTGCACATGCTAAGGTCTCCGTGTTCGTTGCCGAACAAGGATGAGTGCAACGCCTCCGCACAAAAACGGACTTGTGCTTTTTATCGATCGCGCGGGACCGGTCGGGAAATAATCAACCCAATTCGCCAAAAACAGACCGGATCAACAGATTTTCAGTCTCAAATGCTGATTCTTTGCTTTAGGCTATTATTGCACCGGCATTTTTCATAATAATTAGATTAGCGCATCCTGATTCCATTGTGAATAACTATCCATTATCCAAAAACTGAAAGAAAAGAAACAGACAAAAAAAGGGCAAAAACTTGCCTAACAAGCGGAGGCCGGCCCGTAGGGCTGCGCTACGGGCCTTTTCGCAGCATATATATTCTTCGCAGCAAAAATATATATATATTTTTTTCGGGATTTATAGGAAAAAGAGTAAACGTATACGTTACAAGTTTTAGCTCCATTTCATTCCAATTTAAGTGGTATCATTTTGCTCCCTTTGCTAGGAAGCCTTATTATTTTGGTGATCCCGAATTCGAGAGTACGTCTGATACGAGGTATCACAATTTGGACCTCTTTGATCACTTTTTTATATTCTCTTTTTTTTTGGATACGCTTCGAGAATGATACAGCAAAATTTCAGTTTGTGGAAACTATTCGATGGCTTCCGTATCCAAATATCAATTTCTATATAGGTATAGATGGTATCTCGTCATTCTTTGTGATCTTGACCACGTTTTTAACCCCTATTCGCATTCTTGTTGGCCTTTATAGCGTCAAGAGTTATGAGAAAGAGTATATGATAGCGTTTTTCGTTCGTGAATCTTTCCCAATTGCTGTGTTTTGCTCACTCGATCTTTTAATATTTTACGTTTTTCCTGAAAGCGTGTTAATTCCCATGTTTATTATTATAGGTGTTTGGGGGTCCAGACAAAGGAAAATCAAAGCAGCATATCAGTTCTTCTTGTACACCTTGATGGGATCCTTGTTGTGCGCCACGTTGGTACTAGTGAGTCTCCGGGCAACAATAGAATAAGCCGGCATGGGGTGTTCTATGTAAAGCGTCCCACTATCCTTGCGGGGAAAGCCCAAAGGGTATTGTAGCATGTGGGGAAAAGGGGAACACGGCGTGAAACCGATAGCGCTAAGGAGTTCGTTCCCCGAGCTAGAAGTTCTATGGCTCGTCTTGTGAGTCTACTGGAGGTATCCCACTCAGTCTCGCTGGGAAAAGGCCCAGCTATTATGTCGCCAGCGGGAACAGCGATCTTCTTCACAGCCACCGCCCTTGAACAGGGGGCTAGCAGAAAGAGTGGAACGCACTTGGAGACAGCTACCGTATAGATACGGGCAAGGACTCAGAACCTAAGGAACCGATTCGACACACTAGCATGAAACGTGGGATTGTCTTCACTCCGGGGAACTGGCTTTTTAACCTCTCCGGGGGTGGGGTGTCAGACCGGAGAAGGGTAGGCAACGGGGGGCCTGTAATAACAGACACGATTCTGCTAAGGGGCCCAGAGGGAACAGGTGATGACATTATAAGTGAAAACCTTATACTGTTCATCCCGTCCTGGAGGAAGCTGAACCCAAACAAGAAGGCTCGGGGTCCGACCGCGGTTGGGAATCCCCGTGATAGGAACGCAGGGTATACCGGAAGCGAGGGGAGACCGCCAGACGGCGGCCGCCCCCCCACTTCCGACCAATCTATAAGCTCAAGGATCACTCGGAGAGCCGTATGCGGGGAGACTTGCACGTACGGTTCGGAGGAAGGCCATTGATACCTAATATATCACCATGACTGAAATATAAGCCACGCCTCGAAAGTGCGGAGGACTTGATTTTATCGGGTAGTTGAGGTTGGTGGCCCATCTCTTACCATGCTCTTAGCCATTTTATTTATTTTTTTCCAAACAGGAACCACTGATCTACAAATATTACTAACCACAGAATTTAGTGAGCGGCGCCAAATCTTGCTATGGATTGCTTTTTTCGCTTCTTTCTCCGTGAAAGTGCCTATGGTACCAGTTCATATTCGGTTACCTGAAGCTCATGTGGAGGCACCTACGGCTGGATCTGTAATCTTGGCAGGAATTCTTTCAAAATTGGGAACCTATGGTTTTTTAAGATTTTCCATACCCATGTTTCCTGAAGCGACACTTCATTCCACTCCTTTCATTTATGTTCTAAGCGTGATTGCTATTATATACACTTCCTTAACTACGATAAGACAAATCGATTTGAAGAAAATTATTGCTTACTCTTCAGTAGCCCATATGAATTTTGTGACTATTGGTATGTTCAGTCTGAACATACAGGGAATTGAAGGTAGCATTTTACTCATGTTAAGTCATGGACTGGTTTCGTCAGCCCTTTCCTTATGTGTTGGGGCTCCATACGACCGACACAAGACAAGAATTGTTAAATATTATGGAGGTTTAGTCAGCACCATGCCTATTTCCTCTACCATTTTCTTATTCTTTACCCTAGCCAATATGAGTTTACCCGGTACTAGCAGCTTTATCGGGGAATTTCTCATTTTAGTAGGGGCTTTCCAAAGAAATAGCTTAGTGGCCACATTAGCAGCACTTGGGATGATTTTAGGCGCCGCTTACTCCCCCTGGCTATATAATCGTGTGGTTTTCGGTAATTTCAAACCCAATTTTATCCTCAAATTCTCCGATTTAAATAGAAGAGAAGTTCTCATCTTTTTACCTTTTATTGCTGGAGTTATTTGGATGGGTGTTTACCCCGAAGTGTTCCTAGAGTGTATGCATACTTCCGTGAGTAACTTAGTGCAACATGGAAGATTCGATTAAAAAACATAAAAAAGAGGTTCGAAGAAACGTTTGAGCATGATTTCTTAGCGCTTTTCCCGGAGATCTTTCTCATTAACGCAACCATCATTTCGCTTATTTATGGAGTTGTATTTAGTACCTCTGAAAAATACGATTATCCACCGTTAGTGCGTAATGTGGGTTGGCTTGGTTTACTTAGTGTTCTAATAACCATCCTATTGGTCGCCGTTGGCTCACCTCTAGCTGTTGCCAATTTAGTATATAATAATTTAATAATAGACAATTTTACATATTTTTGCCAAATCTTTCTATTATTAAGTACGGCTAGTATCATGGCTATGTGTTTGGATTATTCCAAACAGGAGAGTTCGAATGCTTTCGAATCTATTGTATTAATTCTATTTTCTACTCGCAGTATGCTTTTTATGATCTCGGCTTATGATTCAATCGCCACGTATTTAGCTATTGAGCTTCAAAGTCTATGTTTTTATGTGATCGCAGCATCAAAAAGAGACTCTGAATTTTCCGCAGAAGCCGGCTTAAAATATTTTATTTTAGGTGCTTTCTCCTCCGGAATATTATTGTTTGGTTGTTCCATGATTTATGGGTTTACTGGAGTTACCAACTTTGAGGAATTAGCTAAGATTTTCACTGGATATGAAATCACTTTGTTCGGTGCTCAATCCAGTGGTATCTTTATGGGAATTTTATTTATCGCTGCAGGTTTTTTATTCAAGATCACTGCAGTTCCTTTTCGGGCGGCCGTTAGACGGCCTATGGGTACCGACAGATTGCGTCCAATCTCAATACTTTCGGGGCGCCCTGTGCGCCGAGCGTGGAGAACTCATCACTACCTCGTGAGAGCGTTGAGACCATAGCATGTTACAAAAACGCGGTTGAGAGCGCCCTAAATGGAATAGTTTTTTGCTGCTCAATAGCACCGCGTGAGCTCTAATAGTGTCACACGAGATAAGCCCGCCTGGCGAATCGAAGTTATCTTCTTGTCAACTGGCTACCCAGTTCACCCGTCGAAGGGGTGGGGAAACGCGCGAACGCACGCTGGTGTGCTTCCTGCCTGTCGAGGTGAAAAGGCGACAAGGTCTAGATTGGAGCTTTAAACTGCATGGAAGCTGATTACCCAACTCTTTGGGGACAATTAACAAAACGATATCTCGAGGCACCAAAAACCATAGACTGTACCGGCGAGATCCGACGGTGAAATAAATCCCCGTCTGGAAGTCAGAGGACCTTTAGTACCCCCAGCGCCCAAATATTCGGCCGCGAACCAAGTGCGAAAGCGAGAGAAGAAAACAAGTTTTCTTCTCGGCCCAGTGAAGCGCTGGCAACAACAGAAGGGAAGGGGTCTATGCGGTACCTGCCTATACTTGGCGGGTCGAACTCTACAAAATCAACCGATATCATTCCAGGTGATCCGTCCGATCCGGCTGCGTGTGGAGTGGAATGGCTGAAAGCAGGAAGGGTCCGAGGGCGCGAAGAGGGAGAGGCCCGGGGGGCTCGACCTGCCTCAAAAAAATATATACTTTTCGCTGTGCCCCCCCCCCTAACGGGGAGAGTGCTGCGCCCCTTAGATGCATAATCCGAAAGTTGGGTAGAGTTAGAGAGCCGTATGATGGGCCACTATCTAGTACGGTTCGGAGAGCACTGTAGTAAGTCATTTGGGAATTATCTCAACCGTTTGCTAAGCGAACAGCGAGTGAACGACAAATAGAGAATATATATATATATATATTCCCATAAACTCGTCAGAATCATCCCTTTTTTTCCCGGTAGTGCCCGCCGGCCCTTTTTTTGTTTTGTAAAACAGAAAAATATCCCTACGGGCCTCTCTGGTATCGTCCCCTTCGGCCAAAAAATAAGTGCGCGGGAATCTACAAGCCATTTCCGGCCTTCGATCTTTCGGCGGACCCTGCGAAGAGCTATCTCCTTCGGAACCACAAAGTGCTGCGCACCTCTTCTTACAGTCTCGCGCTTCTGGCGGCCATAGGCACGTAGTGCGGGGGGGGGGGGGGGGGAGAAGGGTGCTCCGCCGGGAGGGAGAGGTACATAGCACTCGACCAGAGGGGGAGCGCTTCACGATTGAAGGGCGGCCCCACCAGAGGATAGGAAAAATCTAGATTTTTTATTGACTTGTTGCGCGACTCGGTGAATGTATCTTTGACTCTATATATGTGGGCACCCGATGTATACGAGGGTTCACCCACTATAGTTACAGCATTCTCTTCGATTGCACCTAAAATATCTATTCTTGCCAATATGTTACGTGTTTTTATTTATAGTTTCTATGATCCAACATGGCAACAACTATTCTTTTTTTGCAGCATTGCTTCTATGATCTTAGGAGCACTGGCCGCCGTGGCCCAAAACAAAGTCAAAAGACTTTTAGCTTATAGTTCTATTGGACACGTGGGTTATCTTTTAATTGGGTTTTCATGCGGAACCATAGAAGGGATTCAATCACTACTAATTGGTACCTTTATTTATGTATTAATGACCGTCAATGCATTCGCCATGGTTTTGGCGCTACGTCAAAATCGTTTCAAATATATAGCAGATTTAGGTGCTTTAGCCAAAACTAATCCTATTTTAGCTATTACCCCGTCCATCACTATGTTTTCATACGCAGGAATACCCCCATTAGCTGGATTTCGTAGCAAATTCTATTTGTTTTTTGCCGCTCTAGGCTGTGGGGCCTACTTACTAGCCCTAGTAGGAGTAGTTACTAGCGCTATCAGTCGTTTCTACTATATACGCTTCGTGAAAATAATGTATTTTGATACACCCGAAACATGGATTTTATATAAACCTATGGATCGTGAAAAATCGTTACTACTAGCAATCACTGTCTCTTCCATTACTTTTTTCTTTCCATATCCCTCTCCCTCGTTTTTAGTTACTCATCAAATGGCACTTTGCCTATGTTTATGAGCTTAACGATTCCTCGATGAGGAGACGCAGCTCACAAATCTTCGCGGCTGATTATCCATCATATATAGATAAATCCCCCCTCGAGGCTGTCCGCAGGCCCGTAGTGCATAAAAGGCTTTCTGATTTCGTGGCCCTCTGGTCTTACATCCAAAGGGCCACCCCACGGGGGAGAGCAAAAAAAAATATGTATATTTTTTTTTCGTGCGGCTCCGAGAGAAAACGAGGCTGTCTTCGGGCTCTTCGCTGCGGGACGATAGTGGCACCAACCACCTTGACTCGGTCGGCTCCTCCTCCTTTGGTCCTTCCTACGCATTCCTTTGGCGGCCCCGGGGGTTGAGCCGACAGCGCCAAAGGAGCCCGGACGACTTTCCTTGGCTCGAGGTCGAACCATTAATTTCAATTCATATGGAAAACATATGATTCGGGGCCAGGCTTTGGTTGGAAGGCCGTGAGATGGTCTTTATCGAAAAAGTTAAATGGAGTATGTAACATTTGGAAGCAAACGAGGTTTTTTGGTATAAAACCGTTGATTCTATTTCGTCTTTCAATTATGATTTCTATCTCCCCTGGCAATTATCGGTCAAATCAGAAAGCTTTTTATTTTATCCAAGTCTATCAAAAAGAAACCGTAGCGCAAAAACCCCAATGCATTGTTTTGCTTGTCACGAAAAACGTATTGCATGCTACGGGCCGGCTTACTTTTGGCGTGCTTATTTAATCGTTGGATTGATTACGAAGGGGGGAGACCTGCCCCACACGGGACCTCTTTGCTTTATTTTTTATTGCTCAATCTGGTATAAGGAAACCCGGAAAAAACAATGTCCACTGTTTACTGTTTCTTCACAAATATTTCACTCTTTTACTTAGATATACGAAAATGATATCAGTCTTTGCGTACTTTGTTTCCTGATTGCCGTTACCATGCTAGACTTCTCGGATATTAACTACTACGTCGCTTTCTCCAATCTCCTTTTTCGTATATCATTCTATTCCATTTCTATCCCGGGACCGCAATCCAGCCATAAAAGAGTGGCTTATTGACAATCAACCAATCAATTTCAATAAATGCTATCCTATCTCTGCTTCTTCGATTTCTGGTACAATCCCGCTTCTCTGTAAATACTTATTGGAAGCTTACGAGGCGAGGTTTCAGAAACATTATCCAAAACCTTGGAGACGAAGAGGTAAAACCAAAAGAAGAAAAGGAGCACGTTTGCCGTATAATGGGAATCATTGATGGCGCTTTGAAAGATGGAGATTTGGTTAGAATTTTGACATATATCACGAGTCTCTATTTTGTTTTCCAAATAGCCATAAAAATCGAAGGGTCTGCTGGCCCATCTAACCTAAGCAAAGAGACGGAACCCCACGCAGGAGCCAATCCAACCGGTTACTGAAGAGGTCTGTGAACCCTAACGGGCCACCATATTAGATGAATGGTTGAAAAATCCTGACGATTTTCATCTCATCTAATATGGTGGCCCGTTCCCACCCATTTCTCTAATATGGTGTCCCAGAACTCCTGTAGGATCTCTTACTTTGTGAACTCATATGATTAAGTATTATTATTTGCTCCAAATTTATTTAACCCGAGCTTACCCCAATCCCTTGATTCATGGATTCGTCGTATATGCATATATAACGATTATGATTTCCTCCCACCCAAATTTATTGATTTATGTATTATTAATTCCGTATATACGAAATGGAAGCCTTATGTTATCCGTCTTCCAAGGCCAAGGATATCCATTGCGGCGGCTTCCTGGCCCAAGCGCTAGGTGAGGGGGGGGGGGAACCTCTCATATATTATGGAATGGCAAAAATTGACCGAGCAGCCCGTGTAATGGAACCCACGTTCGCTGCTATATGGCCCTTAGTTTTTCGGTTGATTAAGATTAGATTAAGTTTCTTTGCTGCCCACTCTTACGCATATTTCAGGTCGGGCCGTATTATATATATCCCGACCCGAACTAGAAATATCAACGCATATACGGTCTTTGGGCGGCCGGGGCACAAGTATTCACACAAAAAACTCCGGCTGATCACTCAAGTCCAAGAGAAAGAAACCAGGCTACATTACGTTTTCTTCCTACATCATCTCCTTACCCGGCTCGGTTTCCCGTTTCATATTATTTTTTATCCCCAAATAGCATCTCATACGTGTTCGTGCCGCCGCTGTTGCGAAAATATTTGCTGCGGGTCTGGTTCTTTGTTGGACGATTTTCTCGACTCGATATAATTGGCTGCATCCATCTCGTTCTTGATGGCTTGCCCCTAGTCGAGTCCTCCATCAAATAATACAACGAAATCCGGTAGACATTCGCGGCTGTGATCGCCGATGCGAGCTGTCACATAACCCCGATCTACGAAGGAAGTGTTCCACAAATTGCTTCGTCATTAAAAACCTCGCCGCTCGAAGGAACCGCCGCAAAGGCTACAATTAGGCCTAGAACGTATCAACTGCAAACTGCGCAGACTATCCATGACTAAATGAAAGGCTCAGAAAAGTCCAGTACGCGCTGTCGTTCCGCGTACGGTAAGAAAAACATAAAGGTGTACAATACGCGGGGCCTAACTCGGGCACTCCGAAGAAATGAGTAACTTTCGAAATTTTGGGGGACATAGGTATAATGAACGCGGATTAGCACATAAACGCCTCTGACTGCTGCAACTAGATAGTAACCTCAGCGGCTTCTTTCCATAAATTATTTCGACGTGTCGACAACGAATGTGAAAAACGATTATATAAACGAAACTTAAGTTTCTGCATATGTATATGCTATTTGAAGTTATATGTATATATATACGAAACTTCAGTTTCTGTATATGTATATGCTATTTCCAATTATTCATCTGTATACGAAACTCCCGTTTCGTGTATTCTATATGATATAACAAGTCCTCCATGCTATGCGTTATGCCGCATTCCGCGACACGCCGCCGACCCGTCTTCCTTTGGGAACCAATAACGCGTAAACCATGTAAAACTAAAGCGAATCAATATCCAAAAAACACGAATTCGAACTTCCTCCAAAATAGTTTTCAATACAAAATCCATTCCATTTCGTCGTGTGTTGAACCCGATCAAAACCGGGAAAACGCGAAGCAAAAAAAAATATATAGATTTTTTGTTCGTTTCACTCCATTGACCCTTTTTCAGCCTTCATTCGCGATGCGAATAAAGCGGGAGAGAAGAAAGAAGCAAGCTTCTTTCTTCTCTGAAGTTCACTCTTTTTCTGCGAAGTGGTTAGTAATGTACCGCATTCTTAGCTCAGTTGGATAGAGCAACAACCTTCTAAGTTGAAGGTCACAGGTTCAAATCCTGTAGAATGCGTAAAGTGCGCAATGGATAATATGTACCAACGGTACATCCTTCTGCTTGTTCGGTTAGTCCAAAGGAACAACGTTACACGCGTGGATTGATCCATTTTTCACCGGAGTCCGGCACCGGGAAATAGAAGCTTACTTATCATAGGGAGAGTGGCTGAGTGGTTAAAAGCGACAGACTGTAAATCTGCTGAAGGTTTTCTACGTAGGTTCGAATCCTGCCTCTCCCAAGTATACTTCGTATTTTAGAAATAGAGGCTGGGATCCAAGCCCCAAAAACCACGATATCTCCGGGGGCACGTAGTGCTTGTCGGATTATTTCTACGTTTTTGGCATCGAGTCGATGTTCCCTTCCCATTTATCTTTTACCGATTGTTCCCGACCGCCGGAAAGAGAGGATCTAATGGAAATAAAAGCAAGGTGGGGGGGGGGGGGGGCAGAAGAAAGGGGTAGTTTGTTTTCTGGCACGAACGCCTAATAACGCAATACGCTAGTCATGCGGCTATTCACGATGCTTTATACCGCAGCTTGAGCTAATGGGATGCAGCATAAATATAAATATATATATATATATATATCTTTCTTATATTTATTTCGCAGCGATCCAGCGTATATGACACGTAGTGCTTAGGAATAGCCAACTAGTGCTTGTAGCTCAATCGGATAGAGCACCAAACTACGGATTTGGGGGTTGGGAGTTCGAATCTTTCCAAGCATGGGCCTATCCATCAGATTGTACCAAGAGAATACGTCGGATAAGTAGAAAGTAACTAGTTCCAATCAGACGTTCTCTAGCTCCGCCCCTGCGGACGGAAAAGGCTACGAAAAAAAATATATATATACCTACGCCCCCCGACTAATGGCTCAAGCACACCGTGCTCCTGTATTCCGACCATTCCGAATTCTCGATGGACTTGTGGCGCCAAGCCAAGAGAAACATGGGTTTACAAATCGTAAAAAAGGGGGCTGAACTATCGCCAGTTTGGTCATTTCTTCACACATGTGTCGGACTGCTCGCAGGTACCACTAGAGCCTGGTGGCTTGACCCCAAAATTCGGTATAGGACTAGATATGAGTGTTGAATCACTTGGCGGCCTCCCCCAGTATCGGGCTCCGGGGAGGGGGGGGGGGTGGAGATCCAAGGCCTGACTGGTCCGACGTGAGGCGGACGGAGCCATACCCTGTGCCAATTCATGTATATATATCTCAATTTATGGCGGAAATAGCTTAATGGTAGAGTATAGCCTTGCCAAGGCTAAGGTTGAGGGTTCGAGTCCCTTTTTCCGCTTGGAGGGTTATTTACCGGGTTTTTCGTTCGGGACGAAATGTTCGTGATCATCGGCGGAGCAAGCAGAAGGCGCGATAAGCTTCTCTTCCCTTTGTTCGTCTCTCATATTTTGTGTTTCTTGGATCTAATTCTTTTCCCATTCCCGTATCGGGGATAGAGCTGAAGCCGAGACAAGAGGCCCGTAGCGCGGGGTACTGTCAGACGGGGGAAGGGAAAAGAACTGAAAAGAGGGGGGAAGGAAGAAAAGAAACTGACAGGAAAAAACTGACGATAAACTCACGGGGAGAGAGAAAAACTGACAAAAAAGGGGCGAACCCTTTTCTGGGAGAGGGCCAGAGGCTATCTCCCCGATACCGCCGGGATATATATATATATATTTTTTTTCGCTTCGCGTTTCCGGTTCTATAAGCATTATATGGATGGAGGCGCATTCCATTTCGTTTTTTCGCCGCGCCACGAGAAAACAAAACTTTTTCGGACGTCGAAGACACGGGTTCAACTCCCGCCGTAGGGGGCAAAGCACCTACCGTTATTACGGTTGCTCCGAGAGCGGAGCGAAAAAGGCAAAAGAAAAAAAGACTTTACAATCATAAATAAGAATACTATTATGCGAAAGGAAAACTTGTTTCCTGAGCCGTCAATTTTAAGTTCGGAGTACCTATTGGGATTTTTCGAAACCGATAGTAGCTTACGGATTTTATTAGAAAAAGATGCTCGTATGACTTTTGGTTATTACATTCGGCCAGTTGCCGTTTTTTCACAACGGCATCTTCTGAAGTGTGTTGCTCTTCCATAATATCCCGCGAAAACGAGACCGGTAAACCAAGAGCATCTAGAGTCGGGATTGAGGTTATAGAGCCCGTGCGATAATTGATTGCTCTAGCAGAAAGTGCTTCGTGCAAAATGTATGGGTTGAATTTCTCGGATCTTTGCTGGCTGGAGGATGAGGCTCCTTTCTTCGGTTGTGGGCGGGAATACGCACAATACGCCGTAAGGTCGACATAGCATCGGCGATCTGAAATTCAGTCTCCATACATCTGCTAAGGACGAAGAATTCGAAGCAAATAATTCGAGCTCGATGGGAAAATAGTCATTCGTTTGCGACGGACTCTTCTCCAGGTGCTGCTCAAGATCCTTCGTGCGCACTGAACAACATCAGAGATAAACTCGGCGGCTTTTGATAGAGAATCGAACATTGAAGCGTTATGTAGACTATTCATCCGGCGGTATAATCGAAGGGGGGGATGGATACACCTCCAGTATTGGAACCCGTAAAGGTTTGGCTATACCCAGGTTCTTTTGCGAATTCGGCGTCACCGTTGAACAAGGGGGCGCTACTCCCCTAGAAGTCGTTGCGTACGGGGATCTCGAACCTGTAATGCGTCATCTCGAGTACGCAGAAGTATCTCCGCAGGTCTCGACCTTCGGACCTCAAAATATACAACAGGCAATTTCATTCTACTTGAGAACCTTTCCAAACACTTCAAGCGCAATACAATGCTTGGCTCGCAGCCTCGAACGGATATGCTGAGTATATTGCTGAGTGGGAATAAAAAGACGCTACAGGAAGGATTCATGACTCCGCCGATACCTATTTCCATCGATGAAGTGGCTAACCCGCACGCAGAGCCATTCGGCCTACGGGCCGCCGCCGTAATGCTTCGGGCTTCGCCCCCTATCGGATAATAAGCCTTCCGGTGAATACGGAAGACCGATAAAAAACCCAAAATATTTTCGTTTTTACGCTTCCACTATAAGACAAAATAGTAGACTCGGGGCACCGTTAGGGAGCCTTTTTTTCTTCTCTGGTGATTTCGTCCCTTTCGTCTAGGGGTATAGGACATCGTCTTTTCATGTCGAAGACACGGGTTCAAATCCCGTAAGGGATAATCTTCCTTACCTTCACCGAGGTTGCTCCGAAAGCAAAGCGAAAGGAGCGAGGTTTCGACAAAAAAAAGAAATAAACTTCAATGCTTTTAATTATCCCGGCTTTCGTTCGGTACAAAATTATTCACTTTTTTAATATTGAATCGAGTTCGAAGATATCTGTTTCGAATTCATTAGCTATTTTTTTACTTGCATGGTTTTTTGGCATTTTTTTGGGCTTTCACGAATCTTATTGGTTCCAAAAGTCTCCTCTTTTTTAATGTCTCAATCCTGAAATTTATTATTGCCAATCCCAACCACTTCCATTACTTGTAATTGCATCATTTGCACATTCGAGCGGTCTATCAGACATTTACGATTACGTCCCCGTGTCTTCCTCACCATTATCGCAACTGCGACTTCACTGTATCTTCGTATGAGGCTTTGGCTCCACTTACACTACATTGAAACGGAATCACCGAAAGGGAAGTGCTAATACCCGCCCTGGGAACGTATCAGTGGCGCCTATGGACCATGAATTTACCAATAAAGAAAGGGGAATGAGTGGCGCCGCCAGGGATGCGCTGCGCACTGCAAGTGGAAATTGGAAACCCATGGCGGCGGGTGGAGCATCTGCCGCCCCGCGGGGAGGGGTCGCTTCGTAGAATATAGGTGCATATTTTGAGCATAAAGAAGACGAGATCGAGTTATCCTCGCAACGATCGGAAAAACGTGTGGGGGGGGCGAACGTATTAAGCGGACGGGGTTGGGTTTTAAGCAACAGGAACGAGATTGGAATCTATTTGATTCGTTGAGACAGCACGAAAATACAGGGGATGAACTTTGGCCCAAAACTCTTGGGAGAGAGCTACGCCGGCCGACATAAGGTTCTTTGGTAAAGGAGTCGTCTCCCTTGCTAAGACTACCGGTGAAGGCATGATGCTGAGCGAATCGTTGCGCCTTGGGAGAAAAGCTTATAATCAAACAAATGAGTCTTTGATTTCATAACTCCTCGACTACGTTACTACTTGGGTACCCACCACTGCGTTCCTCCGGCTCGGTAAATTCACTCGTTCTTTTCGAAATAAAAAGAAATAAAAAATATGTTCATACATTTAATCTTCCTCATCTTCCAATGTGCGATACGTACTAATAACGCTATCTTATGCGGAGAAGCGAGAGGGGGGCCGCCCGCCGGCCGTCTCCGGTGGTCCCCCCCCCGTTCCCTTGTACTAGCATCGCACCCTCCAGAACCACTCCGGTTATCACTGGCCCGAAGAATCTGCCAGCCCGGCTACCAAGAAGAGTATCTCGAGTTCGCCATCAATGTAATGTGATTCATTTCATTCCGCACAATATGCAGCTGCTGAAGCAGGATAAAAAGCTTGTCTGCCGGCGGGGGTTGGATGAGATCCGTGTTCGTGGACGAGCATCATCCATGGAGTACGTCCAGACTTAGCTAATCTTCTTCTTCGCGCGAGACCTGGGAGGAGTCGGGAATGACGATCTGTTCCGACGCTAAACCCCTATTCTTCAGTGCGAAATGCTTCCGACCCTCGAGCGGCCGGCGATGGAGTTTTCACTCGCCTATCAGCGTCGTATGTTCAAAAGACGGCCTCGGTGCGACTTGAAAGAGAAGTGGCGAGGCTGGTGTTTAACCTCGAGGACTTTGAAACAACAAAGAAGTCGGACCCACTTTATCGGATCGGGCACCTCCGGCGGCGGCCCCCCTTTGGTCGAGCACCACTTGCGTAACATATTGATTCTTTTCGTCAACTTTCTTAGCATAATGAAACTGATGCTAGCGAATAAGAAGTTTACTTCGAGGTCGCCGCCCCGACGCGGCCTCCCCAGGCCGCCCGGAGGACTAGTAATTGTAGGCCCACGCAGACCACCCAAATCCCTGTTCCGTAACGTTCCCGTAGGTGCTTTATGATGCGAAACTAGTACGTACGGTTCGGTGACGTAAAATTAGTTCTACCTATTATGAATGAATCGTAACAGACCCCCCCCCGGCTGAGCGATATGCGAAAGGGCCGTAGGCGGCGCGAAGAGCAGAAACAGAATGAAAAATTTCTTAAGCCCCGGTACGGGGCCGAAGGGCGCTTGAAAATATCTAGAAATTTCTATTTCTCGTTTGGATATTAATCAAACGATTTTGAGCCGAATTTCGGGAAGAACTGACAAATTAATGGAAAAAAACGAAGTAAGCGAAATATGCCAACAATGAATCAGCTTGTTCGTAAAGGCAGGGAGTCGAAACGACGCACGAAGCGTACTCGAGCTTTGAATAAATGTCCCCAAAAGCAGGGGGTTTGCCTGCGTGTTTCGACGAGATCGCCGAAAAAACCTAATTCAGCTTTACGCAAGATAGCTAAGGTACGTTTAACCAATCGAAATGAAATAATTGCTTACATTCCCGGCGAAGGTCATAATTTGCAGGAGCATTCTGTGGTTATGGTTCGAGGAGGTAGAGTGCAAGATTTGCCAGGCGTAAAATACCATTGTATTCGAGGAGTTAAAGATCTTCAAGGAATACCGGGTCGACGTCGAGGCAGATCTAAATATGGTACGAAAAAACCCAAAGATTATATATGAATTTATCCGAAAAATCGAATTCCAACCGTGTTTTTGGTTCATCTCCTGATTGGTTTCACTCATCAGGACTTTCAGAGAGGGTGGGAACGAAAAGAAATAGATTTTGTCGCGGAACAGAAAGCTTTTATGCGCTTTGCTTATCCCACCGTAGATATTTATGCTACGCTCTGGAAGGGCTTTTGCCATCAAGACCTAGGGGCCGTGGGGCAAGCACATACAATTGCTCAGACAATTTGGGCTATATCCGGGGCTTGAATGATAAGCAGAAACAATTAATAAAAAAATTGGTTCACATTTGCATGATTGATGGTAAAAAAACGAGATCTCGTGCTATTGTTTATAAAACGTTTCATCGTCTAGCTCCTCATGGCGATGTAATAAGACTTTTGATTAACGCCATAGAAAATGTCAAGCCTATTTGTGGAGTGAAAAAAGTAAGAATCTCAGGCATTACTCGATTAGTACCGTCTATTACAGCAACAAATCGTCAAGAAACCTTAGCTATTCGTTGGATGCTTGAATCAGCAGCCAAACGACGTATGGGCAAAAAGAGCATAAGCTTGGATCAATGTTTATACGCTGAGATACTGGAGGCTTCCCAAAAGATGGGGATTGCCCGTAAAAAAAGGGATGATCTTCATAAACTTGCTGAAGCCAATCGTAGTTTCTCCCATTATAGGTGGTGGTAAACCATCTACTCTATTGATTAGAAAAAAGCTCACCCGCGAGCAACTGAAAACATTTTTTCATTCCGATTCGGCGAGGTGATCTTTTGCTATACCTAGGCGGATGCACCATCCTAAACTCCGTTCCTAATCCTGACTCGGCAACGAAATGACTATGCGCCAAATTTTATCTCACTCTGATCGTTTCGCCATATTCTGTCAATTCGATAGGGAAGCCCGCAGCGATTGTGAAGCTTTCAGTACTAGATGGTATGATACAAGAGAGGGATAAACTACTAGACTATTGGTTATTAGAATATTGATATGGTACAAGATAATTCACTTATTTCATATAGAGATTACTCGGATTACCTCTTCAATTAATTCCATCGCCCCGGGTCGAAGACGCGCGACCAACGGGTATCGGCCTCTTCCCTATCGGGTCTTCGTGCCGAACCCTTCGGCCCTTCTTTCGTAGAAGTGTTCTCCGGACCCATTGGGTCCGCCGCCCTTTGCGGGCACTATTTTTTCGGCTTTACGGATCCCCCCCCCGGAAATGGCTCTGAAATTTTCGCAAACTTCTTCGCGAGGGCCCCACGAAATCAGGTTTGAGGGTTAATTAGTATCAAATTGTTGGAATTTTTATACGTATCCCTTTTCGTTTCTATAAAATACGTAGATAAGGATTCATTCTTATGTAATATTTCCATTTTTGTGGGGGCCGATTCGAATTTGTTTGTAGGTGTTTATTACCTCAGTCTGGTTATTTTCCGGATTCGACATTGGAAGAAAGTCATAATGAGAAATTATCCGTCCGGTTCAAAGCACTTCTTTGGTATACACCTCATCAAAAGCTATGGGAAGTTGCTAAATTCCGTGTGTTATGCGTCGGGACTTCCTGTATAGTAGAACGAGGCTTACCCTTTTCTGATTCCCGCCCAGCAATGCTTAGGCTGGGGGGTAATGGCATTTCCCACCGGTTATCCGAAAAAATAATAGGATTTTTTCCACTTGCCCAAACTCAATTTTTTATCTCTTATTACGGTGGGTCGCTATCAGCGGCCTAGAAAAAAAATAGAATCAATTATGGCGTGCAGCCCGCTAGAACAATTTGCAATTATTCAATTGATTCCTATTCATATAGGAAACTTGCATTTCCCATTTACCAACTCCTCCCTGTTCATGCTACTAACTATCGGTTTAGTATTGCTTCTGGTTCATTTTGTCACCCTGAATGGAGGACACTTAGTACCAAATGCTTGGCAATTCTTTGTGGAAATGATTTATGATTTTGTGCTTAACTTGGTGAACGAACAAATAAGTGGTGCTTCTTCGGTGAAACAACGGTTTTTCCCCTTAATCTATGTCACCTTTACTTTTTCATTATTTCGTAATCTTATCGGTATGATACCATATAGTTTTACGGTAACGAGTCATTCTATAATTACCCTAGGTCTTTCATTCTCTCTCTTTATTGGAATAACTATAGTTGGATCTCAAACACATGGGCTCCATTTTTTTAGTCTCTTATTACCGCAAGGAGTACCCCTGCCGTTAGCACCTTTCTTAGTACTTCTTGAGCTAATCTCTTATCGTTTCCGCGCATTAAGCTTAGGAATACGTTTATTTGCCAATATGATGGCTGGTCATAGTTTAGTCAAGATTTTAAGCGGGTTCGCTTGGACCATGCTATCCATGGGGGGTATTCTGTATCTGGCGCAGCTTGCTCCCTTTTTTATAGTATTCGCATCAACTGGTTCAGAATTAGGTGTTGCCATTCCACAGGCTTATGTTTTCACAATTTTGCTATGTATTTACCTAAATGATGCTATAAACCTTCATCAAAAACGGGCCTCACTTCCTTCGCGCATCATAATCAACCGGGATAAAAGAACCGGGTTTGCTGTTGATGGCGCAAAGCAATGCACACCAACGGTCCCTTTCGCCCCTAATTCTTAGGGGTTGTGCGGGGGGTACTCCTACCCGCACGGGTGCGCAAGACGAAACTACACGAGTATTACTCAGCATGTGGAAATCAGAAACTTCGGACAATAAAACGCCAAGCAAAGAAAATATATATTTTTGGCCTCTTCCCTCTGCCCTTACGGGGATAGAGCCAAGGCCCAGCAGGCCATAGCAGCTCGAGGTTAAAATGCTTCGAAACATCGCCAAAGAATTCTTTTTATTCGCTCTATGGACTCCGTCAATGCGGGCTTAAGGTGGCGTTATAGAACGAAAAAAAAATCTATATTTATTTTTATCAACTCGACGAGGCCTTGTATTGATGGGTCAATCCCGCCCATTACGCGTGACGTGAATCATGAAGAACACAAAGTTTCCATGATACGCGAAAAAAAGGCACGAAATTTCTGGCGAGACGACTATCGATTCTTAAACAACCTATATTTCCTGCACTTAACAATCATTTGATGGATCATCCAACTCCTAGCAATATAAGTTATTGGTGGGGTTTTGGTTCGTGGGCTGGTCCTTGTTTGGTTATCTAAATACTTACAGATGTTTCCTCAGCTATGCATTATACACTTCATATGTTCCCAGGCGTAGAACGCATCATAAGAGATGTGAAAGGGGGCTGGTTGCTTCGTTGGATGCATGCTAATGGAGCCAGTACGTTTTTATCGTGGTTCATATTCCTTTCGTGGTTCATATTACGGAAGTTATGCGAGTCCTAGCAAATTAGTTCGGTGTCTTGGAGTGGTCACGCTATTCCCAATTATGGTAACAGCTTATACGGGATACGTATTACCTTGGTCGGGGGTCCTCCCCTTCATGGACAGGGTTAGCTGGCGCAATACCTATCGTAGGAGTATAGTAACTTGACTTTGGGGTGGCTTTTCCGTAAACAATGCGACCTCAAATCGTTTTTCTAGCCCTCATCACTCACTTCCTTTTATAATAGCAGGTGCTAGTATTCTTCATCTGGCTGCATTGCATGGTTCCAATAATCCATTGGGTATCAATTCTTCCGTAGATAAAATAGCTTCTATCCCTATTATGTAAAAGATAAGGTTTTTGGATGAGCCGTGTAGGAAACAACGGTGAGGTCCTAGGGGTTACTTCCGGAGGTCAGAGAGGCCTAGCCACCTAATGAAAGGTATCTAGCAATAAAAAAGCGCTTGATAACGGGAGGGAGCCTATGTACTTACTAAACGGTTTGGCAAGTTTTTTACCCTGACGAGTCGGCCATCCCCCCCCGGGGGGGGGTGTGCCCTTCCGGATTTGAACGAGCTCCGGAGAAAGTAGAGAGCCGTGTGCTAGGCAACTATCTCGTACGGTTCGGAGAGCACTTGAGTAGCCCGGATCGGTAAACAGGGTAACCCTACGGCCGTATAGGGTGGACTCTTGACTCTATCCCGCAAATCCCATGTCAACCCCGGCTCATATAGTGCTGGAATGGTATTTCTTACCAGTTTATGCAATTTATCGAAGTATACCTAACGAATTAGGGGGTGTAGCCGCCATAGGACTAGTTTTTGTGTCATTATCGGCTCTACCTTTCACTAACACTTCATACGTACGTAGTTCAAGTTTTCGACCAATTCACCAAAAATTGTTTCGGTTGCCTGTAGCAGATCGCTCGCCTTTAGGTTGGATTGGATGTCAACCTGTGGAAGCACCATATGTTACTTACTATTGGACAAATTGCTTCAGTGGGTTTTTTCTCCTACTTCGCTGTAACGCTCCCTGCGAATGTAGAAGCGAATCATTCGTAAAAAGGTAGAATGCTCCCCGGAAGGGCGCAGATTACGCGCACTTTTTACGATACATCTGCCTCCCTCTCTTGGTTTTACTCATGATCGCTTCAGCTCTGGAGTTGCGGGCCTCCACAACAGCACTCTTCGTTGAATCCGTACCTAGCCCGCCGCAGCGGGCTAGATACGGATTCTGGTTTTTATTTTCGCGATTCAATCGGATCTTCGGGCTTACGACCGCGATTATTTTGCTGGCCGATCGAGGCGCTCGTATCAAGGCTCTCCTCGACGGTGGAGGACTTGGAAAGGAGGGCTCCATCACAATTACCGAATGTCATTTCCGGTTTAGGCGGGGACAGTGAAATGGGATTGCGTCGCGTTTCCTCTGTCCCGAATGTCTGCTCCATAATTTGCGGCAGCTCGCACTACTACACGAGTTTGGTTCGCGGAGTGCTTCCGCGAATGAGATCCTAGATAGAGTATCGGGACCACCGGTCTCTGAGCTTTATCAACGGACCGAATTTGCCACAGTCTCAGATATTGCCTGGGCCAGCCAGTCTCGGAGCTGTATCGACGGACCAGATCCGCTACTGTCCCCGCCGAGTCAGTTTCAGTATCTGCGATCTCTGGGTCCGAAGGGCCCCAAAGCCGGACTTTTTTTGCCTGACAGGGCCCGCCGGACTATGTCTGTCAGACAAAGGAGGAAAAAAAAAACTGAAGAAAAAGTACTGTCAGACGGAGAAAGAGAGGACGGGGAAGAAACAAACTCGCAGGAAGAGGAAGAAACTGACAGGACACAAGACCTTAGGGAGAGGCTCTTTTTCGGTACGAGTTCTTACTACTCTGGTTTCGAACAGGTATTCCGGCTCCGGTGCCGGCGATTCGGCGACTCAAGCAACAATATCGGGTCGAATAGTGGAGGAGGCCCCTCTGGGACCAGTAAAAATCACCGCGGGAACGACGGAAAATCCACAAAACCCGAGTTCGCCAATTGCCTGGGGGCGGCGGGCGGATACCGCGTAATTATTTGGCGCAAGCTACGGGCTTGCGCATTTAGTCACCAAAGCCACTTCGGAGACGATGGAAAAACCATCCAATTCCAGACAGAGCTTTCTTGGCGCTTGCAGGCGCCGGGGTACCTTGCGGTATGAAGATAATCGATCAACATTTTGATGTTGGCGCCGGAACAACCTGGTGTAGGTTCGAAAGCAACCCCGCCGAGGGGTGAGTTCATCTCGTAGCGAGTGCTACAAGCAACTGGACTCTGACGAGGGTGATTGCGGCGGTGGCCTCAGTCAGCGCTCCCGCGGCGGAGCCGTGGGACTTGTGGAAATCTGGGAGACTTCAATGAATCCAACATCCATGGATCCACGAACGGCTGTTGCTATATATCGCCAATTATTGGTAATGCTTTTAATCCGTTACATTTATAGCATTTCTAGAAAATTGGTACTAATTCATTCTCTGGGAGAAATGCGAACCTTAACCATTGTAAAACAGAAACCTCGTATTAATCAATCAATACTGTGGTTTATTGGGACTCTCCGTAGATTGTCCTTTCGGCGGAAAATCATAGCTATTATTATTATTATTTCCTCTCTCTGTTCGATATTTTTGCTGGAATCCCTAAGCACATGACTATGTTTCTGGCTTAGTCGTTTCTCAAATCTTTCGAGTGCTGGTTTCGAGACCTCAGGTCTTAGTTCACCAGATCACGAAAGAAGTAGTACTTTTTTTTCTACGTCCATTACTGTATCCTCGCTCGGGTACACCCGAAATTGTGGGCCTGGTGGAAGGAGGGGCCGCCCGGCGGGGACGAAGGAGAGACAAAGTCTAAACCCGCGGCCGGGGAATCCTAACAGTTCCTATTACACGGGATGGGGCCGAATTAACCGGCGAACCAGAGGCCACGATACTATAGGCACGAAGTGCGCGATCGCCCACGGAGTGCGTGGCACCCTAAAGTCCCCCTTCGGTTCGGGTCGAACCTCCGGGCGGCCTCAGCCCGCCGGGGGCTTTGTCTGAATGAACGAAGAAAAGATTAGCGATACTAAGCTCGCGAGCAAATGATAGAGCTGCTCGCCAACTCTTCTTGTTGCAGAAATAACAAGGCCCTCCTCCCTTCGAGAGATTCGTAGAAGCTATTTTGTGGAAGTTTCGAGAGGCTAGCTCGCGATGTGTCTCCCGGGACTCATAATCGGCGTGCCAAATGCCGTAACGTAGAGATCTCAGACATATATATGTACGTCGTTGGAGAATTTCGGGGTAAACGACGCGGTTCGCAGCAAAAATATAGATTTTTTGTTCACAGCTAATAAAATAAAAGGGGAAAATTTCACCACGATACTTTTTTATGTTTTTGTGGTCCTCGCTTCAGTGTCAGGCGCTATGGTGATACGTGCCAAAAATCCAGTTCATTCTGTTTTATTTCTAATCTCAGTTTTTCGCAATACTTCCGGTTTACTCGTTCTGTTAGGTCCTGACTTCTTTGCTATGATTTTCCCAGTGGTTTATGTAGGAGCTATTGCCGTTTCATTCTCGTTTGTCGTTATGATGTTACATACAAGGATAGAAGAAATTCACGAGAATGTATTGCGCTATCTACCCGTAGGTGGTATTATTGGACTTATTTTTTTGTTGGAAATCTTTCTAATGGTAGATAATGATTACATCCCAATATTACCAACGAAATCGGGTGCAACCTATCTAACATATACAGTTTATGCCGGAAAGATACATAGTTGGACTAATTCGGAGACATTAGGCAATTTACTTTATACAACCTATTTTTTCTCGTTTCTGGTTTCTAGTCCAATTCCATTAGTAGCACTTATTGGGGCAATAGTACTTACAATGCATAAAACGACTAGGGTCAAACGTCAGGATGTTTTCATACAAAATGCTATAGATTTTCGGAATACTATCAGAAAAGTTCGTTGAAAATGCTGTCAATTCGTTTTTTGGTAAAACATAATGGTATCGATTAGAATTTCGAATGAGGTTGTCTGGAACTCGGGTCTATCTTTCTCTTTATCTCCGAGTAAAGCCCTACGGGCTTCTCCTTTCAAGACTTGGGCTTGAAATCCATCAGGCCACGGCTTGATGGTTTCGCCTTGCTAGGGATCGGAAAAAAGAAAATTAATCATATGGCTTGCAGTCCGCTAAAACAATTTGCAATTATTCAATTGATTCCTATTCATATAGGAAACTTGCATTTTCCATCTACCAATTCATCTCTGTTTATGCGACTAACTATCAGTGGGCGTATCGCTTCGGCGTTCATTTTGTGACTATATATATGAGCCTCGGGCGTACCAAATGCTTGGAAATCCGGGGCCTGCCCCGCGGCAGGACCAGAAGTGGATGGATAAGTTCGGGATCTCCCTAATAAAATAAATTACCCCCTTGCACATGCGCCCAGTTGAAAGCCAACCCGGCAGCTCGGGCTTAGTGTAAACGTGTAGCCCAATAAGTTATTTATTGTTTAAATCTCGGTATTTGTGTATAAATTGGTTAACCTGAAGCCTTTAGCCAACTTCAAGTTGGCGCTAGCTGCTCCAGGTCCCGCCGCAGGGGGGCGCTACTTTGTTCGTATATAAACCCGAAGCGGAGGCGAAATATTATTACAAGAAGTATAGATCTGAGAAGCACCATGACCTTTTCAAAGTGGCCAGTAAATCCCTGAATAATTCTGAAAATAGTTATGACGGCTAAACTAACTAATCCCCCACCCACAAGGCGCCCCCCTTCACTTTCAGAACCTGCTGATGAGTCGTGGAGAGCCGCCCGTAGGGCTCTGGTGGAAAAACTGCGCAACAACAACAACGAGGCCTACGGCCCTGTATTTTAAACGGCAGGTCGAGTGCCGGGCGGCGGCCCCCCCCCCCATGACCATCGGGTGGCATGGACAACTGACCGGGTTATTGCAGCGTGTACGCCCTTGGCGGTGTCGAGCACCGGGATACAGAGGAGGCCCGTAGGGCGGGGGGGGGGGGAGGGGGGAATACAAGAAATAGAAATTGGCTTTAGCCGGGGGGACGGACGACCTTAGAGAGAGGCGCTACGTGCTCAGGAAGAGTTAAAAATCTTTTTCTTGACACTCGACCAACAGAAACTTATAGGAATGGCTGATAAAGAAGCACTACGTGCCTCCGGTTACGTGGGTAGCCTCGGCTTACGCAACATTGGGGGGTTCATTCTGCCCCCAAAGTCTCGAATTTTTAAGAAATTCTAAGTCCTAATTCGTCGGAGAACGCGGGCCCGCCGCAGGGGGACCGCGACTGGATTGGCTCCTCTCTCGAAGTTTCGAATATAGAAATATGTAAATATATCTATAACAACGGGAGAGGCCGCCCGGCCGGAGGGATACTGTGAAGTTTCTGGGGCCGAGGGGGACGAGACGACGGCGCGCGCCCCCGGCCCCAGCTTTTTTTGTCTGACGGGCAACTCGCAGAAGAACCGCAAGGAAGAAACAGACAAAAAAAGCTAAAATATAAGGAAAAATCTATATTTTTCATTTCCCCCCGCTACGGCATTTTGGAATACGTCAATAATGTGTCAAACCCTGTAGACCGCATTTTACTCGGATTTATTCAGTTCCTTCAATAAAGCACGCGTAGCGCAATCCGTTGTATTTCTATACGAACCCGAATCGGTTCGCGACTCTTTCATCGTTTCCGGGCCGACGTTGGGGCCGCCCCCACCTTCGTCCAGTTGAAAGAGGCGCGGACTTAAATGGACGCTTGTATAAATATAAAGGCTCCAGAATTTCTTTTTGTTCTTTTTCCGATTCGTTTCTCCGCTGCTTATTCTCTAGTAGCTCAGCGGTTAGAGCAAATGGCTGTTAACTATTGGGTCGTTGGTTCGAATCCAACCTAGAGAGACCGAATCAGCGGGAAACGAAGAAATGTTATGTAGAACGTTCCACACCTTCGGCCTCAACTGGATCAATTGAAGTATTTCACGCAATTTTTTCTATTTCTTTATTGTGTTAACCCACTCGAAACCGGCCGTATTGAAACATTCTCCCGGGATTGCGGTCAACGGCCTTTGCCGAACCGACAAGGGCCAAACAGCCCAGAACCTATGGCCCATTGAGCACGGGGGGGGGGAGGGAAGCGGCACCTAGTGCGCGGGGAGGGAGCGTATTCGGATATCGTGCGCGGTATTTCCGGCCGGAGGACCCGGCGGTGCCGCCCTTTGGCCCAAAGAGGTTCGATTCGGCATCGCTAGTTTGGTTCGGTCGTTTGGCCGATTCCGTTTCGCCTCCTTCCCCACGGGCCTGTGTTTTACGTAATATGATGTCCCCCGACGGGCCTTGTGCTTCTTCCTCACCCGATACAATGCTTTAAATATACGAAGAAGACAAAACTGCATAATCTTTTGGTTTTAAGAGCTGAATCAGAAGATGATGCAGCGTATACGACGAAGGAGGGTTTTTTGAAGTTGATGGAGAACAAGGCCCGGAGGGATTTTTCGAGGCATTTTGACAAATAAGAACCCCGCCTTATTGCATAACCCAGATGGGTGCGCCAGCCTTGGTACATCGTGGACTCGTACCTCTTCATCGCCTAGGACCTATACCGGTTGGTTATCGGTCGCCCAGGCGCGCACATCAGGCCGGCGGCGGGACTTGTGCCGGCCGTCTTCGCCGCCGGCCCCAGGCGCTGTTTGATCCTCTCACTCGGGCGCCCCTCGGTACGGTTCGCGAGAGACGGCGGCCCCCCTACGCCGCGGCGGGACTGCTCTTTTCCCAATTAAATAGTTGTTTCAAATCCTCGCGCTCCATATGTTTGGTTGGGGCATGCATCGACCTGGCGCTCGAGGCGGCGGCCATAACTGACATAGTTGTCAACGGTCCGAACAATATAATATGCCTTGGGGAAAATGGATCATATTTGCGAGAGATCCATCGGGGTTGCGGTGGAACCTGATTCCATCTGCTCTTTTGTCAGTTTTTTCGTTTCTTCGCGTTCTCCGTAAGTTTTTTCCCTTCCTCCGCCCGACAGTTTACCCGCTGGGGGGGGCCCTGTCTGACAGTCCCCCCCCCCCCAGGGGCCCTGTCAGCCAGTTCCCCCCCTGGTCCCAGGCCCTTCTTCGGACCCACAAAGTTTCTCGTGTTCTTTGGTACGTTGGTCGACCGACTCTTCGCTCTTTCTTTATTCGTTTCTGTATTCGCGACGAGTACCTAGTATTTAGCCTCATATGTTGATACATTTCTATGAACAGAACAACCTTTTCCCCGTTATGTCGCATTAACCCCGGGTGGTTGAAAAGCCTGTTTGTTTGGGGCCGCCGAAAGGCTCACAAAGGCCCCCTTTTTTCTCGGCAAGCGCCACGGGGAAGCAACCGATAATTTTCGAAGATCGATTATATTGGCTTTGCTCCACCACCGCAATTTGAAAGATTGTAACATTATATATATATATATACATGGCAATTCATATAGAATAGTTGCTTACGGGCCAGATAGATATATATATTTCTTTATTTCATTCATTTATTCATCCATCCCTCCCTCTCCATGGGCCAGGAACTTCGATCCCCTCTCTTTTATACGTAAGATGGAATTATTATTACTAGACAAGATATTGGGGATAGTAATAATTGCTAGATTCAGAATGAGAACTTATACCGAATACTCATTTTCGAATGACTAATTCGGTTCTTCGAGTCGGGGAACTCGACTCCAACTTTTTATAAATAAAACCCTCGGGAATGTGACATCCTAGTAAATAATACGGTTGGAAACCTTTATAATTACGACGGGATAGGCTCATTCCTACTATATGACCCGAGGGAACCTGGGATAAGTAATAAAGGCGGTCTGCCCATACTCGAAGCCGAGATAATCGGCTTAGAGCCTCGGATTTTCGTGACTACACTCCGCGAACCGAACACGAATGCCTCTGAGCCACCAAGCCTAGTTGTCGAATTGCTCGTCCCTACATCTGACGGCGAAGTTTATCAAGGGGACGTGGCAGTTCCAAAGCAGATAATAGGAGGTGATCGTATCATGAATAGGATCAAGGGTCTACCTTCCCCGTCGCCCACTTATCGCTTATGTCGCCGGGTCATACCACCATAATCCCGTACCCCAGTCGGGGGGGGCCTCTTGCCACGGAGCTAAGTGATTTGATCCGGGCTATCGATTCCTTCGAAGCGGAGCGTATAATATACAATTTACCGAGCCGACTTGCGCGGCGGCCACAGCTCAGCGAAAGGCTGGGGTGGGTGAATCCTCTCTCCTTCCCTTTTTCCTTCCCCCCTTCCTCATGAGCCTCTGAAGAGCTGGTAGACGGAGAGGGGGCATATGTCCACACGGATAAGGGGCCGACGGTGAAAGCGAAGAAGTCTACTTCGGATCCTTAAAAGTCGGATTACCGAAGAGATAACAAACAACTATTAGGCCCGCCGCCCTTTTCTTTTATTACAAACCGATGGGAGGCTCATTCCCGTAAGCTACGAGGAAGGAGAGGGCCCCTTTAACTATGTCAAGCGCGCTGTTGGGGAAAAGAGGGGGGGCGGGTTTCGCCGGATCATAGATGTTGATCTGGCGTCGTGCTACACGACTATTATAGCCGGCGGCCCATAACCTAGTGCCGCAGGCCCCCCCGGAATTGACTTTGAAATTACTTTGGAAATGAATCCGTCCGACGGAGGTTGGAAGGTGACGAGAGGTCGGTCTCATCATTGTTCCCGGGAGGGATGCCATGCTCCGGGGGGGGGGGGGGGGGGGGGGGGGGGATCCGGAATCGGAAAGGAAGTCCGTTGGACTTACTATGGATGGATTCGAGGGCGGCCCCAAAGCCGACCGGGGACTGTCAGACGGGCCGGCGGGGGTCTGACAGACGGAAAAAGGGAGAAAGAACCGACGGAAGAAACGAGAGAAAAGGACACGAGCTGAAATGGCTGAGAAGGAAGAGTACTTCGATCTACAAGCCCGAACACGCTCCCCGCGCACTACGTGCCTATGGGGCGGCGGCCTCCGTCCGGAGGTGGTGCGTAAGCACTTTCAAACAGGAGACGGCTTTACGAAAGACCTGAAGGGCGGCACGAGACTATGGAGGTGCTACGCACGGCCCAAAGCGAAGGTTTCGGGGTTTCCTTCTTCATCGAAGGCCGTGGGTGGGTCTCTTATCGCCTCTTATTACCATATTCATCTATGAGGATCCCTCGGATTCAGCCCTTATTTATCCATTCCTCCCTATTCATCCATAATGATTTCTCATTCCTCTATGCTTATTCGAGGCTGGGGACGGAAACGAGCCATTCATCATGGAATTGCATAGTTAATGGCATAACTGGAAAATTCATCGTGTATTCCGATGAATGATACTTCAATAATGCGATTACAACGATACTTGAAAATGCAATTACATAATGAATCGCATTTTCAAGCAAATCAATAAGGCGGACAATGACCGACTCGGACTCTTACGGACTTGGGCGAACGTATAAAGGCTGAAGAACTAATACACGTCCGTGAGGCCAAAAATCTCTTTCTTTTTCCTTAGCCTTTCCTATTAATGCTGATCAATCAAATCTTAAGCATTAATATAATACTCTTTGGGGGAGCCAAGGTGTGGCGCAATTTGGTAGCGCGTCTGCCTTGGGCGCAGAAAGTTACAGGTTCAAATCCTGTCACCTTGAATCAAAATCGGAGTCAACTAAAAAGATGAAAATAAATCGACCGTTATCACCTCACCTCACCATCTATAAACCACAGCTTACTTCGACGTTTTCTATTTTCCATAGAATATCCGGGGCGTTCTTGGCCACTATGGTTTCGTTTAGTATTTTTTCTTTCAAAATAGGTGATCTCAGCCTCACGTTTTATCATTTCTACCAGTATTTCTTCCTTCTCACTTTCTATTTGAATTGGGTCATTATCAGCTTAGTCAATTTCACTTTATTAGCGTTGTGCTATCATATGAGTAATGGAGTTCGTCATTTATTGTGGGATTCGGGTCTCTTCCTAGAATTATCTAAAGTGTATACTTCCGGAATTATTATGTTATTCCGTGCAGCTTTCTCAGCTTTATTGAATATTATCCGACAACACTGGTCAAATGGCCAAATACCTTATTGAATTAGACAAAAAAAAAGGAAATATTCTGGAATCACTATCAGCACCGGCCGGAATGGCCAAATACCACATTAGCCGGCTTATTCTTGTTACCTATTCTCAGTATTCCGTTTCATATTTCTAAACTTTATGCTAGCCCAAGAACGGTCTCAATCTTAGTGAAAATAATGTATTTTGATACACCCGAAACATGGATTTTATATAAACCTATGGATCGTGAAAAATCGTTACTACTAGCAATCACTGTCTCTTCCATTACTTTTTTCTTTCCATATCCCTCTCCCTCGTTTTTAGTTACTCATCAAATGGCACTTTGCCTATGTTTATGAGCTTAACGATTCCTCGATGAGGAGACGCAGCTCACAAATCTTCGCGGCTGATTATCCATCATATATAGATAAATCCCCCCTCGAGGCTGTCCGCAGGCCCGTAGTGCATAAAAGGCTTTCTGATTTCGTGGCCCCCCGCCGGTCTTAGATCCAAGAGGCCACCCGTGAATGAAGTAGCCGCTTCTGTTCAATTTGGTTCAGATCTCGATGCTGCGACTCAGTATTTATTGAATCGTGAGGCTGGGTTAACTGAGATACTTAAACAACTACGATATAGTCCAATTCCTATTGAAATCGTGGTTGTTTATGCAGCTGTCAAAGGTTACTTAGAACGAATACCCGTCGTTCCCATAACACACTATGAGCAAGAGCTATTGAAATCTATCAACCCAGGTATACTTTCTGCTATTGCACAACGAAAAAACAGCATTGAGCGAATTAGTAGTCAACCGGCTACCTCTTGCCAAAAATTCACGCGGAGCTTCTTAGCGACTCATCAATCATAAAAAAAGAAGAGGGGCGAAGGCTTCCCCCCTCCGGTTACCGGGTAGCCATGGCTTATGAAAAAGGTAGGGCATGGGATTCTCTTTGGGAGTTCCTAAAGTGTCTCATCTTTTAGTTATAATCGTAACCGCGCCCCCTCTGCAACGACGCTTCCTTTCCGGAATTAGGGATGGGATATATAAGCGCTTAGCGCCTCGGGTTTCCGCATTCGTTGTTGAATCAGGAGAAAAGGGATTCGAACCCTTAACCTTTGGTTTTGGAGACCATTGTTCTACCATTGGAACTATTCTCCTTCCAAAAAAATGGTTCTCGGTTCATGGAATTTGCACCTATTTTTGTCTATTTAGTAATCAGTTTGCTACTTTCTTCGATCTTAATTGGTGTTTCTTTTCTATTCGCTTCTTCTTCCAGTTTGGCTTACCCAGAGAAATTGTCAGCTCACGAATGTGGTTTTGAGGGCGGCCGTTAGGTTACCTACAGTCATAAACGTGTGTGGCCGAACTTCACACGAGGGGTATATGGCTTACTGGAAGCTGGTAACGGCGGAGGAACCGAAGCATGCCATAAAAGCATCACTGAGGGCCGGAGGCACGATGGGGGAGAGGGCCAACCAAAGCGATACACTCGACCAAAGGGTCCGAAGGAGTATTCTTCACAGGGTCAATAGGTCGGAAATGGCTTGACGATTTCAGCACACGACCCCCCCCCCCCGGCGGCGGGCCGCCGCCCAAAGGGCGCGAGACTTGCCGGCTACGCACTTTGGGCCAAAGAGTTCGGCGGGTCGAAGGCGCTCGCTTTACGTGGCCCTACGGACCACCTCGCTTTCCGCCCGAGACCGTGATGCGAGCCTCCTGGCACTAGCGAGATGAGGTGCTGTTATGGCGAATCGGAGTCGTTTTCGGGAAAGCATACCCTGCCTGCAGCTGACTTCGCGCCTTGCGAACGCGGGGACGCACGCGAAAGAAAAAGGAGGACGCAGTCATGCCCTCTGCCTGCAGATGATCAGAATCGGCCAGGCCACGGGGGATCGGAGTGAAAATATGGGGGCGGATTACCCAACACATTGGGGACAGACGACTAAACGACATCTCGAAGTGCTACAGCCTGTAGGCGATACCGGCGAGGTCCAGCCGGATGAGCGCCGGCCGAGGCGGGTTGGAAGTCAGAAGGCCCGCAGTACCCGCCTATAAACCTCCGCTTCGGGAAGGGGAAGGCACCGGAAACACCAGTAATCGGGAAAGGGGCCTAGGTATCTGCTTGATCTAGGCGGATCTAACTCTACACAGCTTATCAAAGCAACTCCCACGGATCTCAGATTGGATGTGACCGACACGGTATGCGGTTTGCTCCCTGTTAGGCCTTTGGATCTCTAGCTACGAAAAAGAGCGAACAGGCGGACAAAGCGGCGTTTCCTCTAGCTTCTCTATCAAGCTATAGGGTACGGCGCAGCACAAAATAGTTTTCATTCACTTAGTCCACTCGCCCCGGCGGCTCCCCGAAACTTGCCAAGGATGCTCGAACCCCGCAAGGCGATAAGTATAAACTCTGGAATCGTTGAAAAAGCAGAGCAACCCGACAAATACGAGATCATTCTATGCCCTGTCTTGCGTGGCTCCACCCAAAAGGCTGTTCAGCACTACAGAGGCTCCCCCCCCCCCCCCCCCCCCCCCCCCCCCCCCCCCCCCCCCCCCCGCTCTCCGCGCATCGACGGAGATCGCGGAATGGAATCATGCTTTACGAAGAAACCTATTCCGTTTATTCGGCGGAGACTGGAGGCCCATGAAGAACACCTAGAGGAGATAATCGGTTCTCGGGAACCGGAAATGAATATAGAAATATATATATATTAACATATATATATATGCTGCGCCCGTAGTGGAAAAAGGACCGAAGTAAGTAGAGTTAGTGAGCCGTGTAATGGGCAACTATTTCGCACGGTTCGGAGGGCACTTCAGTAAGCCCTACATGGGCTGAAGTCTTGACCCCTATTCCTTTTGATGATGCCAGAAGTCGTTTCGATATACGATTTTATCTTGTTTCTATTTCATTTATTATATTTGATTTGGAAGTCACCTCTTTATTTCCTTGGGCAGTTTCTCCTAACAGGATTGGTTCGTTTGGATTCTGGTCTATGATGGTATTTTTACTTATTTTGACGATTGGATCTGTATATGAATGGAAAAAGGGCGCTTTAGATTGGGAGTAACTCTTCATTCGCGGAAGCGAATGGAGTGGAAAGAAAAAATATAGGCCCGTAGGGCTGAAGCTCTCATCGCTCTCTCTCTCCCTCTCCGGACGCTTTTTCGGTACAAAGGACACGAGACCTGCCGGGTATTGTGTGCGTCGTCAAGCCATATCCGGCCGACCTTCGAACCCGCCCTTCGGATCGAAGAGGAGACCCCCCCCCACCTTCAGGTCTTTCGTAAAGCCGTCTCCTGTCTGAAAGTGCTTACGCACCACCTCCGGACGGAGGGCCCATAGGCACGTAGTGCGCGGGGGGGCGGGTATCGTGTGCGGCTGGATTCCAGCCAAAAATCATTTTGGCTTTTTCGTGCGTTCGATTCCCCCGCTCGTCGGTTTAATCCCTTAAACCCTCCGGATTGGAAGTATATAAAGCGCGGGACCGCCGCGCAATGAATGCCCGTAGTACTATGTGCCTAAAATAATAGATCTTTCTTGCTATGGGGAAGCAACGAACACCATCGCAAGAACAAACCACTCGTTGCGTCTGTTCCTTAATAGTCGATTATTGGACACATCGGGGTAATTAGCTCAGTTGGTAGAGTGCCTCGTTTACACCGAGAGAGTCAGCGGTTCGAGTCCGTTATTACCCAAGGTTTTCCATTATATGTAATTATGAATTGGATCTAGCGTCTGAATACATGTACTGATTCGATTGATGTTGGTTGCGAGAATATGAAAGGGGACAAAGATTCTATGGTATCGGTAACCTGAGCTATAGAGATTACGGGGATAAACGGCCCGTGAAGGAGAATAAGAGAATCCTATTACTTAAATTCGAGTAACGTAAACGAGAGATCCCATTAATAGATCACGTGAGGGGTGGAGGAAGGGTCGAGATAGCTAGGGAAAGGACCGAATGAGAGGATTACGAGGAAGAACCCCCCGTAAATGTGATCCAATTGTGAAAATCAATCCGCCGCGAACGTGACGATATGACAGATAGATCGATATATAGAAAAATAGAATGAGCGGCGGGGCCGCCGGGGGGGGGCGGCGGGAACCGAGATACGCAACGGTGACGAATTATCGCAAATGTGACGGAGATATTAGGAAATAATAATAATAACAATTGTTTCATATTATTACTATTATTACCAATAAGGGATAAGGCTTATCCATACAATATGCCCTTATTGGAACGGCGCCGCCCCCTAAGGCTTCGGTGCCGTCTATCAAAATATCTCGGCGGGACCACCCACAAGCCGTCCCCGCCGGTCGACTAAAAAACCCAGTATGAGGATTTGGAACCAGAAAAAGCCATTGAAGTCCGGGCCTATGCATTTTACGAAGCCAAATCAAAAACAATTTTTGATTTGACCATGAATTTGGCCATGAAAAAAAGACAAAGGGATAATATGCTAATACCTCGAAGAAAAGGGATAATATTATCATACCTCTATTGACGGGCACGGAGTGCTGTCCAATTCCAATGTGGCGTGGTGCCGAGCACCCAAGGAAGCGGCGTCGGGCGCCCGACACGAAATGGGCCGTAGGGGTCGTCGTCGGCCGGCGGGTCATGGCTCCGGTGTATGGATAATCAAGTATATACAATACTTATCCCGCGGTCGGGAGTGACTGGACAGCGCTTTCCAGAAAATGCTCTTCCGTGTACCATACGGGGGTAATGATACAGCCCTATAATTGCGCGTAGCGCACCGATTCAATTATTTCTACCAACATCGAAAATTTCGTATCTGTCAGGTAAACCCGAAGACGATCCATCCTTTTTTTTAGTAGTTCATTCGTATATCTTTTTTTTCGGTAGTTCATTCATATAGAAATAGATGATATTTATTCCTACGATGGTTCGGCGACGACCCACTCTTAGATGCCCCTATATATCAATGATAAGAAATATATAAGGTGCTAACTTTCATATTGGCCCGAAGAACGGAAATGCTAGTCGCTATACAGCGACGAAGCAAATACGCTTCGCGTAGCCTGAGTTTGGGGGCCGACAGTATAACGTGTCATTTCGTAAAGGCAGGAGTTCCCACCCGTCTCGGCATCTGGCAAGTAGATGGATCGAACCGCCGGTCGAGCCCCCAGAGATCGAGAATGATTTCCCCGTGAAGAAATAATAAAAAGAAAATAGATATCAGCCATCCCGTCCCTGTTAGTAATGGAGACGCTACGCTTTTCAAGTACTAGGTTACCGCCGGCACCACGTCTACGACGGCGGCCGACGCATCGCGGAAGGCGAAGGTATCGTTTCCCGTCCGTCGTAGACGGCTAATTGTCTACGACGCTTAGCCGTCCACGACGCTTAGCTCTTCGCCCATTTCCCTATCTGTAGCTACAGCTCGGTCCCCAGTTTCTCTTTCTTATACTTCTCCCAATAGAAATTGCTTGCTATTTCATATTGTATTACCGTACCGTAATACTTCATATACGATGCATCACTCTTTATTTATTTCAATAAAAATTGTTATTCCATACTTTATTATCGTAATTTAATACCTCATATACGATACATCACCAAACCGTTTCAGTTCTAAAGATCTTTAAAAAATGAAAATTTTTAAACTGCTTGGTATGGAAATTCGTTCAGAAAGATCCGATTCAATGGTTTCGAATTGACCGAATTAGTAGTATCTAAAGCCCAAGATTATGCAGGCACGGGTAATGGAAACGAAGTGTAATGTCTTTTACGAAATAATTCAGAATATAACTACCCGAGTAGTGATACCAATTCCCGAAATGAACTATAGACAGATCCCGGGATTTTCTAGATATAGTTCGAGAGGATTTGCTTAGAGGTGTAATTTCGGATATCTCGCCCGTGCTACTGGTAGAGGCGACTCCCTCTATTTCTTTCTTGTGGAAATACTGAGACCGTATCTTCATGGCGGTCGACGCCGCCAATAATTCTTTTTTAGAGTATTAATTACCCCGGGACGGTTTAGTTCTTTGTAACGGGAGGGCCACGGCCCCCCAATTTGATATCAACATCATCTTTTATTTAAAAGCGACTGCATTCGGGCGGGCATCATCCTGCTGAAGCTTGAGCTGTTTATCCCTATTATCTTTATAGTTATTAATTCTCTACCGTAATCCATCATTGGCTTTATAATTAGCTAAATAAGCGGGACCCGCACCACCAACAATACCAGCCACAAGTTTGCCCCCTCCCACGATCGTATCAACAGAAGGAATTTGAGATTTTCAAGCTGCTCCAACCGCGCATTGCCCCGTGTTTCGTTTAGGTATAAACCTAAAGCTGTGTTGAAGATCCAATCTATTCTCTACCTGCTACGTGCTGTTTGATGAAGTACCAATTCAAACCACCTATCACGGATTTTCACTCGAAGTGATCCTGGTCGGGGCCATGAAACTCCAGTTGATCGTCGTTTACCATGACGCAAGCGTACATAATAAATGGTGGCCATATAGACACCCAAGTGTAGAATATGAAGCCACGTGGGTTAAAAAATAAGCTCATTATTGAATGCGAAATAACGAACAAGATGAAACAGCCACTCCAGTAATCCTGTAACGCTTTTCCGAACGAGGCCCGGATGCAACAAACAGTTGGAAGAGATCCGCCGAATGGAACAAATGAAATAAAGCGGCGAATTTGGTTTTTTCGAATAGATACATAATTATATAGACGGTTCAAAAACCAAGTAAAACATGCGAAAGCGTCAAAGAATGGAATTTGTAGAACCGGAAAGGCGGAAATATAAAAAGATGAAAGTTCATAGTAAGTCCAGTCGGATCATATTAATTCCATTCCTTTTTCGGGGCGATCGGTATAAGTCCCGGATTCAGAAGCAAACAGACCTCGGCTCTCCCTTTTCAGCACAAGTAAGTTGCATGTTCCGCTTCATGTTTCGCTGGAGGGACCTATGAGATCCTGTATTGGAACGGCTTCCCCCCTCCACGGTTTTGCAGAACCAGAAAGCTGGAGCCGCTTTGAAGGAAGCCATGTTAATTATAATGAAGCTGCGTTCTGGCATGTTAGGGCCTGTCCCAACAACGCCAGCCGCGATATGTCACGGGTTTCCCGCCGCGGGCGGCCTCACCGAGAGACTACTCCCGAGAAGCACCAACCCGACAAATGGGTGGGTTTTCGCGAGTTACATACGTAATTGTCAAACGCGCGGCGGGGGAACAGAACGCTCCGGGAGCATGTTCTTATAACGCTATCCCAAGAAGCCTTATCCATTATATTGAACCAGTTGGAGCGGCTGGTTAGGATAACCTGGTAATCCAACAATTGATTTTATTATCTTTCCATAAAAAAAGAATTTGTGTTTCCGCTGGCAGCAAGCCTCCACAAATTCCATATGGAATTTGTGGAGGTTTGCTGACGCAAGGAAACGCACTTTTGCTCGAGTGATAGGCACGTTCGAACATGTAACCACAGAAGTGAATGAAACCGCGCCGCGCCTCCTCGTCGCCGTCGGGTTGCGCGCAGCCTTGTGCCTTCGAGAGTGATAATTTGCGTATTCGTCGAGTTCCATTACCTTACCACGCGCTTCGTCGAAGGGTCTGTAGAACACGACGCAAGGCCTGTAACCAGGACCAAGAGTATTTGCTATTCAATCCGTCGCGGGTAGATTCGGCATTTGAATCCGGGAATCATCTTGACTTGGCTGATTCAATATACGTTCGGAAATTTCGTGCCACCGCAGGCATTGTACGGGGTTTGCACTGGGCAGCCAAGTAGTGCTTGGCTTTGATTAACTAAAATTCGCTTCACATATGATGTCGAGCTGAGCTCGACTTTGCTATCTTCAAGCTTCAATTCGTACGTGCACTTCGAATACCCTGGGCCCGCGTGTAGCGTTTGAACAGGTTTTTGGTAGTGAGAAATGAAGACCTCATCTTCGGTTTTCCGCCTTTCGGATAAATCGCATAAGCGAGTGAGCGTTTGATGCCCCCCCGCATGCTCCAGCAGCAATCTCTCGATCGACCACGCGCACGATCCGATTAGTTGATGTACCTCATCGACGTATATGCTCTCGCCGACCGAGAAAGCAGCCGCAAAAGCTTGAGGCGCGGGCGGAAGCAGCCACGAATGCCGGCAGAACTGTCGCCGAAGGCCACATGGTTTTACGATCATTCGGGATTTGCTGCCGGTGGGCTGCATCACAAATTCCTACGGCCGCTCCTGATGAACCAAATTTTGATGACTGGGGTTCGGCGCTTCATAGGCTGTCCATGGAGGGTAATCGTTTTTAATAATTACGGTTTCTTACTAATGTTTATAATGCAGAAATTCATTGAATTTCTGCTTGCTTATTTCGTTTCTTATTCGCTCGGTGCCTAACACTTAGTAGTACGAGATATATGAATGGCTTGAACTGGTACCATAAATAATTAGGAGATGGCTTTGTGCCAGGCAGGTGGGGGGCTACGATAAAGCCTGGGACTTATGGTTGCTTCTTATTACTAGTTTTCCGGTCTCTCGAATTCAACGGAGTTGCAGTTAACTCGGGATTTGGTTCTGGCATTTATCTCTTCGTTACTCGTACGGGGCGAGTCCCCACGTTCTGTCCGGTGCGTATACCTTTTCGCTTTTCCGCTGAAATGCACCTAATGAAAGGTGTATTTCACTTGAGAAGACACGGGCTCCAATTGATTCTAAAATTGACGAGTCGGCTTCTGTTATGCGGCTTGGATTTTCACTCCGCAATTCGAACCAATCCCAATTTACTGGCCCTTCATGCTTCGCTAGAATACAAGCCTCCGCAGTTATGTATGCTACGATTTCGGGTGCCAGAAAAAAAGCTTTCACTGTTCTGCTTTCCAATTTCCTTCTACCCAATGCAGGTGAAACCTGAGACTCTGGCGGAGGCGTTTCCGTCGCTGCGGAATCCGTATCAGTATAATAGCAGGACTCTGTTCGAATAAACGGATATATATGAATCCGTGCGTGAGCGGTGACCGTCGCATAAATTTGAACTGTAACGTCTAAAACCACTTTTTTATTTATAAGACCCGCCTCTACCACAGCTGCATGTCTCGGGACGACATCCGGAGACGGATTGCCTATCACCTGCATTTCATCGAGATAGGTTATTAAAAAACGTTCCATATCCAATTCGTGGAAAAATGCGGTAACACTAATATTTCCCATTTTCCCTAAAACCCTGTCAGTTCCTTTATTTTCCTGTTCTTGCTTTCTTCGTCCGACAGTCCCCCCCCTAGGGCCGCCGCCCCGTGAGACAGTCTCCGGTCCCCCGCCCTTCAAACTCCACTACACACTGTACAATTCCTCTGAGATGTACAATTATACGTATTATACTCGGAATCATCAACAACCAAGAAATAGAATGTCTTTTTTTTGTAATAAATCATCGTAGATAATTCATTATTTTTGGGGAAATAGCTTAGTGGTTTATAGCGCTGGTCTGTCAAGCCAGAAGTCGCGGGTTCAAATCCCGTTTTTCCCGGTGGAACTGAAATCCAATTATAAAAAAAACCAGTTCATCAAGATATATATACATATATTTTTTTTCGGAAAGAAAACCAGCTTAGATAAGCTTTTTTTCGAGCTCCGGCATACTGGCGGAGCTCTTACACCCCGCATCCCCGCGCATATGCCGAAGCCAGGGTGAGCAAAAATCTTTTTCTTTGGAGGTATGGCTGAGTGGTTGAAAGCATTGGTTTGCTAAATCAGTGCGACAAGAAACTGTGCAATGTAATGTGGTTCAATTCCACAGGACGTAACCCCCGTCCTACCCAACCTGGACATGCGTCGGGAGTAATCTCGAGGTGTGGAGCTCTAGGGACAATGTAATGATGCTTGGGATTCCGTACCAAGCTAATGCTAGGGTGAAGAGACCCGGCGGGCGGCGGGTCTTCGCGTGCGGAGGCAAGCCGGCCGGAGGACCCGTAAGCCGAAGAAGCACGTAGTGCCTGTAAAGGCAAAGAAGTATAGTATCCTTCGGACCCTTCGTTCGGGCCCTCAATAGATGAACAGTTCGAACGAACTAATACGGAGACCTCGTAAGAAACAATCCGAGGCGGAACCGAAAGATCTTCTGGATGGAATTAGGTGAAGAATTGGAATGGTAGGCATCCCGAGCAGGAAGCCGGCCGTGGAAGGGGGTGGTATCTTCGATTTTGATATCACCGTGGGTTCAGATTTCCATCGGGGTTTTTTTAGGTTCTTCCTGTTGAGAGAAATGGTACATTGCGCGGAACTTGGTAAACCCGTATCGCTTTTTTCAGGAGGCTCTGTGGTAATGCGGAGTAACGCGATGCGGGTAGGGGACAGCTCAAAAAGCAAAAGCCCGTCTGTAATTGATGGGATAGGAGGATCTTGTGATCCACACCGAAAGGTGGCAGACTTGAGCATGGGTGACTTGTACTATATCTTTTTCGAGACTTTCATAAAAAGGATACAAAATTCATTTTTTTTTTATTGGCACAAGGGAAAGGGGCTTAGAGCTGCGTGCGGGTTGCCCCATAACGCTTAACTTGCCGTTTCACACATGGAACAAGTTCTAGTAGCCAATGATTCAAGCATGATTCTTGCGGGTTTACATTTCCGACAGGTTGCTTGAGCCGTATGCGGGGAAACTCGCACGTACGGTTCTTAGGGGGGAAAGCTTGAGAGGGCCGACCTATCCCGACAAATACAACGATATTGTATCATGGGTTCAAATCCCATTTCCTCCGTGGGGGACGTAGCTCAATTGGTAGAGCGTATGTTTTGCAAGCATGAAGCTGTCGGTTCAAATCCGATCGTCTCCATAATCTACTGGAGAAAAAAGAAAATAAATGCTTGTAAGAATGCAACTTTATATATAAAAAAAGCGTTATGCTTCGCACCTCAATTTGGCTTCGGGAGGCGGCGCCAGGCATGTGCTGGGATAGAATCTAATGTGTTGAAGCTGAAGATGGGGAACGAGGTCAAAATTTTTTCTCCGAGCCCGGGCGGGGACTGTCTGACAGGGACCCGCCGAGACCTTAGGGAGAGGCACTACGTGCGAAGACTCTTCAATCTACAAGCCCTCTTAGGGTGGTCTGTCCCCCTCCTGTTACGTTGGTTCTCGTCCCAGGCCTTCCACTGCTCCCCGTGCGCTACGTGCCTTTAGCCCTTCAGGTTCAGGGGGTCGAGTACTACCTATCGGATCTTGTGTCGTCCAGACCCACAAGGTTCAGCGCGGGCCGTAGAAAGTTCTAGTTGAATGGGACGCCGAAATAGCGGAGTCGGAAGTCGCCCGGCGTGATTCCGAAAAGGCCCGAGATTCTTACAATAGAGCCGGGAAGGGCTACATCAGGCTCGCAGGGTCCGTATAGAGAAATTCTTAAGGGAGAGCAAGCACCTTAGACAACGAGAGAATCTGTTACATCCCGACGCGCTTAAAGGCGCAACTCCTAGCGTACCTTCGATTCACGGAGAGTACGGCCGGTTAAGTTTGCTTCTTCGGCAGTTAGTTGATTTTATACAATTCCTGGAACGGTTTTATGGTTGGGAGATAGATTTTGTCACGAAACAGAAAGCTTTTATGCGTTTCGCTCATCCCACCGTAGATATTCATGCTATGGTTTGAATGGTAAACAGAAACAATTAATAACAAATACGAATTATTAGATATGGCTATCACTAAACGAATCAAGAATTTGACTTTGAATTTTGGATCTCAACATCCTGCTGCTCATGGTGCTTTACGATCAGTGGTGGAAATGGATGGAGAAGTGGCCGAACGTGCGGAACCGCGTATTGGATTACTGAGGCACGGAAGAATTAATTGGGTATAAAACAACGTATCTTCGAGCTTCACCTTATTTCGATCGTCTAGATCATGTTCCCATGATGGCCCAGGAACATGCTTATTCTTTAGCTGTAGAGAGACTTTGTAATTGTGAGGTATCTCCACGAGCTCAGTATATACGAGTATTATTTCGTGGAATAACTCAGATCTCAAGTGTGCGCCATTTAAGTAGCAGTGTGTTCTTGGCGATAGGCCGATTAGTGATGCCTAATATGAAGAAAGCATCACACTATCCTTGAAGGGAAAGCCCAAAGGGGAAACCGGCGTGAAACCGATAGCGTTATGATGTTACCCGAACTATAGCTCCATGGATCTTAGTAGTTCCTCTGGCTAAAGTGATCCGGCTCGGGCTGGTTGACTTAACAAACACACGTGGTTGCGATTGAGGCCAGAAGAACCATTGTGTCGCCAGCATTGCGCCACGCCACCGCCTCTGATTTTAGGGTTCGCAGAAAGAATGGAACATGTTGGAGCCAGCTACCGTATAGATACAGGCATGGAACTTAAGAACCTACGCAACTAGTGACACATCGAAACGAAAAATGAGATTGCCTGAAGCGGGGGGCGCCGCCGCGTCCAAAGAGAATATCTCTTCATCCTCACCAGCCGTGTAAGGCCTGGAGAGGAAGGGCAAGGGGAGCGCAGTGACGACCCCAACCGACGACGCCGGCTCTTACCCTACCCCCCCCCCAGCTGCTGCGGGAACCAACCGCCCGCGAGGACGCTTTCAACTGCGACGGGGGCACGAGGGAACGCCGCCTGTCTCTTGAACACTCACCACAGAAAGACCGCGAAGGGATGATTCAGCCCCATGACACGATAAGCTGAGACCTCTGGCCATCATTCGCAGCCTATCTCCCTACCACTCAAGGCGGGATCGGAGAACACCCGGGCGCGTAGCAAAGTAAGCCTCCGGGCTTACCTATGCACGGATGACCTGACACAGTCCGGACCTACGGACTGTACGCGGTTAATCCCCATCTCAAACACCAAACTCCGGGCCCCGGTTAACTACATCGCCCTTATTCCGGCTTACAAACTATTAAAAGACTACATGAACTACCTATATCTTACGAAATTGCTACTCACGCTTGAAACGGAACTTATATACCAGTTACAGAATCATGGAAACCTTTTACGATTGACCGCCCGGAAAGGATTATACTGTAAAGTATCCGACACAAACTTACACATAATAACCTATGGTAAACTGAAGTCGAAGCGGGGCCGGGGGCAACTCCGGTACCGCGGACTCCTCCGCCGCGCCTGGATGGGAGAATTCGAAAAAACCATTGCCAGACTCAAGGCGCGTAGCGGAGTCCAATCCAAAAAACCTCTCGGAGAATTCCCGAACCACCAAATGGAGAGGCCCTTCGGGCCCTTGGGCACGCGTTGTGAGCTATACGGGCAGTTATCGAACCCGCCCCCGGCTTCGGCTTACGCACCTCCAGTCGTGGTTCCCGTCCGAGCCGCCGGTCCTCGCACTGCACCGAGAAGGATAAGAACGAAGGCCCGGATGGGCAATCGAAGGGACTTCGACAGTATCAACCACCACAAACTAGCTCCGTTCCTCGATGCGAAACCTCGAGACCCGTAGCTTTTACAACTTTACTGGGAACTGGTTGGGGCAGGGTATGGATTGGGAAAGGAGCCCCAAACTGGAGTTGGGATACGGGGGAGTACGCTACGCGCCTATGCTGTCCAGCCCCCTCCCAGACCAATTATGTGAGGAATCGAAGATAAGATACGAAGCCCCAACCTCTCACCCGATAGACGATTCGGACTGTTAAAAAAATATAAAGGGGAAGACCGCCCGAGAGCACGACTGGAATCTTAGAAAAGCAATAGAGAGGAGGTGCGGCGAGGCACTACCTACGATATGCAGACGACTGGATCGTAGGGGACTCTCGTGATTGGGTTGCATAGGCTTCGGACCTACCCGCCGTCACCCCGGCAGTGGGCGTCAGGGGGAATAAGTGAAGGCCACCGATAGTCCTCAAGAGCTCGGCCCGGAGGAGGGCCTTCCGGAGCCGCCCGAGGATCGGGGAGCCGGATGCAGGGAAATCTTGCACGTCCGGTTCGGGGGAAGGCCATTGATACCTGACGAAAGGCGGCTTGCAGCTGAATAATTGGGGGGGGGTTAGTGTTAGTGGCCGCCCATCCCTTACCATTTACTTGCTTCAACTACTCATGCTACGGATGTGGGAGCACTAACTCCATTCCCTTGGACTTTTGAAGAGCGATAAAAATTTTTATAATTCTGTGAGTCTTGGGAGCCGGGATGCATGCCAGTTACATACGACCGGGTGGAGTGGCGCGCAAGATCTGCCCTTGGGCTTAAGTCAAGATATTTTCCTATTCACACAACGATTCGCTTATCGTATCGACGAATTGGAAGAAGTGTTAACCAACAACCGTATCCGGAAACAACGATTAGTGGATATTGGTATCGTCACTGCACAGCAAGCTGTGGCGGATTGGGTGGGGATTCGGCGGTGTAATGTTAAGAGCCGGAGTATGCTGGGATTTGCGAAAAGAAAATAAGCGCCTTACGATGTTTACGACCGATCGGATTTTGACGTACCAGTAGGTACCAGAAGAGATTGCTATGACCGTTATTGCATTTCGTATTGTAGAGGACAAAGTATTCGAATCATTACGCAATGTCTTAATCGAATGATCGTAAACTACGTCCCCCAGCGGGATATAAAATGAAACAATCCATGGAATCTTTAATTCGACGCTTTAAACTTTATACAGAAGGTGTTTCCGTACCAGCTTTTTCTACCTATACAGCAGTGCGCCTGAAGCAGATTCTGGTGTGTTGCTAGTCGGTGATGGAACCAATCGTCTTTATCGTTGTGAAATAAGAGCACCAGGTTTTGCTCATTCACAAGAACTTGATTTTATGTCCAAACATCACGCGCAACCTGTTCACGAGATAAGACGATGAGTCATACCTGTGCGCTCTACTCAGCGTACATCCGCACCGGGATGACAGAGTGATCAAACTGAGTTTTTTATGAAGGTGAAAGCCGGGTAACGGGGTAACAGCGTACCCACACGCGTTTGAAGTGGCATCCAAGGGTGTGAAGGGTGGCGGAAGAAGACCCCGCCGGGAATCGAGCAAGAGCGTGACCATAACCTTCTTGGTTATTGTCCGGGTGACCAGTGCGGGTATTTAACTCCAACCTCCGAAGGCTAATTAATGAACCGCAGCATCTGAAGCGTCGTCATGGACAAGCGGGGCGGCGGTATTGCTTTCTACTCAAGAGACCCCCGCATCCGGAGCATCGAATGCAGGCCTGAAGGGAAGTAATGTGATGTCCTTTCCCGTTCTTTCAACGCGCCTCCGTCGTTTAGCGGGGGCTTTACGGCCCAATCCGAAAGGATAAATGAATCTCAACTGGGGAACCCTGAACACCTCTGAGGTTATACGGGCCAACCGTGGGGTGGGCAGGAATAGGATGGGACAAAAAGCTAAGAAAAACTATTTTTTCTCCGGGATATGCTGAATCGTCCTTGCATCCGCAGACGGAAGGGGTAAAAGCTTCAACAGGAGGATGAGAGACTTGGATTGGCAGTTGCTAGACCGGAAATCAATTCAGGTACATGTCTCTAAGTTGCAAACCTTTCATTTTCAGGCTGAGTCGGGAACAGAAGTACAAAGAGATGCACGCCCTCTCACGTGAATTGGTAGGCTATGCCAAATTCTTGGCCGGGGGTACCCAAGATAATCGAGTAAAAAGCACCGCGGTCTGCCCGGCCTCACGGCTAAACAACGGGGAGCGCGATCACTGGATGCGAAAGGAATCTCTTTTTCCACCACTCCCAACACTGAGAGACCGAGCCAAACAAACGTGAGCCCCTGTGGCCTTCGAACCCCAATGGGATGCTAGATTCGGACCTAGTAGTTACGGCGGGGTCCGCGCCCAGGTCCTGCGGCGACGCCATCGCATCGATTTACACATCCATTAATAAGAAAGATGAATATGTACTCGAGGCGGATATGCACAAGTTTTTTGATCAGGTTAACCATTCATTCAAATCTGAGAATAGTCCAACAACAAGCCCGTGTGAGGATCGAACGACTACTCCAGCCGCTGGGGCTAAAGCTTAAGCGAAGTAAAACTCGCGTCTGCCGGCCAAAAAAAAGATTTTTTACCGACCCGTATCCGTCAGTACCTTGTGGGAGCCCGTGGGCGTACAAAACCCTTGCTTGTAAGGGCTAGTAGAAAAAGGATGAAAAACTATTTAATGAGGCCCGTAGAGGGCACTGTCACGACCAAAATACGACGGAAGAGCGCACATCTCAGGAGAAACTGGCTCGATCGAATGCAAGGAGCCGTAGGACGGGAAACTGTCGCGTACGGTTCCGAATTGGCGGGTGGGAGACCCCTGGTCGACCATAACATGCTAGCAAGTGTTGTCACCATCATAGGTACTCCTCAGGATATTGTGTTTGGAAAGGTAGATAGATAGGACTACTAATTGCACGGATAAAACCAGAAAAATCTATATTGTTTTCCAGAAACTTATCCCTATCATTTCCCGCCCTTTCTCTGTCTGACGGTGCCCCCCGCCCTACGGGCCTCCCTCCTGTTCCGAATATAGAAATATATAGATATATCCATATATTTTGCTCGATCGAGATTATCACCAATATAATGAAGGCCGCAAGAATAAATAAATAAATATATATGTATTTTAAAATCTCCGAACCCGCCCTACAAGCCTCCATGATGCTTCCCCCCCTCGTCGGGCGGCTTTATGTAATTGCCAAAAAGCACGGGAAAGCTCCCTCCAAAAAACATGGCCTTTAACGGGTTATCTATCAATAGATAGATGAACCTGAAAAACGACCTGTGGAGCATAGAAGGATAAAAAAAAATACATATATATTTTTTGCCTCCGCGCCGTTGCAGAGGTTCGGAGAAGCCAGGTTAGTCAAATCTTTTTTTTTGACACTTGTTCGAGGGACACTAGACTCGGGTACGTTTTTCTTCCTATAGTCTCGTGCCCTTTGGTCCAACGGGTCGAGTCCCCCGGCGGGGGGGGGGCTCGACCCGAACCCTTCAGGTCTTTCGTAAAGCCGTTCCCTGTCCGAAAGTGTCTACGCACCCTCGGACGGAGGACCCATAGGCACGTAGTGCGCGGGGAGCGTGTTCTGGTATCGTGCACGGTGAAAAAAGATTTCTCCGGCCTTCGGCGCTTCTTCCGCAAAGCCAAAGAAAAAGAAGTATCCTCCTGTAAAGCCGAATAAGTTTCCTTCGGGGCCTTCGGACCCAATGGGTTCGAAGAACACTCCTTTGACTTGTACGAGGAAGGGCCAACGGTTTCGGGCCTGCGCGGAGCGAAAAAAAAAGATATTATTTTTTTTTTATTTTTGCGTGTTTTCAAGCCGCGCCCGAACCAAAAAATATTTCCTCTAGCGAAGCTCATAACGCTGATGAATAATCTATAATGATTCATCGACGTAGCTTGCAGAGAGGTATATACATAGCGACTTGCTAGATGCGCGCAATTGACAACTTTGAGGCAGCTCCGCACTCCGTTTGCTTTGCGAACGGGGGGGTGCAGCATAATATAGATTTTTTGGGCTTCGCCCCCCCGCGTAAAGCGTCAGCTTTCCGGCGCATAGGAAAGCGAGAAGCAGAAAAAAGATTTTTTTGCTTTCTCTTCTCGGCTTTATCCCAGCATAGCGAATGATGGGTAAGGGTGGAACGATGAAGGCGCCCGAGGCCCATAAAAACCATCAGGATTATGCCATTATTACGTAATGGCATAATGAAAAACTAAAAAACCACGTGGAATGACTGCCAAAATATGCATCGTTATTAAATCTTTCGAGAATCAAAGGTCGGGGCTTCTGCTTAACACACGCAAGATTGGATTGCCCAAGAAACAAATTTTATATACGGTATTACGATCACCTCATATTGATAAAAAGTCCAGAGAACAATTTGAAACGAGAATACATAAACAATTGCTGGTCATGGAAACGGAAACGCATAAATTGCGTGAAAAGTTGAATTGGTTGAAACTACATGATCTACTTGGAGTTCAATTGGAAATTATCTTTTATTATCAAACCCATTTGGATAAAGTTTGCAAACCCTAGTCAAATTGCTTTTGAGTAAGTTTCCATTCCTGAAAATACAAAATCACACCGTGTTTGTCCAAGGGCGTAGCACTACGTATAATCGAATCAGGGCCAAAGGAAGGGCTACCAAATCTATGATGTTGCATTGCGTAACACGCGGCGAGACATGCCCGGAGGGCGGGGGGGCGGCACTGTCCGATGCTTTCTTTCGAGGAAATGAAAAAACTGACAAGAAAAGGGGACTGTCAGAAAGAAAGGGAGAAAGAAACTGACAAAAACTCACGAGAAGAGGAAGAAACTGACGGGGCACGAGACGAAATGGCGAGAAAGAAGGCGCGTAGCGCTTCCTTCCCGGAGGCCCTAGTGCTACGCGCCTCCTCTCCTTATAGTCGCGTGCCTTTGGCTGCCATAGGCACGGAGTGCGCGGGGAGGGAGCGTATTCGGGGAAAGAGAGGTGCGTAGCACTCGACCGAAGGGAGAGCGCTTTACGATTAAAGGGCGCAGCTCTACTCGCCAAGGAGGAGAGAGCTGCACCTTGAATTTGCTCTTGTTTGGTTCGTGTGCCGGCTTTAAAAAGACTTAACCCGAGATCATATGAAGTAGTGGCCGCATAAACAGACATGATGCACACTTGGTGTGCTTTCGTACAAGATCGTAACACCTATGTAGTCGATTGGAAGGGAGTGCCTGGGCGGCGGCCCGCCGGGGCCAACCACGGGCTGAGGCCCCACGCGATATATTTTATGGCTAGTAGCGAAGCCATCAATCATCGTAGATGATTGATGACACTGACAGTCGAAGAGAGGTGTACCGTAGGTACATTCGGTTTTTCGGTGTCGTTGATGCTTCAGACGAAATAAAAAAAGGCAGATACACTATGAGAAATAGTTGCTGGAAGGGAAAAGGTGCGCCAAGTTAGTAATAATGCGTTTCCGGCGACGAGCCGGCACGGAGTGTTCTGTGTAAAGCGTCCCACTATCCTCGCGGGGAAAGCCCAAGGGGTATTGTAGCATGTGGGGAAAAGGGGAACACGGCGTGAAACCGATAACGCTAAGCCGTTCTCCGAGCTAGAGGTTCTATGGATCGTATCGGAGGTCTACTGGAGGTATTCCACTCAGTCTGGCTGTGGCCTCCTCGGCCCAGCCACCATGTCGCCAGCGGGAAGCGCGACCTTCTCCCCAGCCACCGCCCCCTGCTTTTCGGGTTAGAAAACGGAGTGGAACACACTGGGAGACAGCTACCGTACAGATACGGGAAATGACCGAAAAGCCTAATGAACCGGCCCGACACACTAGAAACGAAACTTGGGATTGCCTGGGGTCACTCGCAACCCGGCTAGGAAAATACCAATATTTACCATCCTTTGTGTCAGAACCGAGGAAAGTAGGAGGGCAACGGGGGACTCGTAGTAACGGAAATACCGCGAAGGGGCCCAGAGCAAAAGAGATCGGAGATTACTTCGGTAAGGAAGAAGAACCTTATCCCGTTCATCCTGACTGGGAGCTTACCCGAACAAATACGGGCAACAGTCCCGTGCGGAAGGACTCCCGACGGCCTAACCAACCGGCTAAGTCAAAAGGATCGCTTGGAGAGCCGTATGCGGGGAGACTCGCACGTACGGTTCGGAGGAAGGCCTTCCCAGACGAGAGATCATGGGGTGGCCCCCTACCACTAAAACAATTGACTTTTCATTTGAAACGGAGTTCTGCTGGAAGAAATTCATCAGGGCGTATTACGGTTTTTCACCGAGGGGGTGGATCGAAGCGATTGCAGCGAAAAATTGATTTCAAACGAAGCACTTCGTCTATGGGCATTGTAGAAAGAATCGAATATGACCCAAATCGTTCGTCTTGGATTGCTTTAGTACGATGGATCGAAGGGGTTCTACGCCCGCCGCACCCGCCGGCTTTTTCTTTTTATAGAGCGAATAGTCGAAGAGAAAAAAATATGTTCTTTCTCGGCCTCTTATTCTCGTTCTCTTCGCTGCCTAGACGAGCTCGGGGAATAAAATGCGAAAAAACGCGGCCCGGAGGAGGGCCCTGCGGGCAGATACTGGAAAGTTCTCGGGTCTTAGGGGCACGAGGGGGAGACCTTAGGGCCGAAGAAGTGGCCTTAAGACCTTTGGGTAGCTTTCTCGGGTTACCCGGCGTAGCAGTAGCTGGGGCAAAGCCCGCTTTCTTCGCTTTTCGAATTAAGGGCCCTTCCTCCCTAACGGGAAGAGAGCGCCTGTCGGCCCTCAGGGAAGAAAATACGTTCTCTCGAAGCGGGGGCCAAGGGTGGAGAACGCACAGCGGGGCGACGAAGATGAAAAGCCTAGTACTCCCTTGGTCCCAAGGGCCGAAGGCCGGAAATGGCTTGACGATTTCCGCACACGATACTGGGGAGAAGGACCGAAGGCCGGGAATGGCTGGTAGATTCTCGCACACGATATTGGGAAGAAGGAGACGAGATCCAAGGGAGAGGCACGTAGTGCTCGACCCTTCTTTCTACAAGCCCGAACACGCCCCCCGCGCACTCCATGCCGTCGGGCCTTCGGGTTCGGGTCGAGTGCTACGCACCTCCGAGCCTTTCACTTATATATTAGCCAGTGAAAAATTGGAAGCAGGCAAGACGGTGATGAATTTTCATCGGTCTAAACCTTCGACCCCGTTAAACTACCATCAACCTTCCCAGAAAGCTAATGACCCGGCGGGGGGGGGCCGGGGGGTAGAGACCGCGCGGGATAGCCAAGCTTGGCTACACGGAGACTACGCTTCTAGTGAGAATAAATACATACTCGATTCGTATTATCAAATGGTCGGAAATTGCATACCATTAGCCAAAATACCTATAGGCACGTGGGTACATAATATTGAAGGGAACCCAGGTCAAGGCGCAAAGTTGACTCGAGCTGCGGGAACCTTTGCTCAAATAATTAAGAAAGTTGAGAATACACCACAATGTATTGTGCGGTTACCTTCGGGTGTTGACAAACCAATAGATTCCCGATGCCGAGCTACTATTGGTATAGTTTCTAATCCTAATCATGGTAGACATAAGCTTGACAAAGCAGGACGAAGCCGGTGGTTGGGCAGACGCCCCATCGTTCGGGGTGTTGCTATGAATCCAGTTGATCATCCTCATGGAGGCGGTGAAGGACGCACTAAAGGAGGTAGACCTTCGGTATCACCTTGGGGCAAGCCTACCAAAGGTGGATTTAAAACAGTGATAAGAAAACGCAGAAATTAGTTTATGACACGCTCTATATGGAAAGGTCCCTTTGTGGATACTTGCTTGTTCAAGCAAAAAAAGATTAAATGGAGAATTTGGTCACGTAGATCTTGTATTTTGCCTCAATTTGTTGGTTGCTATGCACGAATCTATAACGGAAAAGGTTTTGTTGGTTCAAAGATTACTGAAGAAATGGTTGGTCATAAATTTGGAGAGTTTGCTTCTACACGGAAAACCTCCTTCTTGGGTAAGAGAGCTTCGCCCTCGAAAACCAAGATCGAACCAATCAAAAAGGTACGATAGTAAACTATGGCACAAAAAGTCAATCCGATTTCAGTCAGACTAAATCTGAATCGTAGTTCAGATTCCAGTTGGTTTAGTGATTATTACTACGGAAAATTGTTGTATCAAGATTTAAATTCTAGAGATTATTTTGGTTCAATACGTCCACCTACGGGAAACACGTTTGGCTTCCGTCTCGGTAGGTGTATTATTCACCATTTTCCTAAAAGGACATTTATTCATGTATCTTTTCCGGATCGACTTAGCCAATCAAGACATCAAGACCTCGGGGCAATACCATCCGTCAAGTTGATCGGGCGTATTAACGACAATACAGTGAAACAGAGAAATGAAGTCGAGATTTGGCCCAGCCGCTATGAATACCATGACCGATCGCCATCAATACAGAAGATTGACCAATTACTCCGAGTCAGCGATTGGATGGCCGACATACACTCTACTTTTCAAAGTATCTGGCCGAAAAACGAAAATGATGACGGAAGAGCGTCAGAAGAACGCTATGCGTTCTCTCGCTTCGCGCCTTCCATCCCGGTAGCTGTGCGTGCTGAAAAAAAAAGAGATATTTTTGGGTCCGAAGGAGACTTCTTTGGTTTTACCGGGCGTGCTTCCTCGGATTATTTCGTAATGCAATATTTCTTCAATCTAAAGAACCAAATTCAATTCGATCCTATGGTTAACAGAAGTCCCGTGGCACAGGGCCTAGCTAGAACATCCACGATTGGGGAAGCAATTCCGCCGGCCAAGACCGAGCAAGGAACACAAAGCGGGAAGTCGATTCGTCAACGCGGGTCCACATTGTATTTCGATGCTATCATATTCTTGAAGTATGCCCGATTCGGGAAAGCTACATCTCTTTCCAGTCGTTATTATTATTTGAAAAAAATGCAATCCTTATTTTCTAATCGAACAAAAACTAATACCTCGATTCAGCCGGTCAAAATAGCTTCTGTTTATCGAAGTGCCTCTCTAATTGCTCAAGAAATATCTTGGAAACTAGAACAAAAAAAATCATTTCGACAAATATGTAGATCTATATTTAAACAGATCAAGAAATGCCCATATGTGAGGGGGATCCGTATTGGTTGTTCAGGTCGATTAAATGGTGCGGAAATAGCTAAAACTGAATGCAAAAAATACGGTGAAACATCTTTACATGTTTTTTCCAATCAAATCGATTATGCGAAAACACAAGCATCTACTCCTTATGGAATCTTAGGTGTCAAAGTGTGGGTTTCGTATTTTCTAACACAAAAAAAAGGGACAAGTTGTGCTATATCCAAAACGTACGAAATTTCGTAAATATCGAAGAGGCAGATGTGAAGGTTGCGAAGCAGACGGTACAGAACTTTGTTTTGGAAAGTACGGCATCAAAAGCTGCGAAGCTGGCCGTATTTCGTATCAAGCAATTGAAGCAGCGCGGCGTGCTATAAGCAGAAAATTTCGAAGAAATTCTAAAATATGGGTAAGAGTTTTCGCAGATATTCCTATTACCAGTAAACCGGCAGAAGTGCGAATGGGAAAGGGCAAGGGAAATACTAAAGGTTGGATTGCTCGTGTGTTGAAGGGACAAATCTTATTTGAAATGGATTGCGTCAGTCCGTCGAATGCTCAACAAGCTGCTACATTGGCCGCGCATAAACCAGGTTTGTCGATAAAGTTTTTTAAGTGGTCATAAGAAGGAGAAAAGAATATGGCGAAAAGTCAAAATTAGCTTGTAACCTTCGTCACGTTATTTAGCTGTATCGGATGAGTCCGCCCCAAATAAAGAAGTGGCATTTCGCACGCTCTCTTTTTGGTCGAGTGCTATGCACCTCTCCCCCCGGTCGAGTGCTATGCACCTCTCCCCCTGGTCGAGTGCTACGCACCTACAATCAAGATTTCTTTTATGTTCCGATCATGCCTATGTATATGCTCAATGGCGCTTCGCGCCTTTATTTATTCCATTACTGCGTTCTATTGTTCCGACCCCTGTGTCGGCTCGGATTCTGCCAGACAGTCGCGGGCCCCTGTGGGACAGTATCTTGGTTTCGTGGTGTCCGAAAAGTCCGCTTCCACAGATTAATACGATTCGATATTGCAAGGTTCGGCATCGACCCCGATAGCAAGAGTAGACCTTGCTATGTTCACGGGGGTCGCTCATATCTCGGGTAAAGCGGCGTCGCCGACCGGCGGGAAACCCTTGGGAATTGGGGAGGACGGGGCGCTAAATTTATTGCAGTTAGTAATGAGACGAGAGCAGGAGCTGCCGAGGCCAAGGCTACTCTGGCCATGTATGAATACGAAACAGAATGACTTGAAGCGGTTCCTCGCACAACCCGAAGAACGGAAGGTAGCCCACCCTCGGAGACCAAGTATTTGGGGACAACCATCCCGCCGGCCTAAACCAAGGATTTGAGGGGGCCACAAGACAAGGAAGGGCTATAAGCCGCCGTGAATCGTTGGAGAAATAGTATGACACCTACCCCAGCGGAGCCCGGGCTCCCAGCCTCGAAATCGATCCCTTCCTATTTTGATTGAAGATCACCGTCTTTTTTTGCATCTTACTAGTGATTTTGCCAACCCCACAAATTAGGGAAGGACTTCGAGGAGATTGGAAGAGCCGGCGTTCAACGCCTGAAATACCCGAAACTAAGAGCGTTTGCTCTTGTATCTTTTTGATCGGTACCTCCCGTACCCAGAGTATACTGAGATCTCGATACTCGTATTGTTACATGTACAGCTCGGCGTAGTTCTATACGGATTATCCTGCCTTAATCGCTGCGTGGGGTTACTTATTCCTAATCTCTCGCAGTGGGAGATTTAAAGGGGAGAAGATCTCCCGCTCCCTCTCAGCATCCGTTACCCGCCGGCAAGAAATAAATACATTTTGCAGGCAGGTGGTTGCAGATCCTTCTGAGCTAATCTGAGCCAATCATCCGTGACCCATCGCAAATAAATATGTATATATTTTTTTTATCGGAAGAAAAAAAAATGATACATTTTAAATGAAAAACTCTTTGCAGAAAGACAACTTGTTTCCTCCTAATGAACCGTCAATAGTAACCCCATTTTGCTAATTCGGTGTTACTATCGAAAAGGGATATTACCTTCTACTATAAGTAGTCGCTCACTATTGGCAAGCATCTCCTTCGGACCCATCGGCACGCGGTGCGCGGGGAGCGTATTCGGGCTTGTAGATTAAAGCGGAAGGCGCGTGGTGCTTTCTATCTTTTGTGCCGCGCTCACCGGTCATTCCGCCGCCGGCTACAACTCTATTTCAGCCCGGATTGGCTTGGCCGCGCAAATGGGTGGGCTTTGGCACTTTTCCGTGATTGGGAAAGCGGCATAGCTGTTTATTTCGCTAGTCGCACGTTGCACAATATTGTTAATGACTCAATGACTGGGATAACAACGCCGAAAATATCTTCGAAACGTTACCGGACTCTCAGGAAACGCCAGAAGACTTACAAGGATTCGGATTCAGTCCCGCCAAGAGTTCGCCGTCGTTTACGCGCTTTAGGGGTAAAGAAGGTCATTATGGGTGCTGGTGCCCGCGATGAAGTGAGTCGAATCTATAGGGTGCGTGGTCTTAACCTCGCACCATGCCATCAAGTATTATTTTCTCTATATCCATCGGGGTGAGCTGATGACTGCTCGCCCTTCCCGATAAACAATCGGGCTGGTACATTGGTTCTCGATGGATGCCCTTGATGCTTCTTCAATAAAAAAAGGCCGAATCGAATTATGTTCTCTCCAAATAGACTCGAGTTTCATTACGATCGGGTAATACGTCCAGATTTATTGCTAAAAATGAATTACGAAAACATAATGGAAGTTCCCAGATTGTGTAAAATAATAGTAGTTCCAAAGGCACCCTCAAATTTCATAAAGAATGTTGAATTAGCCATGGAAATTGTTTGTGGTCAAAAATTCATACAGACACGAAGTAGAGGTTCGACGGGAAAGTCGTTTCGATTCAATAAATTCGTATTGAATCAGGAGTCCAAGAGAGACACAGGATATGTCACTTACCTAGCACGAAGCACTCTACGAGGGCATATCATGTATAATTTCTTGGAAAAACTTGTTACGATAATATCTTTTTACGATTATCCAGTCGAAATACGAAAAAACTCCATTCAATTATCAATGGCAACGTCGTTGTTACGATTATTTCCCGAAATACAAGATCATTTCGAGATTTTCGAGCATATTCGAGGGTTTGATGTAACTATTGTCACTTCAGCCAACACACCAGATGAGACTGTAATTTCGTGGAGTGGCTTTTTGCAAAAAGAGGTTTAGTCATATGTCAAATCAAATTATGCGAGATCACAAACGTAGATTGCTTGTGGCTAAATATGAATTGAAACGAATGTATTATAAAGCCATTTGTCAAGATAGAAATCTTCCTAATAGGATAGTGCGACCTGTTCACAGGTCAAGACGTTGAGTCGCGCCTGTGCGCTCTAGTCCGCATCCATCCGCATTCGGATGGCGGAGTGAGTGAACTGAGTTTCCATGAAGGTGAAAGTCCTTCTCCCTTGGGAACAGGGTAACAGCGTACCCACATGCGTTTGGAGCGGCATCCAAAGGTGTGAAGCTGGGTAGAAAAGGGATGAAGAACCCGGAAATTTTGAAGCCTCTTCCGCAGTCTTCGCCCCCCCGGGGATAAGCGGCGCGCGCCCCCTAGGAAGTGGGGGGGGGGGGGAACGAATAATCTCTAGCAAGGGCGTGACAAATATCCTTTGTTGGGTATTGTCTGGGTGAATACTACAGGGTGGTTATTCTACCCACGAAGGCTAATTACTGAACCGTAGCACCTGAAGCGTCGTAATAGGAAAGCGGGGTGGTATTTCTTCCTACTCCTTAACCCCCCGTGTCCGGAATATCAGACAGAGGCCAAGGGAAAGGAATTTTCTGCCCTTTCCCGTTCTTCCGGTGCGCCTCCGGCGTAGAGCGGGAGCCTTACGGCCCAATCCAAAAGGATTAATGGAATCTCGGAACTGTGTAATCCTGCGCACCTCTGAGCTTCAACTCAGGCGGGCTAACCTTATGGTGTGTAGGATTGGGATGGGGCAAGAAGCTAAGAAAAATTTTTTTTCGCCCGGTTGTCGGGATATGCTAAAGTGTCCATGCATCCGAAAAGATGAAAGAGCAGTCAACATATATGCCTCGAAATCGAGGATGAGAGACACAACGTGTCTTTAAGTTGTAATAATTTCTCAATCTGGGTGCAAGGAGCCGTATGATGGGAGACTATCACGTACGGTTTTGAACCAGGGGCGTCAGAGGAAATTCCACGTCTACTGCAACCGTTATGAATACTTTTTCAAGTTGTCTAAGTTGCCAAGAAATAGTTCCAAAACACGAGTAAGAAACCGGTGTATCTTCACAGGGCGCCCTCGTTCCGTATATAAGTTATTTCGCATTTCTCGTATAGTTTTTCGTGAATTAGCGTCCAAAGGTTCTTTAATAGGCATAAACAAATCGTGTTGGTAGCCAATAGAACAAGGGTTAGCTCAGTACCCATAGGTCTTTCACTGCCTCCCAACCTGCCAAGTATACGAGGCGCCCAGAGAATGAAATACGTTTTTTCCCCCGGTTATGATTCGAACATTTGGTTACTACACGCTAAACTTTCTCCACAGAGAATCTAGTAGCTGAATCAGGAATAGAGCGAAAAACGAATATTTTTACGGACCCCGCGGCCGCCAAAGGCACGGGACTGGAAGGGGAGGTGCTACGCACGGCCCGGGGGGCGGCCGGCGGCACGAGACCCAATAGGGTGGAGTGTCCAAAGTCTTCTAGGAATGGCTGAGAAAGAAGGCGAGAGTGCCCGAAGGGCCCGCGACTGTCCCACAAAAAAAGATTTTTTCCCCTTCGGGCACGAGACTATGGGGAGGGGTGAAACCACCAATTTAGATATATGTCTCTCAATAAAGAATAAATCAAACGCCCCGCGAGGCGGGAAGTGCTGTTCGAAAAAATCGAAAAAAAATATTTTTTTTATGCATACATTGAGTAATCTTTTATCTAGTATAAAAAATGCGCAAAAAGCTCAAAAGCGTGTTCTTTATTTTTCCTCCTTCAAAAAAATAAGCGAGAGAAAAAAACGCTTTGTCTGCTCTGCTTGTAAAATTACGCCTCGTGTTTTCGTTTCGCGTCTTTGTTGGGATTTTTGCAGAATTCTGTACAATGAAGGTTATATCCACGGATTCTCGCAGGAAGCAGACGGAAGCTTGAGAATAGTCTTAAAGTATCATTTCTCTGGAATGGGTGTGATAAAAGAAATGGAAACAATATCTAAACCAGGTTTTCGGATTTATTCATCAAAGAATCGTTTGTCAAAAAAAAGGGAAGGACTTGGTATAACCATCCTATCCACTTCGAGGGGAAATTTGATATGTGATCGTGAAGCACAAAAAACCAATTTTGGTGGCGGTGAGATTCCGTGCCAAGTTTTTTAAAAAAAATCAAGTAAAGTTTATGGAAGCCAAATTCTTTTGTTTTTTGGAAATAATTGGAGTTGGATATAGAGCCAGTACTAACGCACAAGGCTCTATTTTATATTCGAAATTAGGATTTAGTCATGGGATTCGACTTCAAGTTACACCTTCAGTTCGCGTTTTTTGCTCAAAGCCTAATCCTATTCGTTGTACCGGAATGGATCATCAAAAAGTCAATCAATTTGCTGCCATTGTCAAAAGTTGTAAACCCCCCGAAGTTTATAAAGGGAGGGGTATACAATATCGAAACGAAATTATACATAAAAAACAAGGGAAAAAGAAATAAATCATGTCATATATTTTAGGAACCAATCTAAATTCCAATAAACAGGTTAAAATTGCCTCAACTCGAATCTTTGGAATTGGGCCTGAAAAGGCAATTCAAGTTTGTGATCGATTAGGCCTCAGCGCTAACATTAAGGTTAATAAGTTAACTAAGTATCAATTTGACCAAATTATAGAGATAATAAGTCAAAATTATTTAGTCGATTCGGAATTGGAGAGAGTCATTCAGAGAGACATCAAACGATTAATTAGTATTGGTTGTTATCGCGGGTTTCGCCATAATGCAGGATTGCCCTTACGCGGCCAACGGACTCATACTAATGCTAAGACTTCTCGCAAATTGAGATACATTTCGATCAGAAGTTGAGAAAAGTTTTTTTCGTTTTTTCCAGTTCGTACAAAATATCTTTGTAATTGGTGAACGGATTGGATGGATCATAAAAAAACGGAATCGATGGTATCGAGCAACACCAAAAACATTCAATAAACGCTCATGCAAGAAAAGCACGATATTACTAATATGCAAAAAAAACACTGTATTACTCATATTCAATCAACTTTTGGTAATACAATTATTACTTTAACGGATTGTGACGGAAATACAAAAACTTGGTCCTCCTCAGGTTCGGTGGGGTTTAAGGGATCTCGTCGCTCAACCAATTATGCTGCTCAAGCAACTGCAGAAAATGCCGCGCGAGCTGCCATTCGACTTGGATTTAAGTTTGTCGAAGTGAGAATCAAAGGATTGGGTTATGGAAAGGAATCTTCGCTACGTGGTTTAAAACTGGGAGGTCTTATTATTACCAAAATTCGCGATGTAACCCCAACGCCACATAATGGATGCCGACCCCCCAAAAAACGTCGTGTTTAAATATCATCATAGAGTGCTGTGTCATCATAAAATGGTAAATTGAGGTTCAAGAGTAGAAACAATTTTTTCAGGGTCCGAGGGTCTTTGGCTTCACAGGGAGGGCTTAACCCTTCCTTCGTAAAGGCGAATCAGGGAATCTACAAGCCATGTCTGGCCTTCGGCGGCCCTTCGGACCCACAAAGTGCGTGGCACCTCTCCCTATAGTATCGCGCCCTTGGGCTCATAGGGTTCGGGCTTTAGCCGATACCACAGCGCCTTCAGCCGGGGGGGGGGCCGCCGGGGAAGGGTGTCGAAAACAAATAAAAATTTATATATATTTCTTTTCTTTCGTTCTATGCCCTATGGGCCTGCGGCTTACGGCTGGTTATCTCAGGCTCTCGAAAATGAGAGAGCTTGGGTCGTTCGCGGCGAGTCTCGTCGACTTCAGTCCTATTCAACCATCCGGCCGGGGGGGTGCTTTCAAGTTGAGATACGGGAAGGCTGGGCGCTGCACAAAAGAAGAATTTATCCCCTAGCAATTACTATGCTCCAAGGGCCTCATGAAACTGATTATGAGGGCGCTGCTTAGTCCGAAGGCCCCGGCGAACGAATTAGGTGACGGAAGTACTGAAAAAGGAAAAAGAATAGAAATGAGCTTTAGTCAATTATTTCCCAAATATAATTCTAGTTTTAATCCATTACGTGGGAGCGCTATACAATGTTCGGTGATACAATTACAACAAAACAAGGTCTTGGTGGATACAGGACTGAAAACTCCAATAATTTGTTTCCAACATGAACTGAAAAGAGTGCCAATCACCAAGCAAGCAAGGTTTCATTTTGGAATCGAAGATGTAGAAGTGTTTGGTGAACCAAAGATGCTTTTGCCGAAACCATTAGAAATAAAATGTAAAGGGAAACTAGTTTGGATTGAACTCACCAAGATTTGGCAAAGTGACCAAAATTTGGTCAAAGGATTTATTTTGAATTCAGTGAAAGGAGGTTATGCTGTAGCAATCGCAGGTTATATAGCTTCTCTCCCCAAGAGTCTTCTCAGAAGTAGAAAAGTATTTTATAGTCAATGGAGAATATTCTCCATTTTGAACATGAAACCAGAAATAAGTAATATCGTGGTAAAAGAGATTGGTGATGGCAAAATAGATTATTTATCGCCGACAAGATCGCATCAGGAACGAACAAAGCATTTGGGCGCCAAGCTAAAACACCGGCGAGACGTGGAAAGGAACACCAACGTCAAGAAAAAAAATCTTTTTTCCGAGAAAGTTCCTACGACCAAAAGGACCAAACAGAGCTTTAAGCATTTAGGTACAAAGCCTCTCGCCTATACCGAGAAAAAACGTGAAACTACTAAACAATCCACCAAAAATAACGTATTTCGACTCAAAGACCAAGGCCGGGGCAAATGATTAGGTTTTGTTGGTGTGTTGACGCGGTTAAAAACTAGGTTCGAGGAAGGGATGTCATGCAAATAATCCATTAGTGCGACTACGAGCGATGTCTCATCGCCCCAAGCCTTAGGTAATGCGCGGGGGGGTGTGCCCACATGTATGTATACTCAGGACCTCAGTAATGAAAAGGGGAGGCTGCCTGCGGCCCTTTAGCTAATCACTGAAAAATTCTTTTCTTTGCGTTTCCGGCCGGCTCCGAAATTTACGGCCCATGACGGAGCACCTTAGGTTTCGGGCGGGTCCTTTGCGAAGCGAATAAAAGCTCTGCTTTTTTGTTCTGGCCTGATACAGGCATGATTCCCCTGTGTCCTTCGGACCCGGCGGACTACGCGCATGGCCTCGGATAAGGAAATAATTATTTCCCAGAACGACTCGGGGCGCGAATAAAGTATATATTTTATTTGGCTGGGCCAAGCGCGATTCAATAAGTATTAGAATCGGTAAAAAAAAAAAGTTAAAAAAAATGCCTCAACTAGATCAATTTACGTATTTGACACAATTCATTTGGTTATGCGTGTTTTATATGACTTTTTATGTATTATTATATAATGATGGATTACCCAAAATGAGTCGAATTATCAAACTCAGAAAACGACTGATATCGCAGGAAGAAGTAGGCGCGAAGCGGAGCAATGACCGTGTGGAACAGGATGTGGTTTTCAGAGAATGTTTTCAAGCCAGTGCAAACTATCTGTACTCAAGTGTATCCGGAGCATCCAAGTGGTGTAAAGGAATGGTCCAACTCGCGAATGCTAATAAATTGCAACGAATGAATAAAGATTATGTATGTTCTTTGGGAGAGATTAGTGTATCACAAGTGATCAAAAAGAACGCACTTTCGACCTTGAGTCCTTCTACTTATCAAACAACTTCTCTAGCTTCACGTCAAACCACCGCTCTTAACAAAATCTACGTTTTACGCGGACAAAAGAGAACTCTGGCGAAGATAAAGAACGGACCAAGAAAAAAAAAAATTTCGTGAGAGGAAAAAAAATGTTATGTAGAACTAACGTCCTGCATCTTCGGCCTGAATTGAATCAATTCACGTATTTGACACAATTTATTTGGTTATGTTTGGTTCATATTACTTCCCATTTCGTCTCATATTCGGTATTGGTTTTTACCAATACTGAATGGCCCTTTATCCTACTAGGGAAACGACTGGTACCGCAGGAAAAAGTAGGCGCGTGGCAGAGCAATAACTGTGTAGGGCAAAAAAGATATGGTTCTCAGGAGTGAACCAAGTGGGGTCGGTAGTCGGAGAGCTCTAAATTTAGCGTACCTGACTCCCATTCGCTTCTTTCCTATTCTTGGTTCTCTCATCCGAGTCTTGAAAGATCAAGTGGATTTTTGGTATATTCCCACCGTGTGTATTTTGCTACACGTCATTTTTATCTCTTTTTTTACAGTTACAGGAAAAGTCTTTTTACTACGGCTCCCACATCCTGGCTCTAAGATTTCTCAAGACCTGTGATTTCGATGTATTTCCATGGATCAGTTATTCTACGTTTTGATGTCCTTAATTATAGGATTTAACTTGGGACAGCTGTTTGGTTCAACTTTAAAAACTACGGATTTCTTCGTTATGTTCCATTCCGGGGCTTGTTCGCGTCATAGTATATTTCAAGTTAAGGCACGTACCGGACGGACCGGCACCAGGTTCGAATTTATTGACCGATGCCCCCCCCGGAAAGCGAAGGTCTTCCAGGGTATTCTTCTGCTGGTGCTCGGTACCTCCGGGCATTTGCTCTGCAAGAGCAAATAGCTGTTGAGCTACCGCCAAGACCTAACCATTATCCCAACAAATCAGATGTGCTGTTTGGTCACTTTCGTAGGACCAGCCGCCACTCCCATATCCCCACGCAAATAAACCTTACCTTATAGGGTTCTGGGCACTACATTTAGTAGTAGCATCAGGCCCGAGCGACTCGGGTATCGGTGGCTGACTGCATCAAGTCTCAACCCATAGAAGCCATAAAGACCGTGATGGACAGCCATGGCCGTGGGGAGGGAGCTACCCCGAAGTCGAGTTGGATGAAGCGAAGGCTGCTGACGAGGCAGCCCGCTAATGGCTTGGAGTGGCAGAAGCTTGGAATAAGCATTTGGAGGATTATCTCAATAATAATGTGACACGCGCGGAACAGGAACTAAAGGATGCTATACGGCACGATGAGTCACTCGCGCAGGGGCGGGGCGGGTGGTTCGGCTCTACAGTGAAATACAGGGCCAACAAACGAATTGGAGTCTGAGGCTGCCGTACGGTCACGTACCAAGGCCTTGGGAGATAATAAGAAAACTTTGGACGACCATCTGGCAAGCCTGCCACATGTACCTGCTCCTGAAGTTCCTTCAGGCGTCCCACAGCCTTCAAACGCACCGACCCCTACGGCGACCCCGCCTCCACCGCGACGTCCCGCCGCACCCGCTTCGGATACACCTCAGCTCTTTTCTAACTCGCTACCACCTCGCATTTAGCTAAAAAGTATGGGGTTCGTGATTTATTACCAAACGAAAACCCGGCTACGGGAGCAGCTTCATATTCGGCAAAAGGGAAAGATTGGTGCTGTTGGTTCATGGAGAATCTCGCGTCTCTTTTTTAGTACTCGGGCCTATTAAACCAGCAATGAGCTTATAGTTACATCGGACACGTAGGTTATCCGTTCATTGGTTTCTCATGCGGAACCGTATAGATTTATCAATGACCATTAATGCTTTCGCCATAGTTTTAGCGTTACGTCGAAACAGTTTCAAACTATGGTTACAGCATTTTCTCCGATTGCACCTAAAATCTCTATTCTTGTTTATCCCTTGATTGCTTCCACCCATCAAGACTTTCGGAGAGGGTGGGAACGAAATAAGAAATAGATTTTGTCGCGGAACAGAAAGCTTTTATGCGCTTTGCTTATCCCACCGTAGATATTTATGCTACGCTCTGGAAGGGCTTTTGCCATCAAGACCTAGGGGCCGTGGGGCAAGCACATACAATTGCTCAGACAATTTGGGCTATATCCGGGGCTTGAATGGTAAGCAGAAACAATTAATAAAAAAATAGGTCTACGCTAGCAATCACTGTCTCTTTTATTACTTCTTCCCCTCCATAACCCTTTCCCCCGTTTCTAGTTACTCATCAAACGGCATTTCGCCTATGTTTATGAGCTTGACGATTCCTCGGGGGACGCATCACAAAAAAATATTTTGTTTTTTCGAAGTATAAATCATTTAGGTTAACACGGGCCGGGCGCTTGCGTTTAGCGAAGACATTTATTCCATTAGCAAAGCCGCGCTGGGTGGAGTCTTTGGCCGAGCGCCCCGAAAGAAACGGATTTCACGGCTCGAAAAAAAAGGTGAGAGCGATGAAAACTCATAGAGAAACCTTAGGGCATTGGCTTCTTCAAAGAATTACTGCTGCTTCCTCAATCCCTACCATTCTTATAGCAAATGTATCCACTCCGCTTCTGCTAAATATCTTGTTATTCTGGCATATTCATGTGGGAATCGAAGAGATTTTGGCAGATTATGTTCACCATGAAGTAACACGAAATTGGATTTTGATTCTTCTCAGAGTATTCTGTTTAATAATTACCAAATATGTTTTTGTTTTTTTTGTTCCTTGAAAGAATTAAGAACCGAGTTCGGATGGCGCCTTAAACCGAAGGGTAGGCGCGGGGTAGGGCCGCCTGAGTCCCTCTCTTACCGTAGGGCAGCGGGTCCGCCGAGACATGAGACTAACGGCCCAAAGGCCACGAACCCTCTCCGGCCAAAGGGCGGCACTCGGCCCTCTCCTTTCTTCGTGCGCGGAAATCGCCAAGCCATTTCCGGCCTCCTCATTGGCCCTTTGGGCCAACGGCCCCTCGGGTACTCGACTATAGGCCCCGGGACTGTCAGACGGAAAAGGGAAAAAGGGGCTTTGGTAATTATTTATTTATCGGGTTGCACGTTCGGTGATTACTCCGGGCCGCCCGGCGCTTCCCCCGGAAAATAGGAAAGAAGTATATTTTCCTAGGGCACTTTAACCGAGTTGGCTTTCAAAACAGAGACTATTATTATGGATCTAGTAAAATATTTAACATTTTCTATGATTCTTTTTCTTTTAGGTATTTGGGGAATTTTCTTAAATAGAAAAAATATTCTTATTATGTCAATGCGTGCGCCGCGTAGAGTAGAGTGTGCTCGTACGAAACGTACCATGAATATGTTCATCATGTAAAGCATCCCGCTATCCTTTAGGGGAAATCCCAAGGGGTATTGTAGCATGCTGGGAAAAGGGGAGCGAAACCGAAAAAAACAATTTTTTCGCCCCGAGCTATTAGGTGCTATGGATTCGTTCCCAAGTTAGCTGGAGGGTGTAACAACCTCAGTCTGGTAACGACGACCCGACGATCGTGACTATATGCCGCCGGCAGGAAGAGCGGCCTTCTTACAGCCACCGCCTCTGGCATTGGGGTTAGTTGAAAGAGTGGAAACATACTGCGGGACAGCTACCACAAAATGTGGGTAATGACTCGAATCCTAAAGAACCTATTTTGACACACAAACACGAAACGTGGGAATGCCTAAGGCCGGCGACGGTTAATCTACTTAGGGAGGGGGTGACATTAAGGTCGGAGAGAGGCATCGGGTGTTCCGTAGTAGCGATTATCGCGAAGGGATCAAGAGAGAGATCACTTACCGGGGACGACTGGCTCGTATGAGTTGTATCGCCCGTTGTGGGGACGGCTCGGCCCGAACTAACCGGGACTCGGGGACGGAAGGGAAGAGATAACCCTGAAATCGTCAAGCCGAGGGGCTATAGGCACGTAGTGCGCGGGGAGCGTGTTCGGATATCGTGAGCGGAAATTGTAAAGTCCCTCGGCCGGCCTTCGGCGCTTCTTTCATAAAGCCAAAGAAGTCTCCGTCGGAGGGGGACTCGACCGGCGGGTCGGTCCGAAGGACCTGGAGGCCGGAAATAGCTTGTAGATTCCCACACACGAACCCTGGCGGAACTCAAGCCCACACGCTCTTGGATTTTCGAAAGGAAGAGTTGTGAGAGACACCTGAAAAAGTCGAGCCACCCCGGCGACTATCTAGTCATGGTCATTTAAGTACGGACTCCTCCGTAAGAACATCGTGTGGCGGGAAGGATCCGAAGGCCTTTGGCTTTACAGGCCCTCTCCCTATAGTCGAGTGCCACGCATCCCTCCCTACCTGCTGGCCGCCCGCCCTCGTAAAGAAGTTTGCGGAAATGGCTTATTTCCGCACAGCACGAGTGCCATAGGGAGAGGTGCATAGCACTTTGTGGGTACGAGGGGCGCTTAACCTATCGGGTCGAGCACTATGTGCCTATCGGGTCTCGCGTCCCTCGGACCTGCCGGGAGAGGGCGCAACTACCGATAGAGGATTCTTTTTTTCGTCTCGGAGAGCCGTATGCGAGGAAATCTTGCACGTACGGTTCGTGGGGGGGCCACCCAAGCATAAAAAAGATTTTCTTACCTTACGCAACCCCTCCCTCTGGTCTTCGCACTACGTGCCTCTCTTTATGGGTCCGGCGGAGGTGCGTAAGCACTTTCAGACGGGATACTGACTTCTTCACGAAAGAAGCGCCGAAGGCCGGAAATGGCTTGACGATTTCCGCGCACGAAGAAAGGAGAGGGCCGAGTGCCGCCCTTTGGCCGGAGAGGGTTCGTGGCCTTTGAGCTTTGAAACTGAAAAGCCCGCAGGCTCGTAGTGCTCGACAAAAGGGAGAAGGTCTCTGCTATCGGGCGGGTGGCCCACCCCCTACCAATTGAGTTAATGTTACTTGCTGTCAATTTGAACTTTTTGGTATTTTCTGTTTATTCGGATGATATGATGGGTCAATTATTTGCTTTATTCGTTTTAACGGTGGCTGCTGCGGAATCCGCTATTGGGTTAGCCATTCTGGTTATTACTTCTCGAATTCGCGGTACTATTGCAGTGGAATTTAGGGCGACCGTTCGTGTCGCTTACAGTCATTGTTTGGCTATATGGAGAAAAATTGCTATTCCGTGCTCACCATATAGTAAACCACGCGAGACCCTATTCCGCGTGCCGGGCATAGAGCTTACTTAAACCCCGTGTAAACGGGTGGGAACCGCAGCATGCTCTAAAAGCGTAGTTGAGGGGGATAGAAGGCAAGGTTGAACCCTTAGACTACTAAGTCAGCTCGCTATTGTACGAGATGATAGCTGTGACAAATCGAAGTCTCTTTCGGTTAAACTGGACCTGCCGCGGCGGTGAACCGTGCGAATGTGGTGACGCGCACGAATACACGCTGTCAAGCTCTCAGTCTGCCGCTGATAAATTACGGTAAGACCAGAATGGGAACTTCCGGCCTGCAGACATTGCAGAGCCTCGAGGAGGGAGCAGATTACCCAAACTACTGGGGACAAGAGACTAAACGACATCTCGATGCGAAACGGCCTTGCACGAACAACCGGCCAAGAACTGTAGGCAACACCGGTGAAGTCCACTTCAGTCATCTGGACGGAGGTGGACGTCAGAGAGCCCGTAGTACTCGCCTACCCGAGGGGTGGAAAAAAGAAAAGAAAGATTTTTTTTTCGCTAATCGGCACAAAGGAAGGGGCTTGAGCGTCTGCTATATCTTAGCGGATCGGATTCAACCAAGTCCTCAAGTAAGACTCCCTCCTCCCAAGGATCCCGGATGGGTCAATACAAAGAATATTTGGGCTGACGCGGATCTTTGGATTTTTGGATTTTGGAGAAAAAATACGCTACGCGCCAGGTTTCGAAAATGCATCATGTTCGGGGTCTCGGGGACGGGCGGCGGCTCGTATAAGAGAATGCTTGGTTTTGTTCCCTCCCACTAGAATCGCGCATGATCGCTATAGTGAGAAAGCAAGTTACTTCATGTTACTCACGACGGGCCCGCATAGGTCACTGGAAAAACAAGCCAAGACCTCGCGACGGAAGCAAATCCTCCAAAGGAAGGTTGAATCGGAGAGCCGTATGATGGGCGACCATCTCGTACGGTTCGGAGAGGGCTCGAGTACCAATGCATTAAATATGTGTCCGGGAAAGAACAGATATATATATATATATATATATATATAGATTTATCCACTCTATTCAATTGCATGAAGGGTTAAGCACAGAAACATGTGCTTCGCCTCTATTTCCAAAATACGAAGTATACTTGGGAGAGGCAGGATTCGAACCTACGTAGAAAACCTTCAGCAGATTTACAGTCTGTCGCTTTTAACCACTCGGCCACTCCCCCTATGATAAGTAAGCTTCTATTTCCCGGTGCCGGACTCCGGTGAAAAATGGATCAATCCACGCGTGCAACGTTGTTCCTTTGGACTAACCGAACAAGCAGAAGGATGTACCGTTGGTACATATTATCCATTGCGCACTTTACGCATTCTACAGGATTTGAACCTGTGACCTTCAACTTAGAAGGTTGTTGCTCTATCCAACTGAGCTAAGAATGCGGTACATTACTAACCACTTCGCAGAAAAAGAGTGAACTCCAGAGAAGAAAGAAGCTTGCTTCTTTCTTCTCTCCCGCTTTATTCGCATCGCGAATGAAGGCTGAAAAAGGGTCAATGGAGTGAAACGAACAAAAAATCTATATATTTTTTTTTGCTTCGCGTTTTCCCGGTTTTGATCAGGTTCAACACACGACGAAATGGAATGAATTTTGTATTAAAAACTATTTCGGAGGAAGTTCGAATTCGTGTTTTTTGGATATTGATTCGCTTTAGTTTTACATGGTTTACGCGTTATTGGTTCCCAGAAGAGTTCATTTTTTTATTAGCTAAACCCTTTCCCACTTCGCCTTATTCAGACTCATCTTTCATTCGTACACAATTAACGGAGGCCTTGAGCACATATGTTACTACGTCTTTAATATCATGCTTTTATTTTTCATTTCCCTTCTCAAGTTATCAGATTTGGTGTTTTTCAATGCCCAGTTGCTATGAGGAACAGAGACAAAAATACAATAAATTGTTTTACTTAAGTGGTTTTTGCTTCTTTCTGTTTTTTCTCGTGACTTTTGTTTGGGTAGTTCCCAACGTTCGGCACTTTTTATACGAATTAGGTAAAACATCAACTAATTTATTCGTGATAAAGTCACAACCTAAGATTTTTGACTATATCATGTTAACCGTTCGTATCTCATTTATTCCATCAATATGCTCTCAAGTACCTGTACTTGTGATCTGTTCGCTGGAATCGAGAGGAGTGAAAACCCTTATAAAAAATCGTCGTCTTTTTATGGTTTTTTCGCTTTTCGTAGCAGCTTTTTTTACACCTCCGGATATCTGGTGTCAAATTGTCGCTTGTTTACCTATTTATTTTATAATAGAGTTGACCATTTTTTACGCATCGATTGTACAAGTTTATAAGAGGCAACTAGCCCTTTAACCAACACTAAGCCATGGCCAATTTTCGCTCGCTACTACGCGCCAAACTTTAATCATTTCTCCTTTTGTCTGGCCGTCTCCACCGGGTTATGCAGGGGGAGGCGCGAAAGCAGCGTCTGTTCGCCCCCCCCGGTTTATCGTTTATACGTACCCGGCCAAGCGCAGCGAGGCAATGCGAATCCATCAAGCAACAAAAAAATCCACGTGCGGCCACCGGAAAAAAATTTATCTCGCCCCTTCACTCGCGTATTCGGCTTTTTCGCTCGCGCCCCGCGCATGTAGTGCTTATGGGTCCTCTCCAATGGAGACTTCTTCCGTAAAGCCAAAGAGGGAGAGGACCCGAGATAAAAATTTGTTCGGTTTTTGACTCAACATCTTTCCCGGTTGGCAGGCCCTCTCGCGTTGGTCGAGCACTAGGGGCCCTTATATTGAAACCGGGGCTGGAGTAGTTCATAAAAGAACCAGAATATACCCAATGAATTTGATATGGATATTTCCAATAGCTTTTTGTGACGCTGCGGAACCTTGGCAATTAGGTTTTCAAGACCCTGCCACTCCTATGATGCAAGGAAGTGCGACATGATGACATTGAGAGCAATATGGGGGGGGGATTCCCCATCTGGCAACGGTTTCTGCCGGACCCTACTCGAGCATGCCTTGACTCGAAAGACTGGGTTTGAAGCCTTGGAGATAGGGTTAGCTGATAAAGGCAGTGTAAGCGAATGTATATAAATCTCGTCAATCGTAAGGCTCGACGTGAACGGATTAGCCCCTTTCCTTTGGGCGTATCGAAACCGCAAGTTCACCGGGGTAAGGTACAGTCGGAAGAATCAGCAAAGGTTAGGTGCTATTAATGTAACATGGTAAGCCCAGATTTATCCACTCCCTATGGAAGTGCACCCGTAAGGGCACATAACGAGATGTGGGTAGAGGAAGCCCCACGAAGCAAAAGAGGTGGCTGACTTGGGGCGGCATTCAGCACAACGAGATCGAAGCAAGTCTGGGGGCAGCTCGGCGCAAGCAGACTAACGAAGAAACGAGCACGAAAAGACGAACGAAACAGTCAACGATTGCCAAGAACCGGCGGTGGTGGCATGGAAGTTTGGAGACCTTAAAAGGGCCTGCAACTCCAACACAGATTAGCCACTAGTCCCAGCTATCAGGCCCGAACACGCTCCCTATGGGCGCGCATTACGTGCCTGGCAGTAATCATGGTGCCGCCGGGTGTAGATGGTTAAAATTGGGCAGCAAGGGAGACTGAAACGACCTACGCATCAATATTCCCCCCGGCAACCCACCCCGAGTGGGAAGCGCCGCTCGATACAATATACCGTAATGACCGGTGTGTAGTCTTTCCTTGGGGGGGGGGCCGCAACGGGAACGGGTGCATTTGCACCACATGAGAGTAGGCGGCCCGTGACACAAAATTTGCGAATGAATCTAGAATGCCCTCTCTCTTTGGTCGAGTGTTTGAAGGACACTCTTCGCCGAAATGGCTGAGAAAAACTTCGCACTACGTGCCTCTCCTTCTAGTCTTCGTGCGCGGAAATCGTCAAGCCATTTCCGGTGCGTAGGCCTGTAGAGAAATTTTGAGAATGAAATGGAGCTGTATGAAAGTAAACTTTCACGTACAGTTCTTAGGGGGGAAAGCCCGTAAGGGCCTACCTATCCAAACTAATTGACTCACATCATGATATTTTTTTCTTCTTAATCGTTATTTTGATCTTTGTATTATGGATGTTGGTTCGCGCTTTATGGCATTTTCACTATGAAAGAAATCCAATTCCAGAAAGGATTGTTCATGGAACTACTATAGAAATTATTTGGAGGGCGACCGTTAGGTCACCCATAGTTATGTCAATGGGGCTCAACACACGGGCTCTAAACCGCGCGAGCCTATCCTCCGCGCGCCGGGTATACGACTCATCCTTGCCACGTAAGTGGTGGGAGACCGAAGCATGTCGTAAAAGCGAGATTGAGGGGTCCTTGTCGTTCGCAGCTGGACTGTGGAAAGCCCAAGATCATCTTGCTAACCCGCCATCGCTATTCGAGATGAGGAGCTGCTCTGGCGAATCTAAGTTCCTTTCGGTCGAATTCAACCTGATGCTATCCGGATCCAACCCGGTGACACGCACGAGCGCACGCATTCAAGCTCTCAGCCTGACAATGGTCCAAAGTGTACAGGCCGGAGATAGTGCGGTGCCTACACCCCGCATGAGGGCGGATTACCTACATCACTGGGGACAGGGAACCAAAAGACATCTCGTGGCGACACGGCCTATCGGTGATACCGGTGAGATCCCAGCGTGGTCACACGTCTTGGGAAGTCAGAGGATCCATATGACCTGCCTACTGTTAACGCAGCCTCGTGAGAGGAAAGCGCTTTGCGAACACAAAGCAACGGGGAAGGGATCTAAGCATCTGCCATACCTTTGCAGATTTTACTCGATATCGTCTACGGACTCACCCCCCTGGGATCCCAAGGTGGATGTGTCCGACTATGTGCGGAATGGGGCTGATGCCCTCGTGGACCTTTGGATCTCGTCTTTCCGAAGGCGTGACTGGATATACCATGATCTGAGCAATCACCTAAGGAGTATGGACATATGGAGCATAGCCTACCAGAAACTGGGACCAAATCCAGGGTCAATGAGCCCTGGGACTGACGGCCTGACCATCGATGGCACGTCTTTTCGTAAGCTTCAAGCGCTGAAAGATGCAGTCCTGAACAGCGGAAGAAGCCCATATGAATGGGGGGGGGGCGCAGAAATCATTTCCAAGCCGGGTAAGCGCGACAAAGTATCATTTGGAATTCCCTGCTTCCAGGACCGTATCGTGCAAGGGGTGCTGAGAATGCTTCCAGAGCCTATCTATGAATCAGTATTCTCTCGGAGATCCCACGGCTGGCGACCGGGGCGTAGCGCGCACACGGCCCTACGAACCATACGCAGCGACTTCAAAGGAACTAATTGGATTGTACTAGGCAACATTAACAAAGTCGTCGACACCGTGAACCATGGCGTCCTCTGCCACATCATGAGACGTAAGATCCGAGACAAAAAACTGCTAAAACTCATTAGTGGCGGATTGGAAGCGAAGATGCACATGCCCTATGGGAACATTGAGGAATCGAACTTGCTAACCCCGGAAGGCGGAATACTGAGTCCAATACTGTCCAATATATATCTACACGGGTTCGACATATGGATAGAAGAGCGCATCCGGCAATACAACCCAGGAAGGAGGGATAATCGTAGCTGGGTGCTGCTTCGGCGGAACCAGGGAAAGATGCGTAAAGCGCGCCCCCGCAGTGACCCATTCGACCCATTGTATCGAAGAATGGAGTACAGACGATACGGAGATGACTTCCTCATAGCTATCCGTGGCGCCCTGTCTGATGCTAAAGTCATTCGTCAGGAATGCGAAACCTTCCTGGGAGAGAAACTCAAATTGCTACTGAACATGGGAAAGACCCATATAAAACATATATCTGTGGGAATTCCTTTCTTGGGGCACCGTATCGGACGCCGAGTAGTACACACGAAACAAAGATACCAGACCCAAGAGGGTTGGCGATGGGGGATAAAAAAGAGAGTTATCCTCACCATGGACGCAGACATGAACCAGTTGAAGCTGCGATTGCAACAGCAGGCTTACCTTGCTGGGAATGGGGATCCCCTACCAAACTTCGGCTTGATGAGGTTACCTCGAAGCGAAGCAAACCGACGAATGAATTCAATTTTGCGCGGATACGCCAATTGGTATCAGTTTGCCGGAAACAAACGCCGGGCCATCGCCTATTTGGCTTACGTCCTGCGTTATTCTCTGGCCAAGATGTTTGCAGCGAAGTCTAAACTGCACTCTCTGAGGAAGGTATTCCAGATAGCAGGTAACGATTTAGGTGGGGCGGCGCTCGAAGCCCGATATCCAGTGGGAGTCACTGACTCACAAGTGGAAGCTTGGCAAGGGTCTGTGAGTGGGAAAGGTACGCCTAGAGACATCCCCCCGGGCTTTTGGGGAATCAGCCAACCGAACAGGGTCCGCCGGAGTAGACTTCTCCGACACACGAAAAAGCGTTGATTGGCCTGAGCGATAAACCGGAGGGAGATAACAAGAGCGCGCGAAATTTCGGAAGTACGTGTACGGTCGTGGAGTTCCGACTGACCCAATGACGCGCTACTCGTGTGGCGTTTTGCTCAAGGAGCCCCATGTGGACGGTCTCCGGACAATGTAAAAATCATGTGCGGGGCCCGCCGGTCCCTCGCCCGAACACGCTCCCCGCGCGATCCGTGCCTATGGGTCCGAAGACTCCTTCACAGGGCTCGGCCGAAGAAGTGCGCGGAAATTGCAAAGCCAAAGGACAAGCTAAAGAAGTATCCCTCGGACCCTTCCGGCCAAGAAAGCGCAACGCGCGTAGCGCCGCGCCTTCCTTCTAGGTGCCCACCGGGCAACTGGCAGACTGGGCCAGCCCCGCTATCTGAACCCGGAAAGTAATCCGAAGCAAGTCGAGTTAGTGAGCCGTAGCACGGTGACGTGCTCATACGGTTCGGAGAGCACTTGAGTAATCTTATAATGAGGTGAAATTTTTACTCCATCTATTTTTCCAAGTATTATTCTGATGTTTATTGCAATACCTTCGTTCGCCCCTCTTCATTCGATGGACGAGGTAGTAGATCCAGCTATTACTATCAAAGCTATTGGACATCAATGGTATTGGACCTATGAGTATTCAGACTACAACAGTTCTGATGAACAGTCACTAACTTTTGACAGTTATATGATTCCAGAGGATGATTTAGAATTGGGTCAATTACGTTTATTAGAAGTAGACAATCGAATGGTTGTACCAGCAAAAACTCATCTACGTATGATTATTACTTCCGCCGATGTACTTCATAGTTGGGCTGTACCTTCCCTGGGTGTGAAATGTGATGCTGTACCTGGTCGTTTGAATCAGACTTCCATTTTTATTAAACGAGAGGGTGTTTACTATGGTCAGTGCAGTGAACTTTGTGGAACTAATCATGCCTTTATGCCTATTGTCGTAGAGGCTGTTCCCTTGGATGATTATGTTTCTTGGGTATCCAATAAATTGGACTAGAAAGCAAACAAAATACCAATTATGCCTCAAAAACATTATTTTACAAGCAACTCCGCCGTTCCAAAACTTCCAAGCAACTTTTCGAATTTTTCGTAAAGGTCGAACCTATTATTCCTTGGTTCTTCCCAAGTAACACTTGGGACTATCGAATCTACATACTCATGATTTGTTTCATTTTCACTTACAAAGACTTCATCATTGGAGTGCTTCTTGACAAAATTTGTGGTTGATTCAACTTCTTATTGTTTCTTATGCTTCAGGTACGTTCCCCGTTGTTTGGCTAAGGTCGGCGAGCGTAAAAAACTTTATTTATACCCGAAAAGATTTTGTAATATCTTGTATAGGTAATTCCCAAAAGCCGTAGCGGGAGCTCTTACACCTATAGTGATTGCGGAAGCCGCTGAGGTTGCAGCGCAGGCGACCCAGACATAATTTAATTATCACGCATGCGAACGATATACCAAAGCCTGTAACGACGCCGACATTCTGGTGAATAAAATGGAAAAATCAACTACCCCGCGAGGAGGCCTGGGACCTCTAGCACGGGACGCAATTGAAGCTGTCCGTAATTTCTATTCCAAAAAATAGATGACTTAAAATATTATGTCACTATTGGAAAAAAGCTTCTGTTTCCTATTTCGCTTTTCCGTGCGTTTGATCCCCCTCGACTTGCTTGACTGTTTCATCTCTCAAAACCTATGGGGTGGAACTAATCATGCTTCTATGCCTATTGTCGTAGAAGCCTCGGATGATTATGTTTCTTGGGTATCCAATAAATTAGGCTAAAAAGCAAACAAAATACCAATTATGAGTGTCTCTCAAAAACATCCTTTTCATTCAGTAGATCCCAGCCCATGGCCTCTTTTGGGTTCACTCGGAGCCTTGGCAAGCACTATTGGTGGTGTTATGTACATGCACTCTTTCACGGGAGGCGGAACACTTCTTTGTTTAGGCTTGGGAATGATCTTATATACCATGGTGCGCCCGAAGATACATCGTACGACAGGAAGAGCTATCCACTCTTTTCTGTGCCGTTCGGGCTAGCTCATAAGCTAGGACACAGGCTCAACTTGCGGATGAGCCATAGTAACATGGCTTACTCGGGAGCAGCAAGTTTCAATCAGAGAACTGTGGGGCTGCCACCGCTAAGACGCTCTGAAAGAGCAGGAGGTAGGGCTAGTATAACTCACTTGATACGCAATGCTCGCGTCACATAGCTCCTCTTGTCTCAAGCAGAATATTACGGCAAGAGCACGGTAAGTAGGCCTCCTCGGAGGCCGAAACAGTCCACAATACATGGTGTGTGTACAGTACCCGAAAGACCGTGGGGCACTCCGACAAGGAACTAGCTGAGCGATCAGCTAATTGCGCAGGGGCCTAAACCCTTCTGGATCGTTGTCTCCCCAGAGACACGAAAATAAGTACTATGTTGAGTCGGGGAAATAACCCATCGGGTGATGGGGTTCGGAAGGCTCGTAATAGCTTTGGCAGTCCAGCCTGGTTAAGGAGCCTAGCTATCGATCGCACCGTTCCACCGTGGAGGTCTTGGATGTCGAGACATTGTCTCGTCTCGGCGGCGCGGCGGCCAATCAGCCGCCCATAAAGTCGAATGGTCCGTCCGCGGTCGTATCTCCATTATTCGGAACGGAATCAAGCTTATTCTGGGAGTAATCCCGGCATTTGGTTATGAATCCGGTAAGCCAGGAAATTTATGCTACAACGCCCTCGGCCTCCCATAGAGATTTGAATCATAAGATTGAAAGTTCATAGTTATAAGCGGAGATCGGAGGTGAGAGCCGTTTGAGGTGAAAGCCTCTCGTACGGTTCGGAGGGCAGCTGTGTTGAAAGACGACCCGACTGACCCCTACTTTGTATGGTGGCGCGATGTTGTACGTGAATCCACCTACGAAGGACATCATACATTCGTGGTCCAATTAGGACTTCGCTATGGTATGATTCTTTTCATCGTTTCTGAAGTCATGTTTTTTTCAGCTTCCTTTCGGGCTTTTTCCCATTCCTCTTCGGCACCTACGGTTGAGATCGGAGCTATCTGGCCCCCAAAAGGTATTTCTGTTTTAGATCCTTGGGGAATTCCTTTTCTAAATACCCTTATTCCACTTCCATCTGGAGCTGCCGTAACTTGGGCTCATCATGCTATACTCGCAGGTTTAAAACAACAAGCAGTTTACGCTTTAATAGCTACCGTTTTCCCGGCTCTAGTCCTTACTGGGTTTCAAGGAATTGAATATATAGAGGCCCCCTTCACTATTTCCGATGGAATTTATGGTTCTACGTTCTTTCTAGCTACAGGGTTTCATGGTTGTGCGACTTGAAGGACATAAGACAATGCGTATAGCCCACCGGACTATATTGCCATCCCCGCCGACGGGATGCTCCTACCTCACCCTGCGCTCCCGGAAACGGAGAGGGCTCGAAGCGTGAGGGACAAAGTAAAAAGTTTATGATACAGCATACAACCCGCTAGGAGTGCCAAGGCTACTGATCAACGCAAGTGAACTGTGCAAGGACGTTTCGTAAAACCGCACCTACGACGAGTTTTCATTGAGTAGGGCCGGATGTGATTTGGGCCACGGTGAATCGGTGCGTGCCCCGATCGGCAAATGATCACCGGAGTATAGCACGGGATCTGAAACCTTGCATTAGAGTCAAAATGTCAACGAGGTAAACCCAATGGGCTCCCCGTCGGGAGGTTTGATCGTGAGATCGGATACCGTCCAATGGGCAGAAGACGATTCAAAAAGCCAAGCGAAGTCGGCCAATTCTTCCAACCCCCGGCGGCTTCATCAGCCATTTCGGCTCCCGGCGACCTCCCTCCGGGAGCGCGGCGCGGCGGCGCGCCCCCCGGAGGGATGGTTCTACGGGTCTGGAACAATCTACATTTCGCCCTTGGTGCTGACCTGAATCTTGGGTGACGAAACACTAAAAAAAAAAGCCACGCGGAATTCGGGTGAGTAACTGCAAGCAGTGCGCGTGTTTGGCCAATCGCTTGCGGCATAATCAACTCGCAGAGTTACGGAACACTTTAGTGATAGCATAGTGCATCATGGGCGCGAAGCGCACCAACAGCCGGAGGTCAAGTCGCGGATCGGTTGGTTAACCGGGGGGGGCGGCCTCTCCGTTGCCTGAGCCGTATGCGGGGAAACTCGCACGTGCGGTTCTTAGGGGGGGGAAGCTTGAAAGAGCCTACCTATCTCGATTTCATGTCATTATAGGTACTATTTTCTTAATAATATGTGGGATTCGTCAATATCTGGGTCATTTTACCCCGAAGCATCACTTTGGCTTTGAAGCAGCTGCTTTTTATTGGCATTTTGTCGATGTTGTATGGCTTTTTCTCCTTGTTTCTATATATTGGTGGGGCGGGAATTAGGGCGAAGCATATAGCTTCGCCCCCCCCCTCCTCTTTATGTCGGAGGGGGGGGGGGGCGAAAGCGTTAACCCAGATTGGCGAGTGTGAAGTGCTTTATTAATCATCTATGGACCCGAGCCTTTGCTGTATTACCGTATGCAATACAGTTTTGAACGCGTCGACGTCCCCTTGTCCACCAATTTTCTCGCCATTTGCTAGAACGTGAGTCTATGTTTTGATGGGTTCGATTGCTTCTATATCCTACGTCTGCAACTATTGCCTCTAAGCATTGATCGATATCCGCGCACTGATTATGGAGGAATATAGGGTACTAGTTTGAGATTGAATAATGCGTCATAAAAGTAATAATGCCCTTACGTATTTGCTTCGGAAGTAGGACGAAGTGGTTGGGAATGTGTTTGAAAGGTCTCGCCGAGTGGAAACAGTTTCATTGATTTGTCTGTGAGTGACTAAGTTAGTATAAATGAGATGGTGTGGACCGGGGGGCTGTGGGACAGTGGACTGTTCGTGTGGGATCCCGCGATGCTGTTGAAGAAATTGAATTCCTAAGCAAGCCCCGGAACTTGGTTTGGTTTCAACCTGTAAATGGTTGGTAACCCGATAGGAAGTATGAAATCCCTAAGTGCGGTTCCGTAACAACTCTGCGAATCAATAGCCACTCCCGCCCTGCGGGAGATGCTGAACTATGAATAGTTTGACGCGGAAAGGAACAAATTTCGCTCTTGTTCGATCCGTTGGTTAATATACATGGATTGACAATTGTTTGTTCCAGCCTATCGCAAATTCCGACCGAATTTTTTGGTGAGTTGAAGGGTAAACTCTTGAATCCTTTGGAATTCTCAGGAATTAAAAACCTTGTCGGACAAGAAAAGGAAAAATTTCTAATCACATACATGGACGAGTTACGATTGATTGGCAGTCGGAGATTTTGGACGATGCGGCCCAACCAAAAAAAGAAGAAGTGTGTCCAATCTGGTGTTGCTATTCAAATAGCCGCGGCTACAATGGCACACGCCCGTATTCCTATGTATCCCTGCATTAGGGGTGGAAACTGCCATTATAAAGACACGGATTCTTTCTGTACTGGCAATCTTATCCCCGAGGATCCAGTTCCACCAGCTTCGGGTAATATCTATTGATAGGAATCTTTCGAGATTATAGCCATTCCATGGCTCCGTTTGCAAATAAAAAGAAAGAAAATAAATATGGAATTAGGTATAAGGGCCCGGCTAAAAATCTTGCTGACTGGGGTTGGTTCGAGCAACAGACTAGAGACCCACGTCGCGTCACACGCACCATCGAGAAAAGTTTCAATACAAGCGGTTTGAAGCTGTCCGCTTCAACCTCGGGGGTCACGCAAGCCCCATCGCCCGGATCTCAGGAACCCGTGAATGAAACGTAATATAAAATGAATGTTTATTGGTTTTTCATTTTGCCGATTCTTGGGCTGTTGCCTGAGATAATCCACGTGTCTCCGGCTGGTATTTCTTCATCAGCCGTGTTTGCTGTGGTTTCGTCCCCAGTAAACCGCTTTGGTTGGTTAAAAACGGATTATGCGTTTTTAACCTTTTGCAAGACTCGTTTTTTTCATTATTATTTGTCCCACTGCCTCCGAATGGAATGGTTCCGGATGCCCGCAGTTATTTAAATTTCTAGCGGATTCCACGAACAGCGATCCCGACTAAATCCCTACGAGCTTGGATTTTGGGGATTAATTCGTTCGATTAATCAATGCTTCAATTTAACGGGCAACAAAGCTTGCCCTCAAAAATTGTAGCATGTATTGGTACAGAAAATATCATTACCACAACTCTCAAACTCTCAGGGAGTTGAGGGAGTTGAATACGAGCCCCCCCCGAAGAACCCAACCCCTGATCGGTAAAGCTCTTATTTTGACGACAGTGCTACGCTCCTCGAACAGGTAGTCGGGGCGAGGAAGAACATATCCGAAGAACCTTCGTAAGGGCGGGGCCGGGATATGAAACTGGACACGGCAAATGGGCAGATATACATGGAGCGGCTGTGACCCGGGGGAAGGGAAGACCGGCGGATATTGCCGGTGCGGTGGAAGCGCCGAGTGCAAGACGAGCTGGTAGTAGGTATTGATGCTTACGCAGGCTAAACCAAGCCCCAGGTCATGACGTTGAACTCGCTTTACCCTATCCCCCTTCGTATATATGGTCGATTTAGGATGCGCCCCACTATTTTCTTATTCTCTTTGACAGGGTTTACCACAGAAACATGCCAATACTGCTGTCATAAGTGGCCCCATACTATATGTTACTGATGACACCGTCATCGGCGACTCTATCAGAGGGGATGGATTAATGACGACAGTTTACGCTACGCACCTCCTACCTCTGCGGGGCGGAGCACGATAGCCGAGAAATCAGCGGTGCGAGCTGCCCAAGGAAAGCCCTTGCTTTCTTTGGTTTCAAATCCCCCAAAATGAATGAAATGAATAATGAATGAAATGAATGACTTCAAGTAGAAGACTTCCAGGCTCGGGCTAAAGAAGTGGAAGTGTTCGGCGGAGTGTCTCACATTCCGGACTTTCGCTACCAAGGCCGCCCCTCTTCCGCTTTTACTGTAGACAGTAAAAGCGAATTAGTAAAAGCGAATTCTCTCTCATGATGTATAATTAGCCGAAGCCACCATTCGGCCCCTCTTTCCCGAAGGAACTGAACTACTGAGGGGGAAGGTGCCACCAGAGGGAGAGCGCTTTACCGATCTTTGCTTTCCGATCTTTTCTTTCCGATCCTTCTGAGGGTCGAGTTGAAGGACCGAAAGGTCGGAAATGGCCCTTTCCGCGCACTTCGCCGAAATGGGAGGTAGTGCCGGAAAGGGAAAGAAAAGAAAGGATCGGTAAAGCGCTCTCCCTCTGGTCGAGTGCTACGCACCTCCTTCCGTGAGGCGCTCCAATCGTAAAGCCCCAAGGAGTGCGGCCAGTTATCTGTTGAATATTTCCTTCGTCTTACTCCCTTTATTACGTAATTTCGTGGATAATCCAAGATGACCAATCTTTCGGTTATGCCATTATTACGTAATCTATTTCGGTCACAATGAATAAAAAAAAAGCCAACAAATATGAGAATTTATCTAATTGGTCTTGTCGCTAAGATACTTGGAATTATAATACCCCTGTTACTGGGCGTCGCGTTCCTGGTACTAGCAGAACGAAAAGTCATGGCGTCTATGCAAAGGAGAAAAGGACCGAACGTAGTCGGCATTTTGGGACTGTTGCAACCTTTAGCAGATGGTTTGAAGCTCATGACGAAAGAGCCAATTTTGCCTAGTAGCGCGAATATTTTCATTTTTCTAATGGCACCCGTTCCGACGTTTACACTGGCTCCGTGCGCTTGGGCCGTGATCCCTTTCGATTATGGTATGGTTTTTTCAGATCTAAATGTTGGGGTTTTGTATCTATTTGCGATATCTTCACTCGGAGTGTATGGAATTATTACGGCAGGCTGGGCAAGTAACTCCAAGTATGCTTTTTTGGGAGCATTACGATCTGCCGCTCAAATGGTTTCCTACGAAGTTTCCATAGGATTGCTTCTGATATCCGTCATACTATGCGCAGGTTCCTGCAATTTCAGCGAGATTGTCCTAGCGCAAACACGGATATGGTTTGTTTTTCCCTTGTTTCCCGTGTTTCTTATGTTTTTTATTCCTTGTTTAGCAGAAACTAATCGAGCTCCTTTTGATCTACCAGAGGCCGAGGCAGAACTCGTAGCGGGCTACAATGTAGAATATTCCTCCATGGGGTTTGCTCTTTTTTTTTTGGGGGAGTATGCTAATATGATCTTAATGAGTAGTCTCTGTACATTGCTTTTTCTAGGAGGTTGGCTGCCCATCCTGGATATTCCTATTTTCCAGGTAATTCCGGGCTCTATCTGGTTCAGTATAAAGGTTCTTTTCTTTCTGTTTGTATATATATGGGTCCGCGCAGCATTTCCACGATATCGTTATGATCAATTAATGAGACTTGGCTGGAAAGTATTCTTGCCTTTATCATTAGCATGGGTAGTTTTTGCATCTGGTGTTCCAGTAGCCTTCGAATGGCTCCCTTAATTCGTTTAGCCATTTCGCGCCACACTATATATTTGGGGCCGAAGGCGCAAAGCGCAGAAGACGCAAAGCGAAAAAATCTATAGATTTTTTTCCTTCAGCTCTCTCCCGGCGGCGGCCCGGAGGGTAAGCCCGAAACCGGCAGCGGGGGGACACTCTTTGTTAGTAGGATCCTCAGAGATTTAATGTGAGGCTGCGCAACTTTATGTATAAAGCCATAAACGAGTGAAACAAAAATCTAGTGATAGAAAGTGATGCCTAAGTTCGCGATTTACCAATAGAACTAACTTCGGCCGACGGAGATGGGGTCCTTCTCTACTCGAAAAATAAGGGGGGGGGGGGCTGCCCGGACAGCGCTTTGTGCTTTCTCGGACCTTTCGACAAAAAGCACGCTTGAGAAGCAAAAAAATATATATATTTTTTTGCTATATCCCCCGCCGCCCACTTCCTTCGCGTTCGCGAAGCGCTGAAAGGACCTAATCTGTTGTGGGGGGGGCGGATAGGAGCAGACTGCTACAACTTAAGCTCCGATACGCTCTGCCCTCGTTGAACCTAGTCCGCGCCGTATGTCCTAAATCGCTTTTTATTTGGATGATTATACCTTTCGGGTATTCAATGAATTAGACCAAGAAGCGAACCTATTATGCCACATATCCTTTCGAGATTAACTCGATTCAGCCCTTATTTCTTACTCCCTTTTATAGGTGCTACTCCCCTCCATCGTGTTACTGACAAATAGCCTCAGTTGGTTTTTTATTCTTTCTTCCATTACGCCCATGCCTGTCAAAAAATTAGAAGCCAGATTAAGTAATTCCCGGGATTCCTTCCTAATGAATTTGAATTGGGTAAAGGCTACTGCTGAGTTTTCCATACGCAATCCCACTTGGATTTTTCCAATTATTCGGTGTTTGATTAGTGGTTTATATGCGCCTCTCACTACGGCTCGCACACTGTATGCAGGACGCGGCGGGGAGTAGTCTGAAAGTAGCGAGTTGACTGAATCTGAGCGTAAACGCGCTCATTCTGAATCCGCTTCAGCTCCTGTCCGGGATGTACCACAACTCAACGGAGGGGCCTGGCTTTGGCTCCTGGCTCAGACCAGGGGCCGACGATAACAGGGTGTACGGCCCACCCAAATAGTTGAAATAGAAGTATTAGTTGGTCAGATTTACTGGTATCTATAGAGCAACCAACCGACGTGTTTAATACGACCCCACACGGCCTCGATTGTAATTTGGTTCGGGCTGCCATGCACTGCGAGCCCGTATTCGGAATGTACCTACTGCGAGAAGATCATTAGTCGCATTGACTGGTCTTGCTCTCATATTATTGGCAACTATGAACCGGGGGGGGGGGGGACAACACCAGCAGGCCCGAGACGCTAGGAAATGGCCCGAATTAATAGCGATAATCAGCCATTACAAAACTATCATGACGAGACTATGGCTCCGATAGCGGCCCGACGGAATATCTGACAATGCTACAAAGACGGGCTGGGCCGACTAATGATGCTACTGTCTCTCTGTGATTCCCTCTCCATATGAGGAAATCGGGAATTCCGTTCAATTTTTGTTGCAAGAGCATCCAGAGACCATCGATATCAAGCCTCCTATATTTTCTTAGGTGAATTTTTGGTCACTTGTAATTTTTTACTCTTATCTGCTCCGAGTTCGCAAATTTTTAGATTGGTCTTTGTCGAAAGAATCCAGGTGATTGTGGCCAAATATGAAACACCCTGACTACAACGGGCACTGGATTGGTGGGCCTCGAAGAATCATTCGTTTGAAAAATGATCACGGTTCTACTCCTATATCATGGGTTATCCCTAATCTCAAGCACCCCGAAATGGTTTTTAAGCACATATTCCAGCGTGGGATAGCATGAATCTTTAAGGGAGGGGAGACGCCATGAGGAGCAGGCCGTGCCAGCTCAATCTCGTCAGCATCTCAGGCGGGATCGCTCCTGGAAGACACGCTGGCCCGACGTGCTTTCCGAAAAACATAGGCAAAAACAGTGCATTCCGGGCCGAGATGAAAAACTCAAATATAAAAATAGAGAGTGTCTATTCCGTTTGGTTGCGCCCGTAACCAGCCTTTAATCGCATTAGTATATCATAAACAGCGTGAACGAATCGTTCGAGAAAGCGAACCACGAGGCAAAAATACCAGAATTTAATTGAGTTTTCTATTGCGTAATGTGACTTCAGATCCTAATTCTACTCATACCAAAGAAAATATTTATGAACCAATAGCGGATTACCATGATGGCAGGAGCTCTTGTTTCTTCTCCGGAACCACTTGGTTGATACTGCCAATTCCACAGAAATCCTGGTTGATCGAAAATCTAGAGAAGAGGTTTCAGCGATTTCGGTAAATTGGTGGCGCTGCTGGCTCATGGCTTTCGGAATAGGAAGCGGATACATAGAATAGAAAAAAGCTTGTCGATTTACGAAGATCCTATGAAAACATCAGGACCTTTGGATAGGATATTTTTCGAGGGAGGTGTCATCGATCGGAGATATTCCCGAAAAACTAGGCCCGGAGCGGGGCTCTGGGACTAAAAAAACATGGCTCACTAATTGGAAATTGCTCATATTTATTCATTTATGGGAAGATTTTGAAAATATTAGTCATTTTGGGGAGGAGAACAAAAAACGGGATTGGGGTGTCGGCTTTTGACCCTTTGGTGGAGTAGACTATGCATTCTGTTTTTTCACGATTCTTACTGCTCCGTTCGATTCTTTTGTAATGGCCCCGCCGGCCCGAGGAGGGAGGCGTGAACCAACCAAAGGCGACTAATGGGTAGTTGGCCCTTCGCTTGGGGCCAAGGGGCATCCGGAATGGCCGAGAGGGTAAATACTTATTTGGCTGGGTCCTCTGGCCGACTCGACGATTTCCGCCCCCTCCGAAGGCCTGCCGGCCTTGGGCTTTCGGCAGAGGGCGGGCAGGCCTTCGGAGGGGGCCTTAGGCCTGCTGCTTGTGGCCCTAGCCGACCCGAGGCATGTGGCCAGCCGGAGGCTGCCCGCCCCTGAATAAGGTAGTTTCTCACAAGCCTTCCCGCATTCATTTTAAGCGCGGGAGCTCGACAGCCAGAAGTTGGTATTTTCATTGAAAAGAAAAGCCAAAAAGGGGGAGTTTACTATATGAATTTGTACCTTTTCATCCGTCCGGTTACCCCGGTTATATCGCCCAAGCCAATCCCCTGGCCCCCTATAGCCCGTAGGTCGTCGCGGCAAGCATGGTTTTATATTTAATAGATCACTGGGTAGGCGGATTCCGCTTTTTCGTCCTCCCGCAAAACTAGATTCTTTCAATACTATTTATATTATTGCCCTCGGCTGGAGGAATGGTTACGGGACAACTATTACGGGGGATTTATACTTGTTTCTATGATAGCATATGCCATATGCCATTACGTCTTTATCTGTTGAACCCGGGGAACGAAACGGAGTTATTCGTATATATAGCATCAGTTTACTATATAAAACTCAGGTATAAAATTATAAATGATAATCAACTACAATTTTCTAGAGCTTATAGGGATTCTTGGGGCGCAGGCGGTTTGAACGATGCCAACCCAACCGCACCCTTTAAAATCGTTCGGATTTAAATGGCAACCGGATACCCAAACGTAACATGGGGAGCTGTGGGCTAGCAAACGCGGCGCCCCGCCCCGGAAACATTGCCAGCCGACGCTACGGGTACGGGCGGACTAGCCACAATTGCGGCTGGAGGGGCGGTCGGCATTGCAACCACTAAGATGATCGCGGACTCGAACGGATAAATCCAGAAGTCGAAGATGGCGGCGGCGCTGAAGGAGTATCAACAGAATTTGGCCAATATGGCATTGGAGCTTGGAATGAACCCGTCCAGGCACACGAGGACAAGTTATCACAATTTGCTTGAGAACGCACGGGCAGAGTTGGATATTGCACGCGCGGCACGTAACGGAGCTAGGGCAAACTGGCAGAGCTTCATGGTATCGCACACGATAACGATCCGATTTATGTGAGGCTCGGCGAAGGAAGAATCCGATATATACATATGAAACGTAAATTTCTCGAATTTGGGGATGCGGCATTAAAAAGAAAAAAGAGGTAACAGTAACTACGCCAAGAATAAACGGGCTTCGTCTCAGCGAGGTTCGGAGCGAGAATCCGAATCTTTATCGCCTGGATGCCGGATATATCAGCCCACTCTAGCACTTCGCTTTATGTGAAAAAAAAATAATGACCTCTATTGCGACCCGGAGAAACCCAAATGCTTACTAATCAAACGCTGCGTCGTTTCGGGCAAGAAATGAAGTAATGACCTAGTAGGTAGACGACCGCGAACAAATAATGACAGAAGTTGTTTCCAATCAGATTCAAAAAGAGCCAAGCTATCCCAGCCCGCCATAAAACCCAATAGATATAGATATAGATATAGTACCCGAAATCTCCCCGCTAACGTGAAGGAAGCATTGCCAAATGACTCAATTTCGACGATATGACTAAATCCCGAGGATTTGTAGATAAATATATATAATTAATACTCCGGAAGAACCCTCATCGCTAATAACACCTTCGCCAAATGACGCATATTTAGCTAATACGACTGAACCTGCTGGGGATCTGTAGTATAAGGAATACCCCTTAATTAATATGGAATTAAAGATTAATATGGAATTAAAGGGTCGGGAAGGGAATATATAATAGGAATCTATATGAGATATGAAAGAATTCCATAGAATTGGGAAAGATTAATCAATTGAATTGGAATGAATGGAACGGATTAGGAAATAAAAGAAATTCAAATATATATATATATATATATATATTTGTGTATAACGGAGGAGATGCATAAATAAAATAGATTCTATCATTTATAGGAGAGACTATTAAATTCATGTTGATTCTTCGCCCATCTTTCAAAAGAAAATGAGCTACTATTTATCTTCTTCGAGAGAGAGGATGAGCTGCAATAGATATATAGATATATCTCTCTCTATATATATATATATATATAATTCATAGGTCAGGGGAGATAGCCTTGACCCATAACCTTTGAAGATACTGAAGGCCCGCCGCCGGATCTTCCCCGGTTACCACGTTCTCGAGATCTGTTACATAGGCCTCTAGTTTTCCCTCGGGAAGACTTTCATCGTGGAAGTGACATAGGAACTCCGGGCGAGGATCATGGCACTTCTCATAGAACCTCGGGGACGCTTCCTTCCGCTAGGACCCCCCCCCTCATAGGACTGGGGATGGGAAGCATAGATCGGGGGGGGGGGGGGGGGGGGGGGAACGTATTTTCGGTCACGCGCTACGTACGGCCTGTCCCGTGAGCATCCTGTCCTTATGGAGTTTGTAAACGGTGTCCGCTATATTCCGAGGATCAAGAATGATATCTGGTTGTTGGTTGCAGGGCGGGGAACTTGGTTTTGTCGGACACTACAAAACCGAAGAACTGTCCGACGAAACAACTTACGACCTCTACGGCCTTGGCATACCTTTTAGTTAGGATAATCCGTCAACTCCTTGAACTCATTCATGGTAATTCAAGTAATTCCCTTTCGGATTCAAGAATTACTTGAATCATAGCATTATTCCCTCCTCGGAAAAGAGGGGAATGGGTTACAATCTTTACAGCTAGCTTATCATAGGAATCCCCAAACCCTTTGTCCTTCAATTCCCCATAGTCCCAAAGTAATCCTTGCGTGCTTCCATCACCGAAGGCTTCGTAGAGGAGTGGTCATCGTATAGCACGACGCTGAATCGACATCTACGAAGCCCTTGAGCAATTCTGGGCCTAGGGTTCCTAGGTACTTGATACGCCGCTTTACCGAGTTGAAGGAGTCCTTATATAGTCAGGGGTAGCGCTGATTGCATCGATCGAATAATGGAACCGGGTAACAACTTTTTGTATTATCTAATGGACACTCGTAAAGGAGAAAAGATTTATTAGACCGCGTAGATTTTTGTATTGATTCCGACTACGATTCGAAGGGCTGGGGACTGTCTGACAAGAGAAGGTGAAATTCACATCGCCAAAGAATTCTTTTTATTCGCTCCATGGACTCCGTCGATGCAGGCTTAAGTTGGCGTTATAGAACGAAAAAAAAAATATATATATCTATTATTTTCAACCCAAGGCCCCGTATTGATGGGTCAATCCTGCCCATGATGTATGACGTGAATCATGAAGAACACAAAGTTTCCATGATCCGCGAAAAGGAAAAAGCACGAAATTTATGGCAAGACGACTATCGATTCTTAAACAACCTATATTTTCTACACTTAACAATCATTTGATAGATTATCCAACTCCGAGCAATATAAGTTATTGGTGGGGTTTTGGTTCGTTGGCTGGTCTTTGTTTGGTTATCCAAATACTTACAGGTGTTTTCTTAGCTATGCATTATACACCTCATGTGGATTTAGCTTTCTCAAGCGTAGAACACATCATGAGAGATGTGAAAGGGGGCTGGTTGCTTCGTTATATGCATGCTAATGGAGCCAGTATGTTTTTTATTGTCGTTTATCTCCATTTTTTTCGTGGTTTATATTACGGAAGCTATGCGAGTCCTAGAGAATTAGTTTGGTGCCTCGGAGTGGTAATTTTAGTGCGCCTAGGAAGTCTCGTTCGAAGATGCGAAGGTTGAAAGCGATCGCCCGGATAAGACTCCTAACCCGAAGCGGGACCGTACCGCAGGGAACTAAAGCATGGGGCCTATCCGTTGTTTCGCCGCACGGCAAAAAAAATATTTTCTTTTCGTACGCAACAGGGTCAAGCCACAGCCCCCCCTCCCAACCACGGGGGTCCGGAAGGCAAGAGGGTCCATAAAATAGTCTCGCGCGAACAACCCTCCGGAGGTAACTGTAACTAACAGGAAAAGTCGTACACGGTCCTAAACGGCGAGCAAACAAACGTGAAACCTACCTAGGGATCACCCAAAAAGACTCTATAAGGACCCCGATTAGAGAGAAGCGGGAACCAGTCCCAAGAGCACGAGGCTTTGGCCAAATGGGTGACAGATCAGCCATAAATGTACTCCGAGAGAGACACCGGGCGATTAATGTCGAGCATACGACGAAGCCCCAACGAGTGAAATGCTCGGAGGAAAGGGCTGTAGATGATAAAATGCTATGCCGGCGCGGAAGGGCGGCTCTCTGATAGTAACTGACCCCCTTCTACGTAGTGAGGGGTGAGCGCTCGCCGCGCCTGGCGGCGGAATCGGATAAAGCGAAGTAGGAGTAGAGGCTGGCTTACTGGGAATTTCGGTCGAGTTTCGTGTGAGACAAACCTCGAGGCTGGCTACGTTTGAGCGGAGGAATTGGCGGTGGACCCCAGAAACTGAAAGGGCAAGAAACAAAGGTACCTTATGAGGTAGGGAAAGAAAAAAATATGAATTTTTCCCTGCAACAGCTACAATCCCAACCTGGATGGCGTATAGCAGGTTACCCCGGTGCTGTCTGAGAAGGCGCGGGAGACGTGCCACTGGAATCTGGGTTCCTAGGCGTATGCCCCCCCCGGACATGCTTAGTAACTCCAGAATCCAAGGGAACGGCCCCCCGACTTGCCATCTGGGCATCTCGGCCTACCCCCCCCCCCCCCCCCCCCCCCCCCCGGACGGGAGGGACCCTGGAGCCTAAAGCCCCAACGTATCGAACGTGATGCTCCAGCCTAGATGCTTACGGGTCAAAATCCAATCCGTCCACGCCGGATGTCAATTTTGGAGCCTTCAAACGAAGCTTACTACGTCAAAAAAAAAGTCCAACCCTGTCAGACAGTCCCCGCCGCCGGGCCTGGATGGGGGATGAATGCAACAGCTGGTAAGCCGTTACGCGGCCTTCATTTGGACTTAACCGATATATCCCGAATCAGGATTTTCAATTACGGCGGAATGCCCTGCCGGATAGGAGATATCGCTTATGCCACGAAGGCCCGTAAAACCTGAATAAGTTATCATGGACGAGCCACATGCAGGAAAACTTGCACGTGTGGTTCTGACCGGGGGGGAAGAACCCTATCGGTATTTATCAATGATTATAACAGCTTTTATAGGATACGTACTACCTCGGGGTCAAATGAGCTTTTGGGGGGCCACAGTAATTACAAGCTTAGCTAGCGCAATACCCGTCGTGGGGGACACTATAGTAACTTGGCTTTGGGGTGGCTTTTCCGTAGACAATGCGACCTTAAATCGTTTTTTCAGCCTTCACTACTTACTTCCTTTTATAATAGCAGGTGCTAGTATTCTTCATCTGGCTGCATTGCATCAATATGGTTCCAATAATCCACTGGGTATCAATTCTTCCGTAGATAAAATAGCTTTTTATCCCTATATTTACGTAAAAGATTTAGTAGGTTGGGTAGCTTTCGCAATCTTTTTTTCTATTTTCGTTTCTTACGCACCCAATGTATTGGGGCATCCCGACAACTATATAGGGCGACCGGTCTAGATCCCGCACGATAAAAAGCACAAGTCCATTTCTGTGCAGAGGCGTTGCACTCATCCTTGTTCGGCAACGAACACGGAGACCTTAGCATGTGCAAGAAGCTCTGTTGAGGGGGTTTCATTCACCTCCCCCCCCCCGGCGGGGGCGGGGGTAACCCAAAAGTATGGAGCAAGCCGGTTCTCTTGTATTTAAGATGAGGTTCTGTACCGGCGAATCGGAGACTCTTTCGGTCCTTGTCAACCAGCAATCAACCATTGGCACCTGAGCTCTGCGAATGGCGAAGCGCATGAACGTACGTTGCTCGCTCCATGCCTATTGATGGTATATATCAACCAGGTCATAAATGGTTTGTCCTCTACCTACTCTCTTGTGTGGAAGGATAGAGTTCAAGATGGAGCAGATTACCTATACTACTAGGGACAGGAGTCTAAACGACATCTTAAGCACAGGGCGTTCGGAAGCGAAGGTTTTTGGACGAGCCGTGTAGGAAACAACGGTGAGGTCCTAGGGGTCCCTAGGAAGTCAGAGGGCCCGTATTACCCGCCTACCCGAAAGGGACCTAGCAATAGGAAAGCGCTTGATACCAAGCAGCAGGGAAGGAGCCTATGTACTTACTGAATGGTTACCGTTTGGCAAGTTTCACTTTGACGCAGTCTATCAGGCCATCGGGGACCGTGTAATAGGCGCTCGAAAGAGAGAGAATGTGCGTTGAATAGACCTTCCGGGTTTGAAGAAGCTCCGAAGAAAGTCAGGTTAGAGAGCCGTGTGATGGGCGACTATCCCGTACGGTTCGGAGAGCACTTGAGTAGCCCGGATCGGTTAACGGGGTGAACCTGGGGCCGTATAGGGTGGACTCTTGACTCTATCCCGCAAATCCCATGTCAACCCCGGCTCATATAGTGCCGGAGCGCGGTTCGGACCCAACAATATCCGCTACCGATGGAAATCGGTGCCTTGAGGGCGTTAAGGCTAATCCCTACCGAAACTGGGGAGTGAGTGACCCCAGGGCAAGCTCTTTGGATGGGAAAATGCTCTTTGTGGTTCCTGATACAAGCCCAAGCCGCCTTCTCACTATAAGGGGCTGCCGCCTCCTCCGCCTGGGCGGCGGGCCGGCGGTCACGTCGTTTTGCCGGACTCACGCGAGTACTCCTAATTCCGGGGGAGGAAAGGGCCCCTCTGAGGAAGGACCAAACAAGACGGCGTCGCCAAGTTCGCAGACTGGTAAATGCTTGGGGAGGACCACACTGAGTGCTTCGGATTGGCTGGGACCGAAACAAGATTGGCCGGGGGGAACCCCGGAACTGATAAGCGAAGCCTCGAATAAAGCCTTAGGCCTTTATGAGGTACGGGCCCAAATTGAGGCGAATCCGATCCATGGACAGATGGGTGGAGCGATTAAGAATTCGAATCTTGACGTTCCTCTTAACCCCTTAGAGTTTTCGCATCTGGCCCAACTTGTAGAGAAACAATTCATCGATGGCAAATATCGCCATCTGGTAAGGGAGATTATATCTAAACCGGAAGTGCTACTTACGGCCTATAACAACATCAAATCCAAACCGGGGAATATGACCGGAGGAAGTCCAGGGAGCGCCACGCTCTTCCTCCGTAGAGTGGCTTCGCCCGGCATAAGCCTGAAATGGTTTCATGAAACGGGCCGGAAACTGAGGGAGGGTACATACGAGTTTGAGCCAATTCGGAGATCCAAAGGACCGAAGCCGCCGCCGGGTGTAGCTGAAAAGCGCCGCCCCCCAGCGATAGCGAACCCTAGAGACAAGATAATACAGGAGGCTTTCCGGATGGTACTGGAAATTATCTACGAACCGAGGTTCCAAGATATATCCCATGGCTTCCGAAGGAACAAGGGTACTCACTCAGCCCTGAGGGACATCAAAATGCGGTGGAAGAACCCATCGTGGTGGCTCGAATTCGATATTCGGAAATGCTTCGACACTATCAACAAGAAAATACTAGTGCCAATACTAAGCGAAACCATTCGAGATAGTAGACTCGAAAGTACCTTGAACCAAATGTGGAACGCGAAGATTATGGATGTCGAATTGGGAGGCGGCCCGGCGGCGGGGGTTCCCCAGGGGAGCGTCATATCTCCCATCCTGACCAATTTATACCTCGACAGACTCGACAGGGAGATCCTAAGGATCCGAAAGGAACTCGAAAAAGGCTCCCCGAGGCATCGTCGAGCCAATCCCGTATATGAGCGACTGTTGCACATCCCGAAAAACCCGGTGATGGAGATGGGACCGGCAGCCTTGCTTCGGGAGAGGGGGGGACGGCTCCGAATTGTCGGAAGAAAGGGTATAGCGGAGGGGGGGGACCCTAAATTCGTGCAAGTCTACGCGTGTCGCTACGCCGACGACATTCTGATGGCAGTTTCGGGGTCGAAAGCTTTGGCCCGCGAAATCATGGAACGAGTCTCCCGGTTCCTCGAAGACGTTCTCCACCTGAAGATAAACCCGGATAAAACCCGTCTGGGACACGTAGTGGAAGAGAAGGCAACCTTCTTAGGTATGAGTCTCTCGGGCCCGAAACCGAGTCAATTGCACGTGAGGTCAGACAAAGCGACTCGGGCCGGGAATAAATATCGGGGCCGCGTCCGAAAGGCCGCGTTGGAGCTTTCGAATGGGTGGGAGAAAGGGCTCAAGAAGCTCGGAGAGAAGTTACTGGTGTGCGCCCTCAAGAGGGCGGCCTCGAGGGAGGCCGGGAGAAACCTTACACTTATTAAACCCGACCAAGAGGTGCGGGAAATGCTAGAACAAATTTGTCGAGAAATTGTGAGTGAGGTACGAAGGCCAGCGGGGATTCGTCGGGACGCCCGGTGGGCACGTGAATTGAGTGGAGGGGACATCTTCACGAATATTGTTGAGCGGGATGGACAGGGAGTGGTGAGAGAATTCGACGAATTCGTCGTATCGGTGCACGAGCTCCTATACCCAGAGTCCAAGGTTGAGCGGAAAGAAACGGGTCCAGGCCCCGAAAGGGACGCAAAGGACGTCCCCACGAACCAACGCCAGGCGTTCCGAATACAGATATACGCACCGCTTCCGCGGATACTAGACAAGTTAAGGGCCGGAGGAATAATTAACGCTGAGGGAAGACCAACCTCCGTACCCGTCCTCGCGACCCAAGACGATGTCACTATCACGCAATGGTACGGAAGTGTGGCGCACGGGTTCTTAAGTTATTACCGATGTTGTGATAACTTCTACAAGGTCAAAAAGGTGGTAGACTATCAGCTCAGATGGTCCTGCCTACACACCCTATCACACAGGATGAAAGCCAAGGGCGTGGGTAAAGTCATAGACAAATATACCCACGAGCTGCGGGTGGAAACGGCGAAGGGCCCAAGGGTATATTTCCCTACACCTACCGAACTGAGGGTTATGGGGAAACAATTTTTGGTGAAGAGCATCAAAGACCCGGAGAGAATCCTTGGTCTGATGTTCTTACGCACCACCAGGCACCCGGCCGATGGATGCTCGGTTATAGGTTGCCTGGAGAGTAAGATCGAAATGCACCATATCCGTGCGCTGAAACGCAGTGGAGCGGGCGCCGCCCCCCCCAAAATGTCGATAGTCAGCTCTAGCAGCGACCGAATCAGTGGGCTAGAAGCTCTTCACGCGGCGCTTAACCGGAAACAAATTTCCCTATGCAGGGAGCACCACAAGGCGATGCATGCGGGGGATACAAGTCTGCAGGATATAGATGTATCTGTGGTTCTGAACCCGAAACCAGGAAGAGGGCAGGCCTGTGACTCTCGATGATTAAACTCTACAACGAAAAAGATTGGGGGTGGGAGCCGTATGAGCGGTAACGTTCACGTACGGTTCTGTGAGAAGGGTTGGGGACGGAAATGGCCCCATTCCCTTACTCTCGATGGTATTTCTTACCAGTCTATGCGATTCTTCGAAGTATACCTAACAAATTAGGGGGTGTAGCCGCCATAGGACTAGTTTTTGTGTCATTATTGGCTCTACCTTTCATTAACACTTCATATGTACGTAGTTCAAGTTTTCGACCAATTCACCAAAAATTGTTTCGGTTGCTTGTAGCAGATCGCTTGCTTTTAGGTTGGATTGGATGTCAACCCGTGGAAGCACCATATGTTACTATTGGACAAATTGCTTCAGTGGGTTTTTTCTTCTATTTTGCTATAACGCCCATTCTTGGCAAATGTGAAGCCAGATTAATCAAAAATTTTAATGCTTGCGAGGCGCGTAGCGTCCTAGCAAGCTTTCTCACTTCTATTGGCTTGCTTCGGTGGTGAAATCCAAAGCTACCAGCCCTCCTCCGGGCCTTACGCAATTCTACTTTTTTTGGACCAATAATAATATACCTTTCCCAAAGGTTATTAGTTGCACATATCGCACTTTGATGAAAGCTCCCGAGGGAGACGATGAGATCCCCATGAGAAACCTGATGATGATGGCAGCACCAGTGAACGTAGTACTAGTGACGGCAGTACTACCGCTGCTGAATCCGGAGGCAACGATAAAAAGCCTCGCTCATCTTCTGGCCTTCCTCTCCACGGGAAAACCGGCGGGGGCGATATGACCGGGAATAAAAGCACTACGGGACTTCGCCGTTCGTCGTCCCCAAAATATTTGACTCCGGATCTAAAGCTGGTGATAAAAGGTTGGGGGCCTTTTTTTTTGCGAACCGTGTGTAATCCAAGCTCGGTTCCCGAGCATCGTTCGAACGTTTCCTTCCCTAATACATTGGGAAATAGCAATGATGCACCTTCGGAACTTCCGGTTTCTTCAATTATTGAAACTGTACGGCTTCTATACGCTGTGTTATTCTGAAATTACCACTTTTCCGTGGGACCCGGGGGGGGGGGGTAGCGAGCCCCACGCACGAGTCCCCGGACTAATTTGGCGGTTAGGCACGTAGTGCGCCCGCTTTGGAAGGGTCCTCCGAAGGCAGGGGCCAGACTTCTTTGGCTCTACGAAAGAAGCGCCGAAGGGAAATGGCTCGTAGATTTCCGCACACGATATTGGGAAGAAGGCACTACGTGCTTCTTTGGCTTTGCAGGGTCCTAAGGGCCGGAAATGGCTCGTAGATTTCCGACCTCTCGGTCTTTCGGCCTTCTCTCGTTTACGGCCTCTGCGCTGCCTTCGTCCAGTGAAAGGAGGAGCCGGCGCCGCTTCATCTATCAGGTCGAAGGCGCTTAGAAATTGATATATATCAATTTTTGAAAAATATATATATGAATGAAAAACAAATATATAAATATCTACCAGTTTTACGAAAAAAGAAAGATACGATTCATGGATAACCAATTGTTTTTCGAATCTCTAATAGCTACTTCACCGAAAAGGATACATAAATGTCGAACGGTATCTAAAGCACCTGAAAACCGCGCGAAGATGCCCAAGAGCATCCAATTCCGAGCATTCGGTGGAACCGGTGAACCATTTGTACGTTCGGATTTCCGAATGGGGCAGAGGGCCTCTAGCTCTGAAAGGCAAAGGCCAAGGGCCTTTCTAAGCTCTCGCCCCGGTGGAAGAGAAGGTTCGGCCTGGACCGAGCGTCTTCGTGCCCTTTGGAAACACTGTCAGAAAGAGCAGTTCAAGGCAGAAGGCCTGTTTCGGCTCATGAAAGACATAAATCTGTGGATAGCGGCCGCCTATAAGGAGCTGTCACCAGGCGGGAACGGTGGTGAAAGGCCGAAAGGCACCTCGATCAAAGCACTAGAAACACTGAGAGACTTTGTGATGAGCCCTACGGGCCGCCGGAGTCGGCCCAAAGGGCACGAGACTCTAGGGACAGGGGGCAAAGCCCTGGGTCCGGAGGAGGTTCCGAAGGAGACTTCTTTGGCTTTACGAAAGAAGAGCCGAAGGGAAATGGCTCGTAGATTTCCGCACACTTCTTCGCCCCGTGTCCCTCGGACCCACAAAGTGTCTCGTGCCCTTTGGGTCGTAGATCTTTCGGACGCTTCTTTACGGGGGCTTACCCAAAAAGACAAGGATATACTGGTACAGGAAGTGATTCGCAGCATCCCAGAGACGGTTTACGAACCATACTTCCTTTCGTGTTCCCATGGATTCCGACCGGGCCGCTCCCAACATACCTGCTTGAAGCAGATACGCCGTGACTTTGTGGGTACCGTCTGGTTCATAGAAGGTGAAACCTCGCAATGCTTCAATGAAATGGATAAGCAAGTGCTTATAGGCCTCATGCGGCGAAGAATCCGAGACAACAGATTCTTGAACCTGGTTCGGGAGGAGCTAGAAACGAGCCCAAGGGCCGGAGCCGGGGGCGGCGGCACCACCAAGGCCAAAGGGGCCGCCCTTCTATGCAACATAGTGCTGCATGAGCCAGACCTTTTTGTTATGCGACCGAAACGTATTGTTGACAGGGGACGGCGGCGTGGGGCGGTCAATCTGGAGTCTAAGGAATTGTGGCGTCAGTCTGCGGCTCTAATCGACCGCGCTCCGGCACACAGAGCCGGGGGGGGGGTGACCTCCCCCCCCGCCGCCGGGGCGGCCTCCGGCGGCCTCCTCGGTCTGGGCCACCCGCAAGGAACTCGGCAAATAAACTATGTGCGCTTCGCGGATGATTTTCTCATTGGAGTCATTGGTCCAAGAGCTCTGGCAGAAAGGATACGCGGCTTGGTTACACGATTTATTGAAGTGCGGCTCAAGCTTAGCCTGAATAAGACCCGTAAACCCATTCAATTTCGCCCGAACACGCTCCCCGCGCACTACGTGCCAATGGGTCCTCCGAAAGAGACAGGGCCGAAGGCCGGAAATGACTTTACAATTTCCGCACACGGGGCGGGCAAGAGGAAGAAACAAAGTTTTTGCATAAGGGGCGGAGCGAAGAAGATTGCTTTCCTTGGATACCTTATTAGTCGCGATTTGACCTACCTTAGACGAGGACGGAGGTACGGAATACGTAGATCTGGTGGGCTTAGTTTACTTGTAGATATGCGAAAAGTTATAAACCGTCCGGCGGAGAAGGGATTTCGTGATAAATCGGGGCACCCAAAACCTAATTTTGCTTACTTTCGGTATCCCCAAACCTACTCGGTTGCCCGCATAGCCTCCATTCTACGCGGCCTTGCCAACTATTACCATCTCGCAAACCCCAAACGCCGATGTGTCACGCGCTTGTGCTACATACTACGTACGTCATTGGCCGAAACGTATGCAGCCAAATTCAAACTAGGCACAGCAGCTAAGGTTTTTGCCAAGGGTGGCAGGGACCTGTCGAAACCAATTAAGGCTAGGGAGGGCCTCAACAAGGCCCCCAGGGTGTCCAATCGGAGGGGGGGGGGAGTGAACGCCACTTGCCAGCCATTCCCTACACGCGATACGGTCAAATAAAGCTACCCGACATGAAACCGCTAACCAAAAACTGGCAACCGGGCCAATTCATTGCCCGTCCCGGGTAAACGCTTAGAGGCATACGATTGTTTATAACCACGGGTAAACTCGAGTCGGAGAGCCGCCAGGTGATGGCTAATCATCCCAGCACTTGATGATATCGTGAGAGTGCACGGGGAAAGGCTCCGCAATTTAACTCTTTATTCTATGTATTCTGTTGCCCCCGAGAGATAAGTAATTACGATGATAAAAAAAGGAAGATTTTTTAATCCCGCAGGATACAGAGACTTCTTTGGCTTCAAAGCGCCGAAGGCCAGGGTCCGTGAGACTCTCTCCTCCGCGCTGCCTTCGTTCAGCGAAAGCCAGTGGGGGCCGCGAAAAATAACCTATCGGGTTGGAGGCGCTTAAAAATTGATATATATCGATTTTTCAAATATATATATATATAAATGGAGAAAATATATATATCTACCGGTTTCACGAAAAAAAAGAGACGATTTATGCATAACCAATTGTTTCTCAAATCTCTGATAGCCACTTTACCGAAATGGATACATAAATGTCAAACATCGAAACATGAAAATATATTATATACCAACCCGAACAGTCTATTTCAATTATTATATTTTCCGAAGTATCATACCAATACGCGTTTTAAAGTTTTGATTGATATTCGTGGAGTTGATCATCCTTCTCGAGAACGAAGATTCGAAGTGGTTTATAATTTACTTAGTATTGACTATAATACGCGCATACGTATATTAACAGGTGTAGATGAAATCACTCCGATTTGTTCGGTAGTCGGTATATTCCCATCGGCCGGCTGGTGGGAACGAGAAACTTGGGATATGTTTGGTGTGTATTTCTCCAATCATCCCGATTTACGACGTATATTAACAGATTATGGTTTTGAGGGTCATCCATTAAGAAAAGACTTTCCTTTAAGTGGATATGTGGAAGTACGGTATGATGATTCAGAGAAACGTGTGGTTTCTGAACCTATTGAGATGACTCAAGAATTCCGCTATTTTGATTTTGCAAGTCCTTGGGAACAAATGTCGCGTAGTGACGGATCAAATCAGAAGTAAGCCAGCACCGAAATATTTCATGTTGCTTAAAGCCCTCCTGAATGACTGCGGAATCGCATGCTTGGAGGCATCCGCTTCGTCTTTTTTTCGCCAAACTAGGTCTTTACAAGTTGGAACAGCTCAGCGAAGCTGAGCTTTTGGGTCCGAAGGAGACTTCTTTGGCTTTACGAAAGAAGCGCCGAAGGGAAATGGCTCGTAGATTTCCGACAGCGGGATATTTCTGCGCTTCGCGCCTTTTGCCATATGGGCCTGCGGCCTGGAGCCTTTGCGTTTGATTGGCCCTAAGGCGCCGGGGGGGGCCCCTGTCTCCTCGATTTATCATCCAAGATGATAAATTGGTCACAATCTTAAGGTTCAGATTGCGGAATTATGGATTAGTCGATGTTTCCATTCATTTATGAACAAATTGGCTGGAGCTGAACTCTCCACTTTATTAGAACAAAGAATTACCAACTATTACACCAAATTGCAAGTGGACGAGATCGGTCGAGTGGTTTCAGTTGGAGATGGAATTGCACGTGTTTATGGATTGAACAAGATTCAAGCGGGGGAAATGGTTGAATTTGCCAGCGGTGTAAAAGGAATGGCTTTGAATCCAGAAAATGAAAATGTAGGAATTGTTATATTTGGTAGTGATACTGCCATCAAAGAAGGAGATATTGTAAAGCGCACCGGATCTATTGTGGATGTTCCGGTAGGAAAGGCCATGTTAGGTCGTGTGGTTGATGCGTTAGGAGTACCCATTGATGGAAAAGGTGCTTCAAGCGCTGTAGAACGGAGACGTGTAGAAGTGAAAGCCCCAGGGATTATTGCACGTAAATCTGTGCACGAACCGATGCAGACGGGATTGAAAGCAGTGGATAGCCTGGTTCCTATAGGTCGTGGTCAACGAGAACTTATAATAGGAGACAGACAAACCGGAAAGACCGCTATAGCTATTGATACCATACCGAACCAGAAACAAATCAACGCACAGGGCACCTCTGATAGTGAAAAATTGTATTGTGTGTATGTAGCGATCGGACAGAAACGTTCAACCGTGGCACAATTAGTTAAGATTCTTTCAGAAGCGGGTGCTTCAGAATATTCCATTATTGTAGCAGCCACTGCTTCGGATCCGGCTCCTCTGCAATTCCCGGCACCATATTCAGGTCGTGCTATGGGAGAATATTTTAGAGATAATGGAATGCACGCATTAATAATCTATGATGATCTGAGTAAGCAATCAGTGGCGTATCGCCAAATGTCATTATTATTACGTCGACCACCAGGTCGTGAGGCGTTCCCCGGAGATGTCTTCTATTTACATTCTCGTTCATTAGAAAGAGCCGCTAAAATGTCAGACCAGACCGGTGCGGGTAGCTTGACCGCGCTACCTGTGATTGAGTGCGCCCCGACGGGACGTAGTATGATTCAAACAATGGTTGGAGGGGAAGTCGCTGGCAGGTACTACCAAACCACGACGAGAAGCAACCTGAAAGACCAGAGCGCTAGGGGGATAGGAGGAGCGGATATTCACGGGATCCATAAGCCAAAAAATAAGCCTTCTTCGCCTGTTATTAACCTTGTTCAATGGGTGAACGCAGCATCGTCGAAATGCGATGAGAGCTCCGGGTATAAGCATATACCTTACCCAAGAATCCACTCCGGCAGCGCTCACCTTACGAGACAGGGGCGTCTACTACGTCCGAGCGGGGTTGTTACTGAGGGTTATAGGCTGAAGGCTTACGCTCTCGGTACGAGGAATTATTCCAAAGACAGCTTTCAGCCTCCGTCAACTGAAGGCGTCCATACGAATGAAGGTACTGGAACGAATCTCGAGCTCCTAACGGGGCTCCGAAACAGATGGAAGGTGAAAACGGGAAAATATGAAGACATCTTTTCGCTTATCGCGAGTGAAGATAATCTAATCCTGGCATGGAACAGCATAAGAAGCAAGCCAGGTAACTTAACCCCCGGGACAACTCCCGAAACTCTAGATGGTATCGACACCGAGTGGTTCCAAAACACTAGTTCGAAACCAAAGAGCGGGACTTACAGGTATACCCCGGCGAGGAGAGTTTATGTTCCAACAAAACCCAACAAACCCGGGGAGACGCGTCCCCTAACAGTTTGTAACCCCCGAGACAGGATCATTCAGCAAGCGTTCCTGAACGTATTGCAAGCCATCTTCGAAGGTGGCTCCGTCTGGCAAGAAAGCGAGCAATCGACCTACGAAGACCACTCCCGGGAATACACCCAATGCCACCCCTCCCTAACCGGAAGGAAACTATCACACCTCAAAGGTGAAAACGGTAGCTATACCAAGAAGTTCCTGACCAGACATTGGCTATTATCCCCCATATTCCTTAACGTCGCCCACGGATTCAGACCTAACCGAGGCGTTCACTCGGCGCTTAGAGAAATCAAGCAATTCTGGGGCGCCCCGAATTGGTTCCTTAGGTTCGCCGTTACGAAGGCCTTCGACAATACGAACCATAACCTGATTGTAAATCTCTTGAAGCAACACGTTGCGGACCAACGTGTGGAGGACGAGCTTCGGAAAATGTTGAAGGCCCGCGTCATCAACTTCGTGCTTGGAGAAGAATCAACTATGACCTTAGGTGTGCCTCAGGGTTCTGTCTTGAGTCCCTTCCCATTCAACGTAGCCATGCATCATCTGGACGTGTTCGTGGTCGATCTCAAAAAAAAGCATCAGGTGCCATCGGAAAAAATACCCAATAAGGTGTACGTAAGCGAAAGACGTAAATTGCTAACGTTAGCAAAGAAAGAAGGATGGGGCATCGGAAAAGAACTGAGAGCCAACAAGGACTTAAGAAAAGACCTCAAGCGCAGGGGGATTAGCCTTTTTGAATACAAGGTTCATCCCCGTAACATTTATTATGTCCGATATGCGGACGATTTTATCGTCGGGGTCCAGGGGGATAAAGCCTTTGCCAAGGACACGGCTACGTCGATCTCCAATTTTCTTAGGAGTAGTATGCACTTTGAAGTCTCGGAGTGCATATTTCACACCAAAAGCGGGAAAACTCCTTTCTTGGGGTTTCACCTATCGGTCGAACTCCTTGGCCGCCGCCCCTCGGTGAGGGGTAAAATAGCAGAGCGCTTTGCACGGCTCAAGGCACGAATCCGAGGCGCGCGCAGGGGGGAATATAAACAATACCTCAAAATGGTGAGCAAGGCGTACACCAAATACTATAGGAAGGTCCTAGAGGGTCACCTTCGACAGGCCCATCAGACTATGTTGTCTAGCAAGCTATTGAGGTGCGGAGGCTTCACTATGGCGCGCCAAGGAACTATCGACGCATTGGAAGAGATGCTGAAGCAGATCAAGAGGGAAGCGCAGCGAGGCTCGGAGGAGGGCCGAGGGCCGGAGTGCTTTTCGACGGGCGTTTCAATATCGGACCCGGCGGCAGCCCGCAGGGCCCTCGGGAATCCGCCTGCTAACTCTAGGTACCGAGAGGCAGAGGAAGAATGGGACAAGGAATGGGGATTCTTGGTCTCGGCTTGGGGTTCGAGGGCCCTATCATTAGCCAGGATTGAGCCCGACAAGGGGGCCGACCTGTTCAACATCATGGGGAGGGGGGACCTTAGCAAACTGATTGGTCTGAGAGAGCAATACCATAGCGCGCCGGATGAACTCCTGAGCGGAGAAACCTCGGGCAAGATGGTTAAATACGTTCAGGGTGAGTTCGCGGCCGCAGACGGAGGAGGAACCGCTATTTCGGCTTCACAGCTCACTAACAATAGATATCGCAGTACGGTTTATCTGGAGATGCCTTATTCAAAAATTAGAGAGAAGCTGCGATCGGTTGGATTCATTCGGGACGAACAGGGCGCATTCCCTAAATCCCTGCCCCAGATCACAGAGCTTGAGGATATTCAAATAATCGATTTTTCTAAGCAGAAGGCCTATGGCCTGCTCAACCTATATCAATGTGCGGACAACCGATGGGAGCTTATCAAGATCGTGAATTGGATGCTTAGATATTCTCTCTTGCACACACTAGCGCACAAGTATAACACTACTGTGTCCAAAATAATGGGCGTATACTCCAAATCTCCGAAAGTCTTCATGGAATCGGGGGAACCTGGCGAATATTCCATGCTCACTGGTTTTCCTACCCCACCGGAGATAAACACTAGGCGCAAAGAATTCCTCGTTTCGGGGGATGAAACCCCCGAAAGCTTGGAAAAACTCCTTGACGATACGCGGACCCTTCCGACCCAATCGAAGGCGAAGTTCCATAAATGCTGTGTCGCTGATTGCCCCGAAACTAACATAAAGCTCCATCACATTCGGAAGCTGGTAAAAGGGTTCGAGGGCGACATCGTCACCATCAACGTTGGAGGCAAACGCACCGCGAAACAGGATCTGGACAAGGTGCGTCTTTCGGCCCTATCCAGAAAACGAATCCCCCTCTGCCCCAAACATCACTCCGACTTTCGTGAAGGCACCATAACATTGGACAACATAGACATCAAATATTCGTATCCTAAGACCTTATATGTGGGCGGCGGAGAGCAGGGGAAGTTGGTGAACGTAGGAGACGTCACCAAACAACGTTTTCTGGAAAAACACTAGTTTTTTACCCCCCCCCCCTACATACAGGGCCTCGTTTTCACCCCCGGAATGTTCCAGTAGGAGCCGTATGATGGGAAACCATCACGTACGGTTCGGTGACGGCCTGCGGGCTAGTTCTACAACACAAGCTGGAGACGTATCCGCTTATATTCCTACCAATGTGATTTCCATTACAGATGGAGTGCGACGTGACGTGTGTGGGATCGGTGAGTCGGGGGCGCATCGTCGTCCCCGGCGACAGAGCCAAGGATTAAGGGGTAGTTGGACCCTTCCTACCCCAAGTAGCAACACCGTAGGCGATCTTAACAGAGCTTCTTCGGGGGAGTCCTCCGAGACTCGAGTGGGAGCCCCCTACCACGGTTTGTCTGTTAGCACTAGGCCGTATCCTCTTGATACTGTGAGTCCTAGCCCCGGTACGAAAGCCCAGGTCCATGGGCGGTTTTCGGGAATCGGTGGGCGGTTGCCCGCAGGGATTAGAAGCTTGGCGTTAAGAAATGTCGATCCTCGTACGAGCGCGGCGAGCTCCTTCGGCGGATCCCTACGAAGACACAACTACAGTTCGCTGTCAAAAGACTCGAGGGCCGCCGCGGGCGCGGAGATGGAGGTGGAAAACCCCGAATTAGCCGGTGGATGCGCTGAGAAGCAGAACCCCCCGGCGGTCGACACGGGACCTAATACCTTCTGCATGGAAGATGTGCAGGCTAAAGCGGGCGTGAGCGCGTACTTGGAGTCTACGGACTCCGTAGCAAAAGTTCTAGCCTCGAAAAAAAGTGATAAAGGCAAATACCAAGATCTTTTCGGCCTTGTAATAAGCCCAGATAATTCGAAACAGGCGTGGCTAGAGATAAGGAACGAACTAGCCAATCTGACGCCCGGTGGCACGGGCGGCGAAACCGGGGAAGACTGGTTTACGGAAACCAGCATAAGCTTGCATGGGGGAATCTATAAATACCAACTAGCCAGGAAAGTTGGCATACCGGGCGGCGGGGGGCGCCCCCTTACTATAGCTTCTCCCCGGGACGAAATGATTCAACAGGCCTTCAAAAGAATTTCAGAGCCTATCTTCGAAGGTTATGTTGTCGGGGTTACAGCCCCTCGGAACCGGGGCAACGACATGGTTAAACACTGGATCCTCCCAGTTGTCTTTAGCGACTTATCCCACGGATTCAGACCCGGAAAGAGCGCCCACTCAGCGCTCCAACAAATGCGATTTGGTTGGAGGGACGTACATTGGCTTCTCGACTACGACGTGAGGAAAGCTTTTGGTAACGTTAACCATCACGTACTGTGTGCTGCGCTGGAAGAGCAGATAGCGGACCGTAGGGTTATCGACGAGATTCGCAAGATGCTTAATGTGAAAGGGATAAACTTTGACATCCGGGAAAACCTGGGCACCCCACAGGGGTCCGTTCTATCCCCTTTCCCGTTCAACGTTTACATGCATAAGTTTGACCAATTCATGCATAATCTTATAGCACACCACGACCGTTCGGGCGAGGGGTTAATAAACCCCGAATGGAAAGAAGTGAGTCGAGTCAGAGCTGATGAGAAGGGCCAGCTGCCGGACCAGGCTACTAGGAACCAGGGACGTTTAGCCGCTGCCCGCAAAGGTATCAAGCGATACATCTACCATCCGGCCAATATCAAGATCCGATACGTCCGCTATGCTGACGATTTTTTGGTAGGTATCGAGGGCCCGAAGGACTTGAGTAAGACCATTAGAGGAGAAATCAACGATTTCCTTCAATCTGCCCTGCACCTAGAGATAAAGAAGGACAACTTGGTCCATGCGCGTTCCGATTGGGTTCGTTTTATAGGCTTCGACATTCAAGCTAGAATGACAGGTTCCTGCCGCCTTATCAAGGGTAAGGAGCTAGAGGCTATTAACAGATTCAAACAAAGAGCCCGTGGGGCCAAAGAGAAGGCACATAAGGAGTACCAATCTATGATGAACAAGGTGGGAGCCTCGATCCAACGCCGAACCATAGAGGATACCTTTGCCAGAGCTGGGCAAACCTACCTTAAGCAAGTACAGGTCGCAATGGGAGCCGCAACCCTTGGTCGATCGCAAGCTTTGGACGCTCTGCAAGAGTCGCTCAATGTACTAAGACATGAGTACTCATGGGAACGGGGTAACCGCTCCCCGGCCCGAATGCCCGATAATTATCGGAACACCGATTTGGCAAGCATAAGGGGAGTAGCTGGGCAGTGGATTCGAGGGGCTAAATCCCTCGGAAACCTCAGGGTCGAACAAGAAGTTAGACAAGCCCCGAAAGATCTGTACGGGGTAGACATTGTGGAGAAGGTGGAGGAACTCAGTAAGTTCTTGGACAACTTAGACTCTGGGCGAGGTGAGATAACACGGTGCATCGGAGATAAGTATAAAGGTAAGGGTGCAGCTATAGCCTCGGTCAACCTTTATATAAGATGCCCGATACCTCACATACTGGAATGTCTGCGGTCTCAAAATATTGTAGCCAAGAATACCCGAAGACCTATTGCGGTCGCTGCTATTTCCAATCCGGATGATCTAACTATTATCGACTGGTTCAAATCCAAAGCCCATGGGATCCTAAGCTATTACAAATGCGCGCACAACATCTGGGAAGTCCGAGACCTGGTCAACTACCATTTGAGATATTCTCTCCTTAGCACCTTAGCCCTCAAGCATAAGTCCTCGATTTCCGGAATTATAAGAGGGTACGGTAAAGCCCCGAAAGTACGAACAATTAATGAGAAGGGCCAGGAGTCCGCAGAGTTTCCCACGGTACACAGAGTGAATGGCACCCGCCGAGGATTTAACACCAAACCAATAAGCCTAATAACGTTCCAGGATTTTCGGGATCTCCTGATGAGACCGTGCGTGGCGCGGAAACGGTACTATGACCTGCTCCATGCGGGTAAACGCCAAAATCGGTAGTATCGACCCGATAAAACTACTGCAGAACTGGGAGACTAGCCGCCACTGGTCTACCTAGATGCCTTTGATCATTCCTCCAGTCTCCCATGGGAGCCGGATGAGGGAGAAATTTCTCACGTCCGGATCTTTGAGAGCCTCCGGGCTACTCTCTCAAATCTTTTTGGAAACAGAACCCTTCTATCGTGGAAGTCGACCTGCTATTAACGTGGGATTATCCGTGAGTCGCGTCGGTTCTGCGGCTCAGTTGAAAGCCATGAAACAAGTATGCGGTAGCTTAAAACTAGAATTGGCACAATATCGTGAAGTAGCCGCTTTTGCTCAATTTGGTTCAGATCTTGATGCTGCGACTCAGTATTTATTAAATCGTGGGGCTAGGTTAACTGAGATACTTAAACAACCACAATATAGCCCAATTCCTATTGAAAAACAAATCGTGGTTATTTATGCAGCTGTCAAAGGTTACTTAGACCAAATACCCGTCGTTCTCATAACACACTATGAGCAAGAGCTATTGAAATCTATCGACCCAGGTATACTTTCCGCTATTGTACAACAAAAAAACATCACTGAGCAAATTAGTAGTCAACCGGCTACCTTTTGCCAAAAATTCACGCAGGGCTTCTTAGCAACTCATCAATCATAAAAAAAGAAGAGGGGCGAAGCTATTTGCTTCACCCCTCCCCCCTCCGGTTACCGGGGAGCCATGGCTTATGAAAAAGGTAGAGCATGGGCGGCAGGGGGGCGGTTGCCTGCAGGGATTAGAAGCTTGGCGTTAAGAAATGTCGATCCTCGTACGAGCGCGGCGAGCTCCTTCGGCGGATCCCTACGAAGACACAACTACAGTTCGCTGTCAAAAGACTCGAGGGCCGCCGCGGGCGCGGAGATGGAGGTGGAAAACCCCGAATTAGCCGGTGGATGCGCTGAGAAGCAGAACCCCCCGGCGGTCGACACGGGACCTAATACCTTCTGCATGGAAGATGTGCAGGCTAAAGCGGGCGTGAGCGCGTACTTGGAGTCTACGGACTCCGTAGCAAAAGTTCTAGCCTCGAAAAAAAGTGATTTCTCGCTACAGATTCAGTCTTTTCCGAATCTTCGGAGCTACCTTTATCTCTTTCATTTTATCCCCCGATACACGTGCCTGCCAAGCCTGCTTCGACTTGGCCCGAAGAGCCTCACAGAGCCGCCCGAGGATCGGGGAGCCGGATGCGGGGAAATCTTGCACGTCTGGTTCGGGGCCCCCGTATGGGTTAGAGAAAGGAACTTCGGGCAGGGTAACTTAGGCACATAGGCTCTTTCCCTTTATTTTGTCGGACAGTTCGTTCTGTGGTGGCCGACAAAACCAAGTCCCCCCGCCCAGGCTCCAACCCTGCAGTGAGACGCAGAAGCTGTTGGAGCAAGTGCAAGGGCATCGGTGCGCGGAGGGCCCCCTGCTCTTTTTGGGGGCAAGTGCTTCGATAGGAAATGCTAAGATTCGAACTTAGATTGGTTAAAGATTTGTCAAGAACCAATAAAGCCTTGCATGCAATGGCTCCTAACTCCCGGGTTATATCAAGAACCCTATGATTTTTGATATAATTCTTTTCCGCCCACGAAACAATAAATGAAAGAATTTATTAGTGAATTTACGTTTTTTTCCATGCTATGCTTCGGGGGGAGCTAAAGAAAAAAGCTTTGAGTTTTGAAACCTCATCTTTCTCCTTACGTTGCGGGTCAAACGTTCCATAGACCCGAGTCAATTTTCCATTAGGATCAGTCTGTACTTGATGTTGAATTTTATTCATTAATGCGTCAAATCGGCTAACCAACGTTGGATCTAAGGCCAAGTCTAACGACAAGTCTGGCAATTTGCCCGTAAGCCGGGCAGATTGCATAAATAATTTCCGTATTTCATTTATTCGAATTCGAGCTTTCCTCATACTTCTTGCCCTTCATTATCCTCCACACTATCTGATTGAATCAGATCTACGGCATGGAAACTCTGCTTCACCACTTTGAGAATGAGTTTGAAAAGACCGAGACTTTTAGGCCCAAGCAATACAGCAATTCTGCGCGTTTCGAATTGTTCCTTCATTTCCGTGCGCCTCGCGAACCTACCCAAGTTCATAGAAGTAACGTCTGGGCGGTCCTTAGCCCGTAGCCGCTCGAAATCACCTGCATACGTATACCAAAAGGCTGATCGAGGTTCACAAACGTTAATATTAAGAAATATTAACTTCCTTTCTGGCAAGTTTAGTCCTATTATTCTAATTTCCATAGAACTTCCAATATGTGTTTTAATCAGATCAACTTGGTCGTTCTTCAAACTTTGCAATTCCGGTCCGGTGTAATTATCGTTGCGGATGAAACCGATAGGTAACTGTCGTACGTATTCAGAAAAATTTATTGCATCGTGAGAACCAAGTGTATAAAAGTGAGTTTTTGGGTTGTTGGTTGGGCCAGTACAATACTCTCAAAAATCTTTATCGTACTGGGCAAACCAGTCCGAATTCGGAATTACAAGTTTCGAAATATCCAATTTGCGCTCCTGTTGTCGTTGCGCACGCGAAATAGTCAAAGAGCCTTTGGTTATATATTTGAGACTTGTTATTCCAAAATCGGGTACGGCCGCAGAAGCAAATATACAGGTGTCCATTTGGCAGCTGTGAACAAATCAAAACATATCGAGTTGGAATTGAAAGAAACATTATCTGGGTAATAACATCTTTTTTTTCAATCCGTTCCCCGTTTTCCGGAAATGGTTCTTCGGATTCGTCCGCACATTTTCTTTCTTCGTTTTTTAATATTGTCACGAAATTGATGAAAATTGAAAGCTGCTTCCTCTTCTACGCTGTACGGAAAGTAGCTAATTGGGCTAGGTCTAGAACTGGCTAATATATAAGTTATCCAATGTTGGACATCAATATGCACATTGTTTGAAATTTGCCCTATACCCCTTCCAAAAGCGGTCGGAAGAAAGGAACTTCTGTATCACAAAGATGTCGACAAGAATCTATAGGTGAATGGACTCAAAATAAATTTAGCCATTTTCGAGATAACAGAACTTTCTCCGGTCCTACGGGTGGAGTATTTAAATAATAATTCGTCGACGCGTATGACATTTGAAACCCTCTCCCAATTCTTTAACGCTTACCCCACCATTACAAAGTTCCAAGTCATTTGAAGCTTCGGATTCAATCGATTTCAAAGATCGAGCAACAATTTTTTGACCATAACGTTTGATACGAATTCGGTTCCAAGGAATAATTCTCACATCTTGTTGGAAGAGGGCCTCGTCTATGAATAACTATATTTTTTTGCTAAAGCACGTCAGAAGTGATGTATAGGGAACTGAAGCTGTAGAATAAACGGAAGTGTAGCTCCGAATGAATCTGTGGCTTTTCACTCCGGGAGTAGCTAGCTGTATAGCGTTTCGGGAGGCTTCAGGGTCTCATGAAAAGGTCTAAGTTCTACTATTTTATGGTCATCTCTAAGAATATGCTTTATGAGTACGTCGCGACTTCGTATTAATAGTTGTTTCGTCATAAAAGCTAGAGTGGATATTTTGCCTGCAGCTACTAGGCTTCGTAAGTTTTACCACTCCCTGGTGGAGCTGTAACTGATGCGACCTTGGCCCATAGTATTCGGAAGGGGTTGAATGGAAACTCCTGTTTCTCTATGGGTGGCATCGTGCGATGGTTAGAAATAATCGAAATTTCTGAATAAAACATGCGGCGGCGTTCCGACAATAGGCGTGTTTGCACCCCGATATAGGTGTAGAATGAGGTGGTTTAAACCCAACTTGCCGTATTATCTCCATCTTCACGAAAGATACAAGGGCCTATGAACTCTGTATTAGAGTTTTCCTCCGGTATAAGTGCGAATTGAAACCGAGTGTTTAACCGTTTCGCTATTACATTATAGCGGAGGCCGCCCCTGATACAACCCAGCGAGTTTCCCGCTGTGTTTGTTTCTTCGGTGGCCCCTGCTTGTTCTTCTGGCGAGGTAGCCTGCGATTGTTCCTCCGGGAAAATAGGGATAGCCGGCCAATCTATATTAGCAAAATATGCGCCTTCCCGTATCGCACGTTTGGGGTTCCACCTTTTTTTTTTAGTAACTAAAACCCGTGAAACTCTTACTTTTTCATTTCGATACTAGAAGTGCCGGGATCAATAAAAAGCTTAAAGCCCCCAAATCCATAAACCGTGTAACACCCCCATCACGTCTTGCGTTCACGCGGACGGGTGTGACTTTTTGACGTTTTCTGGCGAGTCTATGTCCATGCATATCATCCGAGTCGCATCTCCGCACGAAGCAAACAAACTAGTGGGTATAGTCTAGGGTTTTTTACAAATCCCAACCGAGATTTTGGATTTTCACGAACCTTTTTTACATCTTCGAATAATTCCCGCAAAACCCAAAAGCTTTTATCAACAAATCCATGAGCTTCTCTTATTAGAGGAAGACAGTCGGGCCCTTCGTGATCCAATAACAAATCGGGATATTCCAGATTTGTTTTCAATTTTATGTTACGCAAAATTTTTTGCATATCTATGCTATACGCTGCGAAGCGAACATCTTCTGTAGACATAGGCATTGTATCTAAGGTCGGGGTAATATTAAGACTTTTAGCCATCGTTTTCCCTTCAGCACCATTCGTCGAGCTCGGACCTCCGTAGTTAGTTGGATTTTTGGAAATAGAGTATCTAAGTATTTGGGTGTTTTTACTTCCGATATATGGAAAATCCAATATATTGAATTTCTTCATCTGGTGCAAGAGATCCCCGGGCTCCTTATTTATAAGGTGTTGTATCGATCAAACCCATTATTACTTTTTCCAAGCAAGGGAAAACACTGAAATCCTAATATTGCCATTGGTTGCTTTTCTAAGAACATATTTATTGACATGTGGGAGGTCAATTCTTTTTTATCCCCAAAAGTTATGTTAAATCGTTGCTCAATAATTTTGAAGTTGTTAAGGTTCAATTTGCGTTTTAATTGTACAACGAACTAATCGGTATTACACCATAAAAGATCATCAGGCACCGGTCGAAACTTCTAGCATAATGAGTTGCCCGCGAACACTTCCACTTCGATGAAAGCTAGGTTCACGAGGGGCGGAGTATATGGGATTGGTTCGACCAGAAATACCATTTGAAACAATTTTCAAACTAAAAGCGTTGTTTTCTTCGAGCTTTAGCCCATGTTTTACTGGTCCAACATATTCGTAAACGGAATCTCCTTCGGACCCTTTGTTTACTAAAGCATGAAAGATCGTAGGATAGCACGAGCTAATACCACAGTAAATAAGGGTTTGCTCTTTATTACTGTGAGGAAGAAGTCGGTGGAATGGATTCCTTGGCAGGGCCGTATTTTTGATGGTTATTTGTGGTATATCTGTCAGGTGGTCTATGAATGACTCTAATTCCTGGAACTTACAGAAAAAATCGGTATACATTTACCCGGGGGCCTGTAACAGTATAACAATAGCCATGTCTCTCCAATTGTAAGATCTCTCAGATCTGTTTTAGCCTTTCGGAATACCGATTCCTGCTTTATGCTCCGCCAATCGTTGCCGGGTAAGAGGCACTGCTCGGATAAGTAATAATTAGAACAAGCTTTCGAAGCAAGAAAGAGTCATACCGGGATTGGCTACATCCATCTCCCCTATTTTCGCAATGTAATTGGCAATTGGACTCGGCCATAATCCAGTAGACGGAATAAGTCTTTCTCTTCAATAGCATTGCGAAAGTCCACAGGCATTGACGTTATTGGCATACCGAAGTAAGCAGCAAATTTGTTCAAAAAAGTAACTGGCTTATCACCATTCCACGTGGTTTTCCTCTGCGATTCTAGAGGCATCAATCGTACATACTTTTGACCACCAACCAGGCCCGGCTAAAATAATGCGTTATACCTTTTTGACAGTCCGGGCCCTTCGAGTGTTTCGCTATTAGAGGTATAAATCGTTCCCACTAAGGGTAAACAGTAGATAAACATTTTGACAAAACTTTTACCTTAGAGCTATACTTGCCTGTGTTATAACCCACCAGCATTGTTTGATTCTTAACCAAAACGGTGGCTAGCCTCTCTAATTGATTCTGCATCTTTCTCATACTTTCTTTATTACGTCCAAGGGTTTCTAAAGTATACCTTTTCTTATTTACGCCAACTAAGAAATAATTACAAAAGCACTCGATATCGGAATAGACTATGCGGTCACAAGGATCGAATGGTGACATTCTAGAGATAGCTTTTGGAAGTTCGCTAGTCCTTTCGAATTCTTCGTTCTCACTCTTCTCACTTTCAGTTTACATATGAGAAGTATGTAAACCGAAAGCATTCTTCATTCGTGGCTTCGGCCACTTCTAAAGGGGCTACGGCACCTGAAGCGGCTGAATGGTTCAGATGTCCTTACACCGGATGCGGTGATAAAAGGTTCTTCAGATGCCTCTTATATAGTGGCTCCTGGTTCCAAAAACTTGACATCTGGAGTATAATGAGGCTCGGGAATGGACATGGCGTACCTTTTGGGTACGGTGAATTTATCTAAAAACATCCCTCCGGGGCTTATGACTACTATTATGTCTGACAAATCCCAATATTTTATTTTTCAGCAGCTCCGCTTCGGATAAGATTGAGCTGGTAAATTTAGAAACCAATTTTTCCGATTCCAAAGACGATACAACCCAATATATGTAGTATATCCAGATTCCTCCCCCCTCATATATGATTAATCCTCGGGATGCCTGGCAAGTGCATTAGGTTGTGTTATGCTGAAGGGGCTGCAGCGGGAGGGCATCTGGGATAGTCTAGAAGGCCCAACACCACAAAGACACTGACTGACCGAATAAGAAGGGCCCAAAGAGGGTGCCAAAGTAGCGGACGAAGAGGGTGCCAAAGTAGCGAAGGGGGGGCCCCCCGAACAAAGAGACTGCGAAAGAAAGGGCCTATGTACTATAGTGTTACCCGGCGGGGGACTTGCCTCTTAGCGGCTCTTTGGTTGGGCGGCGGCCACCCCCAAGCAGCTTTCTTTCTTTCTTTCGCGCCCGGGCTTATGCGCTTTGCTATCCATTCGGTTAATCGAATTAGCAGAGATTTATAATGACAGTATGCGGGGGTCAGGAAACTACTACCGCTGAGACCTCAGAAAAAAGCGTCATCGTAGGTATTGTTATATGTGTGTGTGAAGACGTTTTTTGAGATTTGCGAAGCAGATAGTCCAAGTCGAAGAGGTTTAGCTAAACAATCTCAAAAAAAGAGTATATATAGTAGGCCCTACTCCTAGCGGGGGGCCGGTAGGCCCTGAGGTAGGCTTAGTAACTGAAAACTCTTAACGCTGGAAAGACATGCCCGTATATCTCCCGCTACTCAAGCGCTCTCCTTTGGGCGAAAATGAGTAAGATGTCCCATGTAATAGATACATAAAACACTACTCAAGCGCCATTTTGGGCGAATGTACAAGTAGGACTCGGCGGAGGAATGCCAAATACAGGAGGGGGGGTAGGCGCCAGCCTGGCCTGGCTCGGTCAAGTCCCTAACCACAATTTTCGGGGCGGGCTCCGCCCTATAAGGACTAGGTCTGTATAGGGCGGAGCGGATCGGTGCTTAAGTTGCACAAATTGCTCAGACGTTTAAATGCTTTCCTTGATAGCTGGAAGTTCTTCAAAAGTATGAAATGCCGGAGGGCTTGGGACCATCCACTCAAGTGTCGTTGAATTCTGTTCAACAGCCCAAGGACTTGAGGCACACCTGTTTTCACTAGTTAGAGTAAGAAAAACCACTACAAAGAAACGAAAAATCCCTACTACAGAAACATATGAGCCAAAACTACTAAAGGCATTCCATCCAGCGTAAGCATCTGGATAATCAGGAATGCGACGCGGCATACCTGCAAGCGGTTTTTTCCTTATTTATCAAATGTTAATGGATTGCGACTAAATATTTTTCTTTTGTAAACTTCATCCGGAATTAGTCCTTGAGACGTTTCAGTGTGTTTAAATCTCAATGTTGAATCAGTTGCTTTATTGGTATTAGGAACTGGTTCATAAAGATCGAAATAGTCCTGTTCTCGAGCTAAATAATCCTTTTCACTAATAGTACCTGTTGAACCACATGACTCAATAATAACTAAAATTGTCATGACCATATTTCCAAATGGAATTATACATCTGTTATCAGATAATTTGGAGGGGTGATAGTATTCAGCAAGTCTATCGCTTAATTTATAACCACTACCTACATATTGTTTACCATTAACTGAATTATGCCAGAGATAGATTCCAGTTTCCGTTAGATAATCAGAAACGATTTGCTCTCCATTTAACCAAGCGTTATCATATACTGAAAGGTTCCCTTGGTGAATTATAATTCATGGGTGATTAATCGAGAATTTATGATCTAATTTGACCGTAATTGGTCCGTCAGAATTAGCGATAGAATTATTTTCAGAGCCTTTTGGCTCTTCTAAATTACCATTAGACCCGGCGGACTGATCGCCAGTTTCGAATCTTTTTCGGTTTAGCATCGGATAATTAATTATAAGGACTCTCGAATAGAATTTACGCTCGAGTTAGGGTTATCCTGAATAGTATATCCTATTAGCAGCAAGTTACCATTTCAAGAGTCTACTACTAATTCTTCCTTTCTGCTACTGATTCTTCCTTCCTGCCTCAAAAGGCAAACTAGTCCAATGATAAATAAGGAATATCCTCGATATTTATAACGAGGCCGGACTGTATCTTCACCCTAATTGTATAGGGGCATCACGTGTAGTCTCTGAGGATCCTATTCGTCGGCGTCGAGATTAGACTTTGGTTTCCTGCTGATTGTCCAATCCCTGAGATGGTTACTGCTCGAAGTGAGTACCAAGGGCTCTAAGGAATTTCCAGCGTATAGTGATGTTTCACTCCAAATTTGACTTCGGAAGTGGGCCTAATATTGACCTAGGAAATGCATAGGAAAGAGAGTCGGATTCACACCAAAGAAAGTAATCCGAAAATGAATTTGACCTAAAGTCTCTGGGTATTGAGGACCAGTTATTTTACCTATCCAGTAATAGAATCCCGCAAATGAAGCAAAAACGGCTCCCATAGAAAGAACGTAATGGAAATGTGCAACCACATAATAAGTCAACTTTACCTAGATATTTTCATATCTACTCGGACTATATCATCGCTCCGTCGATCCCACCATTGACCAACAGATGCGTCTGGCCTATAGTCTCTGAGAATCCTACTCTCCATAAAGCGCAGAGGCCGTAGGCGAAGGGTCCGGCGGAGGCTTCTTTGGCTTGTAAGGGCCAAGGGAGGGGGCGGCGGCCTCTTTCGTTGGTCTCGGGTGAATAAAGCCCGGAAATCGTAAATTTACGGCGTCCGCCCTTTTTTTGTCTGACAGTGCCCCAACCTGGCGGACAGTCTCACGCCCTACGGCCCTTTTTTTTGAGTTTGGTTTCCGGCGGATTGTCCATTTCAGTAGATTTTAGATCTACGTCATACTTGGGATTATTACTGAAGCCCTGGGAGGGCCGCGGCTAAGGCCCGGAAAACGTAAAGCCAGAAACTTCACAGTATCTGCCCTTTTTTTGTCTGGTTCTTTCCCCTTCTCCGTCGGACGGTCCCCCGCCCCACGCGCGAAACGTTACGGCCCCGTGAATCGTCAAGCCGCCCGTAGGTGCGGAGGGCCGAAGACCAGAAATGGCTTGTAGATTTCCGCGCACGATATTTGGCCAGCGCTATGCGCGTAGCGCATAAACTTAACAGTTTATCGCCCGCAGGCCCCCCGCCGATAGGTTATAGGCCCCCCGCCGGGAGGAGGCCGGCGGCCCGGAGTAAAGGGCTTTACTATTTACGGCGGGTTTACGTTTTCTGGGCGCCTTCGGCGCCGGAGCGCAAAAAAATAGATTTTTTCTGCTCTTCTCCCGACCTTCATTCGCTTGCGAATGAAGTAAAAGGCCTCTAGTACTCAAGTCTTTAGGAATTTCCCGCATACAGCCAAATTTAGCCATGACACTTTTGCACGGGCTAAAGCCCCTTTTTGTTTTTATGAAAAGCCGATACGAATTTATGAAATTGGAACAACTTCTCTCCACCTAAACTAATAATGTCATTACGACTGAAGAAGTCTATAACTCTTGCTAAAGAATTACGATTATGGGTCCCTATTGAATAGATAGGTTTCCCATTCTTAGCAGCGATTAATCTAACTCGATTGGGTAGACTGAATTTGGTTTTTACACCCTCCAGAATATAATGATCGGAAGCTCGAGATATACTGAATGAGTGTGAACCATTCAATCTGATACAGGAACAACCTTCAGCAGTTGCAAAACCTACGAACCAATTATCGAAATAAGATAGGTTAGTTAACTCTAATGGAGTCAACTTTCTAGATACAGATTCTAAGAAATGCTTCATAAACCGAGACTCTTTTAAGGAAATTCTATTCAGAAAGCAGAATCGCGGAAATAAATAACGAGTATAAGCATTAGTAGTTACTAAAGGATAATCTGTTAATATACCTAAAACTACCTCTATTTCAGTTTTGTGATCTATTTGTAAAAGAACATATTTTCTTTGGATATATATCTGACCTATATTTAGAACTTTTGATAGTTGCTTTAACATAAGATGGTTGCCTCCTGTATATTTCAATCTAATAATAATCCTAAATCGTAATATTGTCTCTCTCCAATGATTAACTTGAATCGAGCCGTCGCCGTCAATAAGACCTACAAAAAATTGTTTCATAGCTTCCGTATAATTTACATTCCGCTTAGGGCAAGGTTCGAAGAAAGCGATGATAGTGCATAATAGTTTATCATGTAGAGCAATATCTAGCCCAGAATTGGCCAATACTATTCCAGTAAGTCCCCCTACCGTGAACAAAAATATGAACCCTACAGCGAATAACATGGGTGTTTTGTATTGTATCGACCCCCCCCACATGGTTGCAATCCGACTAAAAATCTTTATTCCAGTAGGCACGGCTATAATCATGGTAGCCGCGGTGAAGTAAGCACGTGTATCAACGTCTAACCCTACAGTAAACATGTGATGAGCCCATACAATAAATCCAAGAACTCCAATACTGATCATGGCGTACACCATGCCCAGATAACCGAATACGGGTTTTCTTGAAAAGGTAGAAACGATATGACTAATGATACCAAATCCTGGCAGAATTAGAATATGAACTTCAGGATGCTAATGGACTATATCTTCATCTCCAATCGATTGAAACAATCGAATAGAATGGAACAATTTGTTTAGCTGGATCTAGATGATCACCTCTCTCCAGATATCTTAAAGAACGCTCGAATCCTTCTTTCGGCGGCCGCCCCGGCCCTTTCGATTTAGCTATCCTATAAGGGTTGCGTAATGGATGAACGTATGAATAAGAAATCATTAGCTTTAGCTGAGTCATACCTGAATACCACAAAATCCGTTTATCCCGGCTTTTATCATAATAGATAGATCCACCCCGTGGCTTTCAGTATCTTTTTATCTTTCTGACCTATACCCGAACCAGGTTGGAAGTTTGTTCGGTTAATGCTAAAACGGCCATCTCCAAATCCTGAAACCCAAGCGTTCTCTAGAGGTTTTGATTCAATAAATTCTATTATCAGAGCACAACAGACTCTTCGCATTTGTTTTTGCTTGCTCATTGTTCCCATTCTTCCATTCACCGAATCAACCAATCTTTCCATAGCCGATCTATTATGCAATTTCCAACGAAAGCTGCTGGAGTGATCTCCGATCCTCCGATGGACCGAATAAAGATTCTTGGGTGCCCAATTTTTGTTCGAAAAAGTACAGGGTTTGTACTTCCTTCGTATGCATTGTTACTTCACAGCTTATATATTCAGCCGGGTTTGAAAAACCTCCACCCCAGCCAACCAATTTCAGAATTTATACTCATCATTTCTTGTTTCAATGGGAGATGCGCTGCGTGTAGTCTCTGAGGATCCTTCACCTGTTTGTAAAGTCGAAATATTTGTTTCATTCATTTACATTTTCCTTCTTTTTCGAAGTTTCCTGCTGATTGTGCATTGCCTACGGAACTGAAAATCCGATTCAGATCTATATATAAGCTTTTCACAGGTTCGGGCGTGAAAAAATATATTTTTTTGCGCACTTATGAACCGAGTACTTAATGGCATTTAGCCTTTCCAGCAAATAGCGGCACTATTCAATTTGGGATTGCTCCCAAATGCGGCCATCCCGTGGTTATTTTTTGACCGAAGAACCAGAAAAGATGCTGGTATAAAATGGGATCCCCGCCACCGGCAGGATCAAAAAAGGTTGTATTAAAGTTTCTATCAGTTAATAACATGGTAATTGCCTTTTTTTTGTCTGTTTCTTTCCAGTTTTCCCCCTCTCGTCTGACAGTCCCGGGCCCTTGTCGGACAGTATTTTGGTTTCGTGGTGTCCGTCCGGCGGGGCGGCCGCCGCCCCGTCTGACAAAAAAAGTGCTTACACCGGAAACTAATATTTTATCTTAATGCCCGGCGTGGTTTTGGACTATATCTTCATCTCTTTCTATTCATATCTGCTTCGATGCGCGCAATCTCAGCAAACCCCGCATTGGTCAGATGTGCTTTGTGTAAAATTATGCCATAGATGCATCGCCAGTCACGCCAATCCGCAGCCCGAGGAGAGGCATCAGAGTAAGCAACCACATGGTCATTGCCTGCCACGCTGCATGTGCGACTACGCCAATTTACCCTAGAAGTACTCACGTATCACTTGTGCCCCAATTCGCTCAAGCGTCGGTCTAGTATCTATTTTCGTTCGTTTTTGCAGCCGACTCCATTCTAGCTCAAACGGAATGGGAACGCGGATCTACTGGATATGGTGATTCGAACCCGAAAGCTACCATCCCTCGGCGGAACCGCGGAGCCAAGCATTGGAAAACGAAGCACTCGGATCCAGATCAAATAGAGTGTTGTGTTATATGCGTGCGACCGATCTATCAATCCGTGAAGCGTTTCGTGCTCGGAAGTACGCATGAAGCCATTGATTTCATGAATAACTCGTATACCATTGAGAAAGCGCCGTTTTTTGTTTCGGTCTGGATCGAGCCTGAGCCTAGAAGCGCACGCAGCGATTCGGCCCGGACAATGTCGGCCCCCAGGGTTTGTCTTGAAAACTGATTCAAATGGAAGGGTATCGTCTCTGACCACGAGGGGTTCGATCTGCATAAGGTATGACCATGCAGCCATCACTCCCAATCAAGCCGGCACCAAACTAATGTTCGGGTGGCAAAGGCACGAAAGAGGTTTTGGCCAGAGATGTTTGGCGTATAGTCTCTGAGGGGGAACCGTTATGGTTCGTTCCCTGCCGATTGTCCTTGCGGAGTTTCCGGCATATGGTCAAATTCGACCAAGGCATCGCTACCTCATCAGGCGCAAATACACCTGCCAATACTGGAAGGGATAATAAAAGTGGGAAAGCTGTGACTGGAACAGACCACACAAATAGAGGTAATCTATGCATGGTCAATCCGGGGCCCCTCATATTGAAGATAGATAGGGTCAGTCGATGCTGCCCTCCGAACCATACGTGACAATTTATCGTCATACGGCTCTCCCTCAGAAAACTTCAATTGCTGGGTTTATTGTATCGAGTCCATTTCTGTAATAGATGGGTTACTTTATTTATAGAGGGGGCTTAACCGGGTTTACTAATAGGATAATATTATCTGAATTTCCTCCCTGCTCCCCCGCATGATAAGCTTGGTGGTGAGCTCCACATAATGGAATCTGTTCTCGTTCGTACGCCCCTAACCTGAGTTGCCTTATCTATTCCAATTTTGGCTCGAACGTCTCGAACAGCCCTTACGTGAAGCATGGCCACGTTCTTATCACCACAGACGGCGCAAACCTGCCCTAACCCAGACTTGTAAAGCTTCCCAGCCCGAGAAACCTGGATAACCGAATCCGGAGTAGTCATTGGACTCTCCATTTTGTAATGGTGCAGAACCCTATAGTTATTTGGAATGTCCAGGCTGCTCCTGGTATTCGGGCACATAAAATGAGCTCCAAATTTGCGCCTTTTTTATAGTTCGGAGCTTCCATTCCGAAGCTGGGGTTAGAGCACATGAGGTAACTAGGAAGCATATCACTTCCTGCAGATTTCCTCTATTACCCGCAAAGGAGTAATAGTTAAGCAGTCCTCCAATCTTATGATTGTGGAAAGCCAGGATATCAGGGTGCGATAGTCCCACTAGTCCTCTCATCGCAGTTGGGTACATTATAGTCATATGGTTTTTTTTTAAGAATCCCCTTCGATTCGAACAGCAAGGCCTTGATGGGAGCATCGTTCGGGTCTGACCTCTCCGTGTGGGAGGAACCTTTGATTGTGTAGAATGGCCTTTTCTTTCTGGGGTTTCGGCCCCTATAAAGAAAAGGCCATTCGCTACTCAAATGTGTGATGAGAGTCCTATCCACATTTAGCTCTAGACCGCACGCTTGTTCAAGGAAGCTCTGGATCTCCGCTCTTATTTTCTCGGCCTCATTTCTGGTGCCGTAGATAAAAACTACGGAATCGTCAGCGTATCTTATGTGACTTAATCGTCGTAAATTAGGATCAATCACATCATATTTGGGATTTATCCTTATTTCCATCAGCATAGCTTTCCGAACCGCTGGATCATTAGAATATTTTCTTTTCCTACGGAAGAACCTGTAGGTGATTCACGTCTATTAATCCCTTTCTCGAATCTGTTTTACATACTGAGCATGAATTGATCCGGTTCGTGTAAAACTATGTTACATGGGAGTGGACTCGAAACACTACCCTGGGGAGTACCCGAATAAATGACCTTTTCCCAGCTCGATGTAAGCTGCTGGGCATAACCAGTTCCAGGGTCCGTTGACATTTCAGCAAGGCCGTCATCCTTTTCATGATGGTGGAGTACAGTATCTTGTCGAAGCCGTTAGATATATCCCCTTGAATAACCCATGAATGGTGACTGCCTATCGAATGGATAAAACGGAGGGCGGCGGAGTGGCATGATCTACCCGTGGGAGCTGTCTAGCTGGAAATCGTTCTTCCCATATGGCTCCCAAGACTAATTGGAGTGCTTCTTGCACTATCCTTTCTCTCAGAGAGGCGATAACCCGTTGGTCGAGCACTACGTGCCTCTCCCTAAGGTCCGGTGCCCCGTCAGTTTCGTCCTTTTCCTCTGCGAGTTTTTCCTCCTTGTCTGACAGTACCGGGGCGGCCTTGTCGGACAGTATCTCGGTTTTGTGGTGGCCGTCCGGCGGGGCCCTGTCTGACAGTCCGGCGGCTTCGGGGTTTGGCCCCCCCTCGAACCCGGAGGCCTTTCCTCTCTTTTAGCGGGCTCAGGTATAACTACTCTCCGGGCAGGTTAGAGGATCTGACCCTTGCTTATACGTTCCGCAAGTTGTACGAACGAATTCCAGTCTAGCCCATCTAAGGTTTGACCACCTGATCTTGGAGTCGTATTGCCAATCCTACCTTTGATACTCTCATAGCGGTGAACCAGAAACATTGGATCCGGTATAATTCTTACAAGTCCGTTATAGCGTCCCTGGTTAGCTATGCAATTGTTCACCACTTTCTTAGCATATGTACTGGCGTCGCTCTGCCAACAATTCTTCCGGGTAGGCTGGCGAGAGGATTTGCCCGAGACATTTGAAGAACTATGGATCGTGTTCTGACTAGTCGCCTTCGTGGCCTGGCTGGGTTGGCTACCTTTCCCCTCACTACTACGGGACCTCTGAGCCCGCGCATCGTCTGCTGGACGATGTGAAGCGGTTACTTCCCGTGGTTGCTCTATCTTCGTGTTTTCGTCCCGACCAGGGCACCTAGTGGTGTAAGGTCCTCGCGCACTTGCTTGATTGCTCAAGTCAGTTCCTATGCTAGAATTACTTGTGACTGTCCGACAGCCCCGACTGCTAACAGCATCAGTCAAAGCTTTCGCCCAGCTGGATCCCTGGGTTACTCCGCCACACACATACCGACGTATTCTGCTTGGGATATGTAGCCCCTTCTGAGGCAGTGAGTGCGTATCGAGTTGGTTAACCTGACTTCGACCACCCCAGCTAAGAGACACCACCAAGAGGGGCAGTCCCCCTTGGCGTCCCCTTCGACCAACTGCTTGCAAACATGATGGATTATTAGCCCAAGATGCCGCATTGGCCTGCTGCACGTATTTCCCTATGGAAGTCAGACGTACGCGCAGGAATATGGGTATTATTCCTAACCGAAAACGAGCCTCGCACGGCGCACTTGTTATAAAATTAATAGAACCTAAAATAGAGGAAACACCTGATAAATGGGGGCTAAAAATTGCTAAATCAACAGATCCTCCGGAATGACTGGTTATACCACTTAGGGGTGGATAGCATATGTGTTGGATAACCTCAGCGTTGTGATTGCTTAACGTTATACGCCATATATCTCTATATGGATCGGACTATACCTTTATCTATCATCTTGCCACGAAGCCTTTGGAGAATACTTCGGATCTGCTCGAGCTTTTCTCGATCCTTTTTATAGTAGACGGCTCTCGACCAGAGCTTCAGCTCCAATGATTTCATCCCCTTGAATCGGCCTTGAAAGAGTTGGCTTATGCCGAGCACAGCCCTACTGTGAGTAGTTTCTAATCGATAGAAGTGTGGCCCTTCGATGATCTGAGTAGGTATGTGTAGCCTACGTCTTATAGCCTCTAATAAAAGCCTGTCTAACTTTTGAGTCAAGCCGAACGCCGCGATAGAGATCCGTTGCTTGCCATCTCTATTATACAAGGAGAAGGACCCTTCTGCCTCGATAAAGCCAGTAAGCCAATCGATGTGAGCAGCCATATTTGCCGTCCAAACGGGATTGACATATGTCTCCTCCGGAAGAGTAGCACTCCGCAATTGCTCACAAATGGAATACTTGTACTCTGTCAATAACTTCGGATCTTCCAAGATCCGATGAGCTTGACGAAGCCTCTGGTAATGGAATTGCTTGCTCGTTAGGCATGGGTATTGATCAAAGATAGGAAATATTATCTCTGCTAGCTCCCCTTTATCCCAGATCCGATACACTCCTATGGTTTTATGCACATTAACGGACCCTACACCAAGTATCTCCTTGATGTAATACAAGATCCGTAGATTGTACCTGCCTTGAGCAATGGAGAAGTTGAGGTTGTACTTGCCGTTTCGAAGCACAATGCTGAAGCAGCCATCTCCGTCTGTCATACCAACAAGCCATCTGCAAAATGATAGATATTCCGCGTTGAGTCTCTGATGGGGGGACCCCAGGCGGGTTGTCCCCTTGTAGAAAAGGTTTTTGCTTTTGGTCTTAATCGAAAAGGCCTGCGGCCTGACTGAGCACTTCTCTCTGTAGTGAGGATGTTCCCGCATCGAGCAGAAATATTGTTCCCTATGTCTCCACAGGGTACGGCCTCTTTTTTGACCGTCCACCCCGAACCGCACATGGAAGCTCCTTATGTAAGAGTCTAATCGGCATTTAGCCAGTACAGATTTGGAAAACTGGAATCAGTAGTCATAGTAGCTTTCAAAGCTATTCGTTCTTGGGTACGCGCTCTTCTTGTGAAGTTTGCTTCTATGCAAAAAGAGAACGCGTGACCGATCACGGAAATCGAGATATTTGGCGCAGGGAAACCTCGGAAAATAAGTCTATGACAGGTTTCTTGATTCCAGGCTAGTGCCATAAATACGGAAAACCCGCTCTCCCCCCTGCTCACTTCGAACCCCGGGATGGTGCAGCGCATTGCCCAAGCAATGGTTGTCATAACATGTTGCAACAAAGCGAGATCATCCGATACGCCTTTCGCACTTTGCGTGGGACAAAACCGTATACGCATGTGGATGCAACAGCTTTTTCTTCACCGATGTCGTATCGAACAGCGAAGTGGCCATCCGCCTCGAACATAACCAACCGGGGCGCTGTTTATCGATCTCTAGGTTGCGGAGTACCCTCATACGGTGAAGCGCTTCAATGGGGTGCGCCTCTTGCCGCTGATGCGGGTGACTATTCCGAATACTGCAGGCATATCGTGCACCCGGTCCATCCGCCTAAATGGTTAACATCGTATAACACCTCCCTGGCGCGAAGCTTTGGAACGAAAGGCTCACAACGGAACACAGGGGTACCGATCTCCACAGCCCCTATCGCTTTCAGGAGTTAGTAGGGAACCATCCCATTGAACCAGCCAAATAAGCATCAAGCTTATCGCCTGGTGCCCGAACTAGACTCTTCCGGAGTTTCTTGGACTATTTCTTCAAGCTGGAAGCTCGCTTCACGTATAGTCTCTGAGGGGGTTTTTTCTACTTCCCTGCTGATTGTCCGGAGGATTTCCAGCATATAGTGAAGTTTTTGGGGTGGGCTGCGGCTTTAGCAACCCACCTCTACTAAGGCTGAGCTTAGAAGAAGTAACAATGATGGTGGCAAGAGCCGAAATGAAATATTATTTAATCTAGGGAATGCCATATCCGGACTTCCTATAAGAATGGGAACGAACCAATTACCAAAACCACCTATCATCGCCGGCATAACCATAAAGAAGATCATTAAAGAAGCGTGAGCTGTTATTAACAGTAGGGGGTCAGTCGGGTCTTCCGACACAGCTGCCCCCAGAACCGTACGTGAGGCTTTCACCTCAAACGGCTCGCAACTCCGGTCTCCACTTATTGCTATGAACTTTCAATCTTACAATTGAACATCTCTCCATGGATCGTGTACAGAGACAGTGCTAGCATTTCCGACTCAGATAACTGGCCGTACGCACTGTGATGGTGAGGGGGGGATCCGCTTGCGTTTCAAGGCGCCCTCGGAATAAGCGGAAGTGACGTATCGGATCCTGGCCTTAACGTCTTCGACATAACGGGATATGATGCGTCCCGACTTTCGTTGATCCGCAAAGAGCACATGTTCTAAGCGGCTCGGCTCGACCTCCAGCTAGTATCAATAACCTGCTCAGCCCGGGCGACCGTATCGGGATTGTATAGGTGTATGGCTCGCACCTGGTCGAGATAGACTCATACCCGTAGCGGGACAGGCGAGGCACTTACCAAAGCGGTTAAAAGTCTTACTAGCTGTCTTCAGTTTGTATTTTGAAGCGAGAGTCAGGGCACAGGACATATGCAACACATGTACAATCTGATTGAGACTACTGCGATTCGACGCGAACGAGTAGTAATTCGAGGTTCCCCGAACTTTCTGATTGTAGAATTCCAAAATGTCTGCATGAGCCCATGGGGTTAGATCACCCTTCGCCGTGGGTACATGTTTCCCCATTTCATTCCGTTTTACGAAACCTTTCTCTTTTAACTTGTAAAACAGTTTCGTAATGGGGGCACAAACCCGAAGACGTTCTGTTGAACGCTGCCTAATCGTCTTGCCTCTCACCGTGCGCACATGGAAGATCCGATGACTAGATCGGGTGCGTTTGCAGTATGCACCCAAGAAATAAAATCCCTTGTTTGCAAGGTGTAAGACCATGGTTTTCTCCAAACTAAGCTCTAACCCAAGACTCCGGTGCAGAAAGTTTTGTAACGACGTCTGAATCGCGAAAGTTTCTAACCGAGTTCCGCTTACTAAAATGGCAAAGTCATCGGCATATCGTACATATAAAATTCTTCGAAAGTAAGGGTCCGAGGGATTTTTCGACGGGATTAATCCGCGCTTAATCAGGAGAGATCTATCCTGTCTGTTCGCATCCATACGACGAGTCAATAGCTTGTACTCTGGGTTAAGTCTTCCATTTTTGCCCTTGTTAAATCGATCACGAAGTTTCATCACAAATTCGTCGAGGTGATGTAGTATGATGTTGCGGGGTAGCGGACTCAGCACCGAGCCCTGCGAAGTGCCTTCGTCTAAACCTATGACCTGACCGGAAGTAGGATCCTTGTAACCCGCACGGAGAGCCCTTTGGAGTAATTCGAGCGTACGATGACACTTTACCTTTTGCGAAATTTTGTGGAGGATCGGAGGTGTCGAATCAAAAAACTTTCGAATGTTTCCCTTCACAACCCAAGGATAGTGACCTCCCTCTAAGCAGAGCCTCTTTGATGCTGTGTGACAGCTTCGGTGGGGACGAAATCCGTGCGAGCAATCTAGAAAAATAGGTTCATAGATGGCCTCAAGCACAAGCTGTAAGGCCTTTTGTACGATCTTTTCCCCGTAGCACTTTTTTTGTTTGACAGGGCCGCCGCCGCCGTTGATGCCTAAGGGCCGCCTCTTTTTCCTGCCGGGCTTTGTAATTCCTCGCGCGGGCGAGAACTCAAACAGGCCCTTCTTAAGTTTCTCACCTACTTGTACAAACCATTTTGGACCATCCAAAGTTTTCGCATCAGACCCGTCGGGGGTCCCTGGCTTACCTCGGATGGATTCATAGCACAAGGCCAAAAATGTAGGGTCTGATATGACATGAATCAGCCCATTGTATCTATTGTCCGGGCCTAAATAAGCTTGAATCTGTTCCGAAACGGACATACGGACACGGTCGGACCAGTCAGCTTTGGGGGCTGAGCCGGCGGAGCCGTTGGAACGAGACGATGTTTCGTTTTCCGAGACCTCCGGGATGGAACAGTACGATCGAGAGCTAGGCTCCTTAACTGCCAGGCTGGATTGCAAAAATCCGAAGCTATTACGGGCCCTCCGAACCCCACCCCGATTAGGGCGGGTTATTTCCCCGGCTCCTACATAGTCCTTGTCATTCGTGTCCGGAGGACACTTCGATCCTTTCTTCGTAAAGCCGAGAAAGATCTTAGATCCTGAAGGCTTAGGCCCTTGCGCAATTAGCTGATTACTCAGCTGGTATCTGTGTAGGGTGCCCCACATTCTTCCAGGGACTGTGCACACACAATGTATTGTGCACAGTTCTTCCGACCTCCTTAGAGGCTTACTCATCGTGCTCTTGCCATAATGTGCTGCTCGAGACAAGAGGTCTACTGTAATACGAGCATTGCGTGTCGAGTCAGTTATCCTGGCCGTACCTTCTGCTCTCTCGGGGCGTCCTAGCGGTGGCAGCCCAACCGTTCCCCGATTTAGACTTGCTGCTCCCGAGTGAGCCATATTACTATGGCGCCTCTGCGAGTCGAGCCTGTGCCCTAGCTTGTTAGCTAGCCTGGATGGCAAAAAGAAGAGTGGATAGCTCTTCCTGTCGGACGATGTATATCCGGGCGCACCATTATAAAGTTGATGATTCCCACCAAGAATTTGATTGCCGGGTTGTGCTAATTCCATACGAATTAGTACTGAAAAGCATGTACCCATTACTCCAGCAATGGCACCGAAAATTAAATATAAAGTACCTATATCTGTCGAGTAAAGGATTAGCCCTTCTCGTGGAACCGTGCTTGATAGTCTTCCATCACACGGCTCTCCAAGAGCCTACTCTCGATTGGACGTATACACCTGGAATTCTATGGGGCCTACTCCCCCCCCCCGATCCAGTTCCCCAAACTACAATTACCTCTTGTGCAATTCATCGTGATGATCCGCACACGAAGGTATTTGCTTTCTATTGATGGCAACCCCGAACGCTTACATTACCGTAACCCTCTTTTTGGTCACCACCCCCCCTCGCATCCAGGTGCCTCTTGCGCACACGGTGCATTTACACCTTATCCTCGGAGCGCGCCTTCACAGAGCACCGCAATGCACGGGAGCGCCCGAACGTGGCGTAAATACGGTCCAGAGTCCGCATATCGGAGCCACATCGGATGCCCCTCAGGAACATTCTTCCCATCCGTCGAATTTCGTTGGAGCTTAGAAAGCTTATTGTTTCTTTCCCCTCGTCATCCTTTATGACCATGTCTATCGATAATGCCCCGATGAGCTCCGCCGCCGATGTCTTATGCTTCCCGGCCATTGTGTGTATCAAGGACCAGCGTGAAAAATAATCTACATAGTCTCGTACCTTGTAGAAATTGGCGCAGCAACGGTAGTAACTCAATAGGTCTCGGGCTACGAAGTTAAACCAAAGCACAATGTCTTCGTCGTTGAGTTGAATCAATCTAACCACACAACGAGGTTTGTTATTCTCTGTAATAAGGCCCCGCGATTTGAGCCTTTTCCTTATCTCCTTCAATGGGGCCAAAATTTGCAGGGAGAGCGCCTCGTATCTTCCCACGTGCTTTCGTAGAGCCTTCCCCCTCTCTCTATCAAAAGGGGTTCGGACTTTACACTCATCGCACCACTTGTCGAGTTTCCTCTCGAGGTTATCCATTGCTTCCCGCGCCTCATCCGGGGCAAAGTATAGCCTGCTCGCTAAAGCCGAGTGGAAGTTTTTCTGCGAGTCCCGAATGTCGGTTACTAGATCGTTATCGGCTTGCATTTCTCTTAACAAGGCTTTAACTAACTCCGCCATTTCCGGGTATTTGGGACTCGGGGCCAGCCCCGCATAGTTCTGCTTCCTAGACAATTTGCCCAGCGCCCTAACCAAGGCATCGTGGACCAAGGAGTCCTGGCATTTGCGTTTTCGTACCCTCAGGGTAGAGATACGGTTCCTAACCCTGCGTCGCTTCTCCATGGCCTTGCCGAATCTCCTTCGAAATTTCGAGGAGGGCTTTATCTCCATTCCCAGAAATTTCACGCTTTCGGCGCTTATGTGGGATATATCACCCCCGGCGAGTTCCGGGCGCAGCTCCGAATTAACGAACTGCACAATCCTACTCTTGACCGTGACCACCAGTTCCTTGGGTCCGGCAATACCTAGGAGGAAATTGCCCGCATATCGAGCGTAAAATGCGCGTGCGGGGTCCTTCCAATCAGACCCCCAGGCGGCCTCCTTTCTACGGACCGTCATGATTTTCGGGGTCAGCGCTCCGAACGCCTTCGTCCTGGGCGGCGTCGTCATAGCCGCCCTTTCGTCTGCTCTTCGCCTGCGGCTTCGTGAGAGTTCATTAGCCATCTTGGCCACTTCTTGGTCCAATTCGTGCGAGTAAATATTACAAAGTAGAGGGGCGAGGGCCCAAGGGGGACACCAACGGGAGAGGACTGAGCGGGGGTCTGGACCGCCAAGCTCGCCGCCGACAAGTTCCGCGGTGAACAGTTTATGCACGAGATCCATCCACCTTTGATCTTCTATATCCTTTTGTAAGATGAAGACTAGCTTGTGTCGATCCATGGAATCGAAGCACCTTTCTATGTCAAATTCAAGGAACCACGACGCTCCTGTCCATTTCAGGCAAATTTGTTCTAACCCCGAGTGACACCCTCTTCCGGGACGGAACCCGTGGGGGATGTCCAGGAATCTAGGTTCGTATATATGTTCCATGACTATTTTCATGGCTTGCTGAACAATCTCGTCGCTACCGATAGTTAAAGGTCCGAATATCCCCCCGGGCTTGTTAGGCGTGGGTATCACGATGCTACGTGCGGGTTTGAAGCGAAACTGTTCGCTTCGAAGTAATTCGGCGGTTCTTTCGAACCACGCCCGATCCAAACTTTCCGGGGACGGTGCCACTCGACGAAGAAAGAGGTTTTCCTTTTCCTGGCCCCCCTCCGGTGTCGTGTTACCTGTGTGGGACTTAATCTGTTCATAGGCCGCAATCAATAAGTTCGGGTCCGTGCATATGGAGTAGATGTTTCCAAATTTCCCGGATTTTTCGTTTCGTTCGAGAGTTTCGAGTTTCCGCCTCCAACCACCACCGTCCATATGGACGATTACAGGAGAAGGTTCATTACCCGACCGGTTCTCAGTTGAGTCACTATCCCGTCCGCCATTGGCATGGGGTTTACAACTCATCCTGGGGCGTGACCCAGCCCCACCCTCGCCGCCGTCATGCCTAAATCGCGCAGAATGGCTTGTCCTACCTAGCGCATCAGGTGAGCTTGTAGCATCACCGCAGTACGAGCGTTTCGTTCCGGTTCTCAGGGACGCTCCTTTTCCCCCACAAAGTGAGATATTCGGATGAGAACGGCACTCGTAAGCCGTAGGCGGAAAACCGCCTACGCTCCACAGAAACGGAGGGCGCATCGTTAGTATTCGTTTCCCTAGACTTACCAGACCGTCTACCCCAACGCAGGACATCACTCTCCTACTAACTTTCGGCTGAGTTGCGTGGGGTTTAGCACCAGTCGTCCCGGCGCGGTTTGACCCAGCGATTACAGCATGCATAGCGTCGCACTTGTGGTTCGTGGAAAACAGCCATCTTTGTGCAAAATTGTTCATTTCGGAACCCCATCTTTCAATAATACCATGCTTTGTTGAACTAGTTCTGACTGATGTTTCCGCAATTTGGAAAAGCGAAATTCGTCACAAACTGTTTCGCGAAAACAAGTTACTATCTTCTCCTGTAAACTGATACGGGAATGCTCTTGAATAGCTAACAGTGTTTTTAACTTTTGCTCCATTTGTTGGCATAACACAGATTTCACCGTCTGTTTGCACTTCGGCGCACAGCGCGTAACCATATCATTTATACATGATTCTCCAATCATTTGTGTACTCGAACGCAAGCTTATACTACGTAATTCATGCTGTTTCTTCAATTCGGACAACATAGCTTCTTGATGACTCATCCATTGCTGTAAATCGGAAAGGAGAGCTTCGCTTCTCGCATCAAGAGTAGCTTTTATAGTTTCACCAAATGTTTTTTGACTAAATATAACAAAACACACAAAACTTGAAGCTACAATAACTTCTTCATTATATATTAGGATTTTTTTCGAACTCAAAACGCTAAAGCTTAAAATTGCAAATATTAATATTTCACGCATTCGTATTTTTCCTTTTTTTGATTGCAATAAGGATTTAATTATAATAAATCATGGGGAAAAATGTGTCACCACGAAACTCCGATGAAGGAGTTTAATGGATAAATCGAAACTTATCAATATATATCGTCCCACAGTTTTGTGTACCTGACCCATTATCATTTGCCTGCCCGGGGGGAAACACAATCAAAACCTTGGTTTTGTCGGACAGTTCTTCGGTTTTGTGGTGTCCGACAAGACCAAGTCCCTCGGGTTTTGTCGGACTGTTTCGTCGTTTCGTCGTGTCCGACAAAACGGGTGCAAAGATGCGTAAGCACTTTCAGACGGGAGACGGATTTATAGGGTCCGGAGACTTCTTTGCCTTTACAGGCACTACGTGCTTCTTTGGCTTTACAGGGTCCGAAGGATACTACTTTTTTGGCTCGTAGAACCCTTCCCACATGAATTGACCCGAAACACGATTGCTAGCTCGTGATAACCCAATATCTCCCAAAGAACAGAAATATTACGTTATTGGAAAGAAA